GAGCCTACCTTTCTCGATTGCATCCTGGATCACATTAGGAAAAAGAATCCAACGTACGGACTCTCCTTCAAAGGCTTTAAGACACCATTATATACGACATTTCCAATTGAAGTTAATTCAAGAGGGACTCTATGGCGTAAGACTTCACCTCGAAAGGAAATAAATCCAAGGAGCCGGCAAAGAAAGCATGCAAGAATTCCTCATTCGAAATCTGATAACTTGGAGTTTTCCCCGTAAAATAGGCTAGAAAGTCAAAGCCAACCCTCTTGTTTAGAGGTTCAGAAGAATTCGCACTTCCGGAATACACCATAGACTCAAGGCTTCGGATTAGCTTTTCAGAAGTGGGCGAAAGCGCATCGCCTATAGGAGAAGGGGTTGAAAGGGGCTCAGAATCTTCATTTCCTGTACGAGCCAAAGCAACCTCAAGTCATGATACGCTTCGTGAAAGCGATTCTAAGGTAAGGGAATGCTATCACCTGAAAGAGAATAAAGCCAGTCTTTTTTATTTCCCAAGCCTCTTTGTTATTTTGTTTTGAGGTTGAGGAGGAATCGAATCCCTTTGCGCTGGCTACATTTTCTTTGGCTAGTGCGGAGGTAAAGATGACTTAAAAACTGTATGCGAGCTACATGGGGTATGCGTTATGATTACAATTGTCAACTTTGCTTTGGCTTAAGTAAGAGTACTCAACAAGAAAAGAAGAAGGAGAAGGAAAAGCAAAAGGAACGAGCAACCCAGTTCTAGTATCACTCACACACTCGCAATTTACAAAGTAAGCAGGCTCTGAAAGACCTGTCGAAGACCCATACCCGCTGGTAAACGAAAGATCACCCATGACTTCTGTCTTCCACTAGTGCCGCAATTTTTGTTCTGAACCTTTCCATGTGTGAAAAACAAAGATAAAGACTTGTAATTGAAAATTCATATCGATGTAAGAATCTCTATCTCTATTATATTATTATATGATCTCCACCGAGGTTTCGAAGAAAGAGCATCCGCACTACAACCAATCCAAGAAAGGGGCCATCAATCAGTCTTTAATTTGAACCAAGCATGACTAGGGGGACTCCTATTAACATCCAAAGTTGTTCTATTGGGGTCAGAAATACCTAAGTTAAAGAACTCAATTGCTTTACACAAAGATAAGTCAAAAAGAGATTTAGCATTATGTGTTAACCCTTGAAAGAGCCTAATATTCCTATAATTCCAAAAAGACCAGCAACCAATAGACAAAAAGGCAAGGAAAAGGAAGATTGATAATCATGGCATTGGAAGAAGAAATTCTGATTAAACCAGATAGAAATGTTGTTCTCATCAAAAAAGAATGAAAAGGTTTCAAAAAATCCCAAACCACAAGAGCAAGAGGGAAATCTCATCGGACATGGATAGCATCTTCCTCAGTGTCAGGACAAAGGTCACAAGAAGGGCCAAGTGAGATGCCTCTGTGATTAAGTAAGCAAAGCTTTTGTGCATTTGTTCCTTGGCAAAGGCTTGCTTCAATTCATCAGCCGTTGTTAACACATTTTACACCAAGGATTTGGAGTCCAAGTACGTACAAACAGCCTGAAAGAGTAAGTCACATCTGCGGGTACATAGCCTACATATAGTTACCAAGAAAACACATCTTTAGACTCGTCCCTGTTCCACTTCTAAGAGTTCTCTTGATCAATAGGATCTTGGGAAACTTTCAAACTGTCTTAGAGCCCGCTTTTAAACTGGCTTGCTATAACCCGCTTTCCTAAAATAGGTACTTCACTAGCTCGCTTGAAAAATAGGAGGTGAGGAAAAGATCATATTATTAAACTGTTAAAGGCAAAGAAAAAAGACTACAATCACATAGTCTGACCTCCACTTACTATTGATACCGTTACCGCCTACCCTTACTCGGACTGCTACAACCTTGAAACTCTTCCTAGAATGCGAATAGGCTCCTAGTGATATACTGCTACGAAGGCTGGTGAGAATGCCACTACTCTTACATCAGCAGGGGCTATAAAACGAATTGAATTGGCCCGCTTACTGGCTGACTCAATAACTTGCCCGAAAACCTACTATCCAAAGAGGCACGAGCTGGCTTTCAATTTGAATTACTTAATTAATGGCACTTTGTAATGTAACACTCATATTCATACTCCTTCCAAGACTTATGCCAGTAGTTGGACGGGGACTAGACAAATTAACCACTGGACGACTCAAAAGCTTACCCCTACAACCAGCCAGCCTATTAAGAACCTTTGTCGATTGATTCTTTCTCGGCCCTGCCAGCCTAGTTTACTCAGTAAAGCTCTTCGCAGCTTAGCTACATGGCGCCAATAATTCGTAGCCTAGACGAACTGCCTTGATTCGTCCTCGATGTCTGTGTCCCAGGTAGAGAACGACTAGCTTTTTGTTCATGACAATTATGGTTCTTGGGTCTCCTCACAACACTCGAATCCGTCTTAGCTGTGGTAGCTCCTCTTAGGCGGCAAGTTCGAAGGAAGATTCTGCTAGGTCGCATCCGGACATCCCACTTACAAGCCCTGTCAACGCAGGTCAGCAAGTATTATAGGTCTACTCATTCACACGCTTGAATCTCGTTTACGTCTGACGCCCCGCATGCGAGCGAAGCGCTTATCCTTAATGACGATATATACGATGGGTTGGCACTATCGCAAATCAAGAAAGAGTCTTCAATCAATAGAGGTAGTCATATTCCAGTTCCGACTGCATGTACGACTAAAATGAAAGCTGCGATTGCAACTCTTGTAGAAAAGAGGGAGCGGGGAAGGGTCCACGACCACGATTCACCTCAAGAAGAAATGCATTAATCATACAATTAGCTGTTACGGGCTTTCTTTACCTAAAATGAGACTTTAGCTACATATGGGGTTGTTGCCGGGCCAGCCTCTTATTACTTGCTCCTTATTTTTCCACTCCAGGAACAACTACTCATGGCCATTATGGTCCCAATTACCGATGATCTCGGCAGCGCGGTTTTCTACGCTATGAAGACCATTGAACTAGGAGATGCACGCAATACGAGACGATGGGTAATACAAGGTCCACCCGCTGAAGCCATCATGTCGTGGAAAAGGGGCTTTTGGTGAGGTTCTCAGGAGTAAAAACCTGTAGTGATGACCATGCTTAACAAGCTCCTTTGAGACTCAAGTACGAAGAGTCGATAGTGCAATTCACCTTGGATTGAATGACTATGGGTATGGGATACGCTCATGACACTCCTATTTCCAGTAGGCATTGATCAAGGGGAAGAGAAGGAAGTCGTAGTGACTCTGGGCTTGTTTTCCAACAGATGTGCATATTCATGTAAACCTGACTAAGGCGCGTAGCCTTGCTTCTTGGATTCTTGTCTAGAGATCCCGGCTTGTCTCTTTGGTGAAGATAGCTTACTTTCCGGGCGGATAGCAGCTAATAGAAGCTGACTCTACGCTATATATATAGGAATCAGTCCCGGTCTAGCACTCTGGATTGACTGAATTGAGATCTCTTTCCCGGCAAGCAAGAAAGAAAGAGGGACATAAGCTTCCTTGGCTTTTGTTGGGTGATTTTAATCAAGTTATATCGGCTGATGAGAAGATGGGTAGACGGTGCGTTAATTTACACATACACAATTGTAATCTAATGCTAGACTGTCTTCGCCACTGCAATTTGGTGGATTTGGAAACCTCCGGGCCCAAGTTTACATGGGCGAATAATAGGGAAGGCCATCATTATACCCGAGTTAGATTGTATAGGGCGTTGGCAAATGATGTTTTCCTTGATCATTTTAAACATATTCAGGCGACGATACTGCCTAAAACTAGTTCTGATCACCATCCTGTATGTTTGAGAATTGCTCCAATTTCACCTAATGTTGTTTGCAAGCCTTTCAGGTTTAAAAATGCATGGCTATCCCATGATACGTTCCTTGACTGTGTTAAAGAGAGCTGTATTTCCCCATCAACCTCTTTCCAGTCGAAGCTCAGAAAGTTGTCACAGGATTTAAGACTATGGAGCAGAGAGCAGTTGGAATCAGAAGTAAGGTTTAGCTACACGGTCGTTCACCATTAAGTACATCCTGGCTCACTCCCTTCAGAAAAGCTTAGTCCTTTTTGCGTTGCGATTCAGCTACATAAACCTTTACTAATAAATTCTCCTTCATCGATTTCTTTCGCCAGCGAAGGATTGGTACGTCTACCTATGGATTAGAAAACTTGGGGAGATAAATAGAACCAGAGCCTTAAGGAGGGCTGTGTCGTACTGGTGATAGTAGCAGATAGATGACAGACTTTCGAGTTGGATGACCATTTACCAATGGCACCTGCTTTCTTGAAACCCAGTAACTAGAGAAAGCAACTTTGGAAAGAGCAAAGGAAAGAGTAGAATTGGTTTAGCACGGAGATAGCATTGAGTTAGACCCCCAAGCAAACAAATAAATAATAGCAGCCGAGCTTTCAAGCTGCTCTACTGATGCAAAGGGGTAAGACTTCCTGGTCTTCCCCAGTTCTGTAAATGGATGAGGCACCCTACGTAAGACCTTCTTCTGCGTCCTACGCCTAATGAATCTTCTGCCATTAAAAATGAAAGCGCTTAAGAACTGAAATGAAATTAACTACGCTAATGCCTTAGTCTTTCGGCTATAAGATGCACCCACAACTAGAAGCGTCATCATTTAGTCCGGTCTCGAGAAAAGGGATTGTCAGAGCCTCTCTGCGTAAAGAGGATGATCTTTACCTAACCAAGCTCCTAGAGAGATCATGAGTCAAGGCACTCCAGCCCCGCGGCACAGCAACGACATGATAAAAAAGGTCTGTCCAGAGGGGGGAAGCGTAGCTCAACGACTATACACTATGGTAGGTAGTCTCACATGTAACCGTCGGGTTTTTCGGAAGCTTCTCAGAAGATGAAGCTGCCAAGAGTCATCATCCTTTTTCAAAGCCACAACATTCTTCTTAGAGTTTCTCTTCTTTATAGAAGCATGAAAGAACTTCCTGTTACAGTCCCCATGCTTTAGCCAGTCGCACTTCGCTTTCTGTTCTAACATAATCCCTTCCTGAAAGCAAATCGTATTGTATTCTTCAACAAGCAAGACTTCAAGATTCTGAAGATAATCATTCGGCCTAATCTTACTGAGTTGGACACTGAGCCATCGATGCCAATCACCCTACTCTCATTCCTCTTAGCACCTTCATGCTATTCGAATCGATAAAACTCCTTCTCCATCGGTTAACTCACCCGAAGTACCTAATTCCATCTATATACAAGGTATTGTGGTAGTTCAATCACGAACCATCAAGCGTAGCTAACAAAGCTAGGTCTTCGAAGAACGTCCTATTCGAACAAAGTAAGTCCCTTTCTTTCATTTGTGATTTGAACTTCCTCTTCAAAGGCTCACTGGCTCCTTCGTTATCTTTTTACAGTGCGCCTATCGGTGGGAGATCCGACCTAGTCATATTGGCCCTATTGCCTCTTCGCTTAATTAACTTACATTTAGATTAACACCTTATCAAAGTCAAAGCCCTATCCTTTCATGTCACGAGAGTGGATTCAGTTGCGCATATTCGTTGGTCATTCTGCGAACCGCTATCACTTACTGGTCAATGAAAGTGGGTCTCACTCTTCGAAGGAGCTTTCAATCAATTCTTCTCTTACACAAAAATACGCTTATTGACCAACTCTTGTCAGCGGGATTAGTCATCTTCGTCGCTTAGCTGCACTACTGAGTGAGCCTTCCTTACCTTCGGGCATTCCAGCGGGGATAAGGCGGGTATAAATTATTCGCTATCAGTCTCAAAGTTAAGGAATAGCTCATGGAAATATGATAAAAGTGTAAACCCAGTGCATATATTACAGGAAACTGAGATAAAACCCTATCTTTTTCCCAAGGTTATCTATTTTCAGGCAATACGGAGGGGAATTGTTTAGGGGTTATCTATTATTTTAGCAGCCTATTACATACACGCGCGTGTGTAGAGCGAGCGATTTCAATGACAATTAAGGAATCAAGGACGGTAGCAAAATGATTTATAGTAAATCAGTCAATTAGAGCAGAGACTTTACTACCGCTTAGGGATAATGAAAAGCTAGGATTCAATAATAGACATAAAAGACCGCCAACAAGAAGAGGAAAAGAAAGCGCTATAGCAAGACAGACAGAGAACGCTAGCAGTAAGGCAATCCCGCATAAAGCCTTGCATTCCATCTCGGGCAGATAGTTAAAGGAAATGGTCTTCTCGTTCAGTAGCAGCTTGAGAGCAAGGGTTTGCGCCTAGGAAGTTTGGCCGGAGAGGGGCGAACGGGGCATCAGTTTCTAGAATAATTTTTTCTAGCTGCTGAATATGTTCTGCAAGACCTTCGGGATAGAGCTCTTACGTTACGGCTTCAAATGCTTATGTTGAGTACCCAGATTCCTATCCCGCTAATCCCTCATCGTATGGAATTACTCCAGTTGAATGAGTTAGGGTTGTGTAATTAGGGTTTTCTTTTCTTGCTTCGGAAAAGCTCCACTTCCTATTTCTTGCTTCTGCTTTGTCTATTGTTCTTTCTCGAGGCTAGCTAGGGATTGGAGATGTGCTTTTTACCTCAATGTTGAAGATTCATTCGGGGTCTGTGTCGCATATTTTGAAGTGAATCTGGAAATCCATCTCGCTCTATCTATCGAGGGAGTGTGCTATATCCCAAGACTAGCCCAAGCTTTATGACCTTTTCATCGCACTCACTCTCTCGGGCAATGAGCTAGGAGTTGTTCTCTCAGGTGCCTTTCCCTTACTTGAGCTTTCTAGCTACTTTGAGTCTGATATACATGCAAAAGCTTACTTTTCTCACGATTTCTTTATAAAAAGATTTCATTGTTAGCTCTTTATTAGCGGCATTCATACTGGGATGTCCTCTTTGCTTGCTTCATAGTAATTCTCAACAAAGCTCCACACCTACTTAGCAAACTAAGACTCCTTAAGAGCATATGTAAGATGGTCTCGTTCTCCTGCTTGCAACGAAAAGAGATTCGATCTACTTCCATGTGCGTGCCTCTGGAAAAGGTTGTCCATCACTGGCAAGGCCTCATGTAAGATTCTCCAGTTGAAGACTTTAGTCTTTGGCGGGATGTTGGCACTCCAAATTTTACGTAATGTCTACTTGGTCTCAACAAATTGATCATCTTCTTTGTGGTCTATCTCCATCTTGAATCCTTATAAGCTCATAATAAGCACTTTTCACCGTGTACTGCCCCTTTCTATCATAGTGCCATACTCGAAGATCTTGTTTAGCATAGTAGCTTATAGGAATTTGCTTAATTGCTTGACATCTTCCTCCGTGAATAACTCATCAATTAAGTCATAATCCCAAGTACACGACTCTTGATCAATAAGCGCTTCCACCATGAGATCGTCATCAATTCTTTCATCAATAGAACTCGGGGTGAAATTTGGAAAGGTAGGTATCCATTTATCTCTTCAAATTCGAATACACTGCCCATTACCAACTCGCCATCTAGTACCATGTTGAAATAATTCCATAGAACGCCAGATACTCCTCCATGTTAACGATGGATTCCACCCAAGCTGTCCTTAACGGAAAGAAGATCTATGAAAGTACCGAGCCTTCAGTACTCGGTAAGCCAAACTCGAGTTGCCCTGTAGTAAACTCCATCCGAAAGTAGTGCAAGATTTAATTTAACTTCTCCATGTCTCTAAAGCCCATACCCAAAAAGTCCTTAGCTCGGCAAAGCTTGTCCCAACTTAAACAATAAATGGGTCTCTTGTCCGATTGTGTCCACCAAAATTGACTAATCATACTATTGATGTCATTGCACAATGTTTTAGGGAGTGAAAATACATTCATAACATAAGTCGTGATACTTTGGGGAACTGATTTTCTCATTATTTCTCTTCCACCTTGTGATAACATTCGACCCTTCCAACTATATAGCTTCTTAAAAATCCGGTCCTTTAACTCACCAAAAGCTTGAGTTTTCTTTCTGCCAACCATTGTCGGAAGCCCAAAGTACCTTTCAATACTGTCTTGCTCATTGACTTGCTTTTATTCTCATTGACTTGCTTTTATTAATTTGACTCTATCAATTGGGAACAACTCCTGGCTTCAAAGCAAATGAAAAAGCTTAAGCTCCTCCTACTACTTGAAACCCCGGAAGTGATGATTTCATTTCCCTAATTGCGTATAAAATAAGCAAGTTGATTTGCGAAGATAAATAAGTCGATAAGATAAATCAGTTGATACGCGCCAAAGTGCAAAGAAGTACGTTTCAGGAGAGGAAAGATACGATTCCCGCCAGACAATTCCCGATCATTAGATCGACGAGTGCCCCTTTATTACGCGCAATGCCCCTTTGCGACCAATTTCTCGTGTGCGTTAATAAATCGACTTTCAGTAAGACGATTCGCCGACAGATTATCGTAGGAACGAGAGAAGAAGTTTGTTCAGTCTACTTTTGCTTTGGTGCTTAGAAGTGAGTCAGATCTGATCTTAGCCAACTCTCATTTGACTAAAGTCTCTTAGATGCTCCGAGCCACAGTTATCAATAACACACATTCCTTACGCAACTTTCTATTCCTAGAGTGCCCAGGACGTGGGTGGGAACAAGGAAAGAAGTCTTCAAGGCAGGACCCCGAAGACAAGAAAAGGAGACCACATTCTAGTAAGAGGAAAGGAAGCTAGACCTGATAGGCAATCAAGGGCGACTTAGTTACAGTAATCGTTGATGGGCCAGTAAACAGCATCTTCCTGCACTGGAACTCCCTTTGTTTTGGGTTTGAAGGCATAAGCGCAGCAGATCCTCTTTAAGTTAAGAAGAAACTCTTTCCACTGTCGGCATTACCCATGTTTAAGGAAGAAAAAGTGCGATCTTCTATCCCAAGGCTAGGATTAGCCTAGTAAATAAATACAGATGAGCCCGTGGGATGAGACTTGACTTCTGATCCTACTCTTCTTTAAATTGTTGCGCTGGTTCTGCTTTCACATCTGGATGCCGAGAATCGTCTTTCTATCTACAAAGAGAAGGCATGTGTGGGACTTTAGGATAAGGCTCTGCAAGACCTTTCTTTTAATATGCCTTTATGTATAACCGGTCTTGGTAAGAATGCCTTTTATAGAAGAAGCTCCACGAAGCGAATATAAAGGTGCTTTCCTAATGGGTTGGGGATGTCTTGTCTCTCCCCTTTAGAATTTAAGAAAAGGTATTACGTAGGGTAAAAGAAATTCATTCCCACCGAAATAATAGAAACTTGCTTACCCAAAAGAAAATGAAATTAAAGAATAGAATTTTCTTATCTTTTGTGTATGGAGAGACTTGGTCATCTCATTACTGGGTCGAGGTTTTCTGTGCTATTAAAGATTTGAACCTGGAGCCTGATCTTACTGTGCCTCTTACTACTGAGAAAGCCAAAGGAAACTGCAAGTTCTCAGCCTCTTACTCACAAGCAGGCTAAAGACAAAGCACAATTTAAGAAGAAACTTCAAGCTTCTGCGGAGTTATCTAACAAGGGTCTTGCTACCAAGGAAAATTCTGACTGGGCGAATCAAAATAGCTACTTATGAGCAACCTACCAAGCCAAAAGGAGGTTCTTTTATAAGCAACTCCTTTCCTTGGCACTGATGGATGTCACTAATATGATTACTGGATCTGTAAAAGAGGGTAACTCCAAAGATTCTCTTGTTCCGATAAGCATATACTCTATAGGCAAACTTACCTCCTATACACCTTCCTAAAGTAGACAATGCCGTTGTGGGGGTTAATACTGTAGGTGTAGGGGTAAATGGTGCATCCAGAGAAAAAGATGATCATATGGAGGAAGGTCCTGTCCAAGCAAGAGAGCCCTCTAGTGATTTGTAGAAACTTATTTTCGGCAGCACAAAATCTATTCAAAGTTCTCATCATCACCTCCAGCTGATTAGAAATAGTTTCTCCAAAAAGCATCAAGTCATCCGCAAAGCAAATATGCGATATATCAGGTCCCCTCAATGTTATAGATAGAAGTTTCCAATTTCTTGCCTTTTCGCCTTCGTATCAGCAACCTGCCGGTGGTACCACCGCTCTCCAGGAAACTAACGGCTCGCAGCTCTTCCTGTCTTAGCTCTTTTATAATGACTAATTCGAAGACCAGGGGTGGTCTGATCTATACGAAATTTCTTACATATATCCTTTCGGTTCAGCGGTAAACATTTTGATGCGTACTATTAATTAAACTAAAGAGCTTCTTCGACCTTACCCTAGGTTAGGATAAGCAGGGAAGTGAAGGACAAGGGCTTTTAAGGCTAGCCCGATGTTTCAGTCGAGTGATCTAATGAATGGGCTTTCCCAAGGTCTAACGAGCCTCAACAACTTGACCATACCTACCAACAGACTTTTTTAGTACTACTTACTCACCAGCCGGTCCTTCTTCAGACACTTCTTATGAAAGAGTTGGAAGGACAATCGAGAGCGGATGTCTATTCTTAATGCACTATTTGATTTACTTGGGGATAGATAGAGTAGGGGAAGTACCTAGATCTTACAAGAATCACTAGACAGAACAGGGTTTATAGGCCAAGTCGATGAGCTGATCGAATGAAAATCATCGGGAAGCTTACCGTAGCTGTAACAATAGGGTAATCCCCTAAATAACCGGCACCTAACCTATGCCAATTCACAAGATTGTCCTACCTGCGGTCAACTACTACGCTCTTTCTTGTGACTCAAAAGAAGAACAACACTTAACTTGACCCAGGGTTTCAAAAGGATTCATCTTCTTCGTTCCATTATGGACCCACTCAGCTCGTTAGCAAATAACTTAGATAAGAATCCTCAAGATAAGGGGATTCAGTCTTACTCACCCGAGATAAAAAGCAGATGAATAATAGCAAGTCAAGGAAAGAGCAAAAGCACGACAATCGCCCCTACTCGGAAAATCAATTTCACTCCTTTAATACTGGAACGAGTAAAGTAATCCAACTGCGACCAACCCCATACATACCAACCGGGAGAGATCCCTACGAGGTGCTCCATATGTACCGTAATCGTCCTCTTCGTCGAGTACAACTATTTATTTAAATTAACGCTACAACCTTTAGCTGCTTATCAGGTGCTTAGAATAAGCGCACAAGTCTTAGGTCGAGACCAATCTAAACGCTTCGCCGCCTAGCTTACCTTCCCGGTGAGCTTTACCGAAAGTATGCAGGGCTGTGGAATAGCTTAGTATGGTTGGTTATCTCTGCAACTCGCAGCAAGAGAATTGACTTTCAAGCTAACCCAATCCTAGATCTCACCTCACTATCTGATCTTCTCTTCTTTGGTGGAAGCCTCTTTGGCCGGTAGGTACGTATGGACTTCTACACGGGTAGACCAACAAGGCGAGATAGAGGCCCCCTAGAACAAGCCTAGGGAACAGGGGCTGGAGGGGCTAAAGAGCTGCGGTAAGGGTATTCCCCATCGTAGCTCATCTTCCTTAGGATCTTAGTTGCTATGAGCGTAGCTAAGAAGAAGGTGTTTAATATGAATTCGAATCCTTCTTCCAAAATTCAAGAATTTGTACTCTATTCATACTGTAGATTAATTCAGTAACTGTAACGCGTTAAACGTACTCGAAGTTTACGGTCTCAAAAGAAAATACCAAGCTTATCAGCAATAGTTTGCTTATCAGAAATAGTTTGGTGATGGGCTTTTTTCTTCTTTTTATCAGATCTATCAGCGTTTGTTAGCTTAGCTGCGACTATTTATTTAACTTCCTCAGTAAGCTTTCTACAGAGAATAAAGCGATCTATCTAGTGAGCCTTCACTCGAGGTCTTTGTCTTTGAATTGGTTTGATTCAGAACATTTCCCACCATTAAGAGAGTGATGTTACCAAAACTGCTTTGTGGACTTGCTATACTATGAATTCTTAGTCATGCTCCCTCGCTGGTGCTAGTATGTACCTACCAGTAGGTAGTTCTTCCTTCCTTTTCCAAGAGGCGCAAGTGTGAGACATCAATCCGGCTTTAGCCCGAGGTCTCATACAACTTCTCGTATGAATCTTTAATCTTTCTTTCATGGGGGGTTCCTTCTCCCTTATTCATAGGCTTTCCCGTTTTTAAAAGGCGTAAAAATGATTTTGGTGCAAATAACCGCACCAAGTGCTATTTTGACTCAAAGCTTTGCCACTTTGGGTTTTGTAACCAACATCCATCAATCCGAAATATTAACGCCTGCTCTCCAATCCCAGTGGTTAATCATCCACGTGAGTATGATGGTATTAGGCTATGCAGCTCTTTTATGTAGATCATTATTATCAGTAGCTCTTCTAGTGGGCTAGGACGATCGGACCTTAGTTCGCAGTGTTCGTCAGTGCTCGTCGTGCGTCCCCTGATGAGGTGTTGTCAGGTCGGTATTGTACCTATCGACGATAGCATCAATTCATTACATTTCGAAAAGTCATAAAGATTATTGGAAAAAACAAAAATTTAGTAAATCAGTCATTTTATAGGCTTTGAGGCGTAAGGCTTAGAGGTAGTTCCAAATCCTTAATAAGCTTTCTCAGCTATAGCTATAGCCCGAGATCCCTCATCCTTAGTAGATCAGCTCTTGAGATAAACCAAGGAAAAGACTCAACCGAATCTGCCTAATAAAATCAAACCTCCCTACCTGTTTAGTAAGACTAACCGAGAACTTGAATCTATTACAGACTACAACGGAAATACAATGAACTCTGGCACACCAACGGAACTGAAAGACCCGGAAGCTCGCCAAGCAAGAGAAATGTCTTTATACCTGCTCTTAAGCCGAAGAAGGAGTCTAAAGCTGGTTGTTCACTTGATGACCTCCGAATCTATTCCTTTTTTTCCTTGAGCTTTTGTTGTCTTACCTGACCTTGGATCAAGCAACTAACTTGTCTTCACCCTTGGGTTGATAGAAAGATAATGCAGATAAGGAATAGAATCCGCTATCAATCGCTAATGAGTCGATCTCGGCTAAGCGATCGGAAAGGAATGAAAGGACGGGATGATTTGATCTTATAGAAAGCAATCCCAGGAGTTTGTTCGGGTCTTGCAAGACAATCGAATCGACCGGAGGAGAACATACATCCAAGATAAGGGCTCACAGTCGAGTTGAAGCCAGAGGGGCGTAAGAGGCTCGACTAGAAGGAGAGGGGAGGAGAGGTATATACTTTTTTGTTTGACCCGAAGGAAAGCTCTTGAGAGAAAATCCTTATTTATGGAACTCTTACGCTAGCAAAGGCTAACCCCGAAATCGAAGAATCTACATTTCCCCTTTCTTTAGTTGTTGATGGTACCTGAGGAATGAATCCTTATCCAACTCGTCTAGTCGGAAGCTCTTAATTCGTGATGCCCCTCCCCTCGAGTTGAGGTATATAAAGGGTACCACCCACAGATGATGAGGTTGAGGAAGGCGAAGATAAAAGCGAAGTTCCACGAAGCAAATAAAAAAAAGGCTGTTGATGGTATGAGGATTTTACTATTGAACAGAAATACGGACCGAGTTTCTAAAGGATTGGGAATTAGGAAGAGATGCTATCACCGGACACAAGGGAAGAAACCTCTTCACTCTCAGACTATCGCGAAAAGGAAGCAGGAAAAGCAAGCAGAAAGCCAAACCTTTTCCGGTGCGCAGATGAAGACGAGAAGACGGTCTCTGGAATAGCTTGAAAAGCGGACCTCGGCCCCAGACTTACGTAATGAAGCACGTTGAATCTCACCTTAATGACCTGACCTTGGAAAAAGCAACTAATCTGGAACCCTAAAAGAGTTCCTTGAACGGCTTTTAAGCCAGTAAGGAGGATGGATGTGAAATGAAATAGTTGCTTTCTGATTCTTGTTACATAAGCAATTGTATGTCTTAAGTGATTTAATGGAATTCTGTCTTTATGGTCTCCCTAATGGGAATGACTTACAGCTAAGATCCCCCTTGCCACTAGAAATCTCATCTCCCGGACCTGGGTTGGGTGAGAAGAACAGTCAAATGCGGATGTCGGTTCAACTTCCTAATTCGCTTCATACATCAAGAGATTCATCCCCAAGTTCTGGGACTTATTCGCCTCCCGAAAAGCTTGCCAATTATCATGCTCTATCAAAGGGGGTTCCTATGGGACTTTCCTACTAGGACTGCTAATCCACTACTTCCATAAGCAATAAATAGGAAAAAGAGGAAGCACTCATCCTCTCCAGATACATAAGCTATCCCCAACCTATCACATCAGAGTGGTTATAGTTTTACCTTGGTGTATAATTTGATGACTTTGATTCCGAAGTTCTTGTCTTTCTTATCTCGCCCATGGAAGAGAGATAGTTAGAGCGAGATTGAGAGGGCTTGCATAGACATAATACCAGTTACATCTATCTACGGAAAACTCTAAACTAGATTTCGTACTATAACTCCTCTAGGCTTTTCATCTAAGGAGCTGACTTTCTATCCGCGTATAGGTTCTTATTTCCGCTTTTAGTAAGGCTTCTCAACAATGCCCTTTGGCAGAAAAGACTTCGAGTCTTGCTGATGTTGGTGTGTCAACAGGAAAAAAAGTGGTGACCAAGGATACTACAGCCCCTTCTCAACAGGTCTTGCAGAGCGATAGACCCCTGAGTAGGACGGGAAAGAGCCAAGCAAAAAAAGGAAAGGCGGAAAGGAAGTATTGGAAAAACCAGATAGGAGTGACGGAAGCGGTCTTGATCAAAAACCTGACACCGATCCATAAAGCATCACTTCAGAGATTGTACTCAGAAAACAAAAAAGCGTAGTGTAGTTATGAGGGAAAGGGGGTCCTAAGTGGCAAAGAGATCATAAGAGGTCAAAGGGCCAATGAAAAGCTAGATCGTCAGCCTAGCCCACACCAAAGATTCTCATTCTCCTTCTCCCTGATTGACTCAATTAATTTAAGACTTGCAGACAACGATCAAGTTGGTTAAGAAAGAAGCATCGATTGAGTGATCAGATGTCCTCAGAGACCAAGCAACTATCAGTGACTCTCCCCAGAGGAGCCGAAGACAGAGTTCCCTATCTTTCTATTGCTGTAAATCCAACTTTTCCTTTGAAGGCCAATTCTCTGATCTTAAGACTGACTGAATCAAGCAATTCAACTTGAACTCCGAAAATGCCTCCCGACTTGACTGACTTGACTGATAGCTTTTAGCCCTTCGGAATAAAAGAAAGAGGATATTTGTAAAGGCTCTGACAAGACCTACTGTCACATATGACCATTCCCACGAGCAGTTAACGGATATGGGCTTCGGTAAGCACTCCTGGTAGGCGTCAATCCAATCAGTGCTATAGGTTTTGAGGTAAAGGGATGAGCTTTTCAAGCGGCTAGAAATTGGAATAAGACTCAAAGAGTCTTTTATTTAATCAATCTCCTGCCCATAATGATAGTGCTTGTGTAATAGACGCATAATAGGGATTGAGGTTGTAGGATGGATGAGTAGGAGCACATTTTTAGTAAAGCCCTCCTGTTTACGGCAATCTCAACATCGTTTTTTAAACCCCCGCAGGTGCGAATCCATTTTTTTGTCTGTCGGGCTTTTGGTCTTTCTTGGATCAATCGATCTGAGGGAGAGTGAAGTGACGCAAGCAAGGGCTCTAATTGATCTTCCCCTCTTCTTTCTAGTTAGGAGGGCCGTAGATGAAAGCCTCTTCAGTAAACTCTTTCCGCTTCCGCTTCTGAATCTGGATAGCGGCTTCTCTTATCTTGACCGCTTGGTTAGAGTTTTGGGTCTTAGGCTAGAAGTAGATGAAAGAGATTTGGTTTTCTTGTCTGATGGTGGTGGAGATACGTTATCAGATGTCACTGGGACATTTACCGGAAGTATCCATATCTCTTTGGAAAGGCTATCCAAGAGTACCTATAGGATCAAGCAAGGCTAGACTGACAACTGACATGAAGAGATAAAGAAGAAGGGAATGCTTCTAGGACAGAGCTAAGGAAAAGAAAGGAGTTCTAACAGAAAGATCTTTGGAATCTAGTTTCTTTACCGACTTCTTTTTGTCTTAAGATTTAATACCTCTCACATTACATATAGTGACATTCATTGAGAGGATGAGTGCATAGAACTAGAAGCACTACTATTTCTAACTGCTTTCGAAGTACCTTTTGGCGGAGTAGTTTGCTTTTTGGACTTCATCTCCTTGATAACCTCAGCTACCCGAGCTGATGCAGCCCTAATTCTTTTAGGGGGACTTTCTATTTATATTTTATGCAATATGTCTATTGTCTGACACTTCTGCCTCCAATCCCTCAAGAAGGTAAAACCTATTACTTAAAGCTTTTGGTGAGGAACTAGTTGTAACCATCTTACCTTTCTCTAATCTTTTAGAGTTTTCACTAGATAATGGAGGAAATTCAGAAGATTGAAGATCAGCTTGCTCCTGGGGTACAGAGATATCAGCAGAGACATTTAACTTAGGAAGGGGAGTTTTCTCTCTAACAGGGACAGGAGTTTCCTGCTGTCTAGCCTTTGGCACCCATTTTTTCTACACAACTTTCTCCTCAGGTTGCTTTGTGCAGTCTTTATGGCCAAAAACCTTACACTTAGGGAAGCGGGAAGGCATCCAAGAGATTTCAACCCCGATTTTCGAAACAGAGACATCCTTGTAATTCCATATGCTCCGGGATCTAAACATTAAAATCAACTTACACACAGACTTTTGATCAATGTAGTTTTGGCTTAAGGGAAGTAGCACGATCCATAGACATCGGCTTACCCAGTCCACTAGCTATGAAACTTAATCCACCTTTGCTTTCAAGCTCAAGAGGTACACTAGATAAATTCACAAAAATAGGAAATTGGGAAAGATCAAGATCTAGTTTTATAGCATTAAAGTCCCATTTTATAATCACAACTCGCCTATTCATAACATGCCAAGGTACAGATTCGAGTATCCATTGCCTAGTGCTGTCAGTAGCTAAATGAACAATGAAAACATCAGAATCAGTAGATGTTATGCTTACCGGTCCATCACGACACCAGATATTGTTGAGAACACGCTGCATTTGACTAAGATTGGGGATTTTTCTGAGAAATTGCAACGTGATACAGTTGCTCCATTCACGTCCTTGCCCATCTGCGGGTCTATCATTCTGTGGACTACTAACTGCGGATTCATTCTCGGGAAATGATTCGATTCTTTTTCTTACGGAATGAATTTCTAGAGTCAGGCGGTTACACTTACTTATTAGCTAGCGAGTTCGTTACTCTTGTTGTTGCAGTTCGGGTAGCCGGTGGTTATTCTGATTCATCTACCTTTCCTGTCCTGTCTTGAGAGGTTGTTCTTGTCGCAGATATAGGGTGAAACTCAAAAGTCTAACTAAACAGCATAGCCAAAAGCAGCTAACTAAGTATGAAAGTCAAAGGCGCAGGTAGAAAGCTATCCCCAACCTATCACATCAGAAAGATGAGGACTTTCTATGGGATCAATATCATATCGGAATACTTGGACAGACAATCCAAGGTCAGGTAAGAGACCCGTCCTTAACAAAAGCCAATGCCTCCTCTATCGCTGCTACTGAGCTAGATGCAGATGCCGATCCGGTCTTTGCAAGTTGAGATAATCCCCTGCTTGAAACTGCTTTTCTAACAATCGCAATAAAGAACGGATTCGATTAAACAATTTTAGCCGTGGAATTCGTTATAAGCGGGAAGGGATCTAGCTATAATAAGAGTTTAACTCAAGTTCTGTTCAATCAATAACATAAAGAAAACCCTTAATGATTAATCCCGAAAAGCTATAACAACAAGAGTTCAAGTGGGAATTTGGTAGGATTATGGAATGCCTGCTTCTGCTTCACAAGATGAAGATCCAATAGTGTACAAGAGGGATAGTACCAAGGAATACATCATGGCTTACTTCAAAAGGGTACACCAAATCGGCTATAGGATTGGCAAAAACGAAGGGGGTTTACACAGCGACCGAGATCGAACTGTCAACCCTTAATAATATTATTTTCCAATTCTGTATAGTTGACAAAGAAATATCTTTAAAGCAAGCAAAAAGTGAACTTTTGGACATGTGGAAGCATGTAAAGGAAAGCAATCCTAACTTAAAAACAGAAGGAATTAGCCTAGACAGAGAACCTCGGACTAAGAATTTGAAAAGTATGGGTAGGATGAAGAAAGTCAAATTAACAGGAATATACCTTGCTATAGGCACGGCAGAGCCAGCTAACTCGGAGTTGTTACTAGACAGAAGAGCGCTTCGCTACTCCTTATAGAGGATCTATACACCTATAAGTAGACTAGGGGAACTCACCTAGTGAGAAGTCTGACCCTGGTAGTTTAGACCTATATTGGCAATCCCTCAATAGAAGTGGTGGTGTCCAGTCACCAAGAAATTCGATTTTATCCGTTCAGCGAAAGGAGCGTGTGCCCGCTTTAGTAAGGAAAAAGCTTGAAAAGCGTACTTGCTTTAACAACGGGAAAGAGGTTCCTTCCGCGGTTCCGCTTTAGGTCTCGGTTCAGGTGCCGGCTCAAGTACTGGTGAAAGTGCCAGAACCTAAGTGTCTCGCTTGACTAAGGGTGTGAGTTCCTACTTTAGGCTTTAACTATTTAGTTAGCAACTTTCACTAGCGCTTGGCTAGTTACCGAAACCCAACAAGATTCTATGCACTTGTGCTTAAAGGGTCTTTCTTCTTAAAAGCGGATAGAACTAAAAAGGCGAGTGCTTGATACGAGTTTACTGAGCGCATCGCCTTCCCTAGAGTGAGCAAGAGCGGAGTTTACTACGCGAGCCTAAATGCGAGTTTCACTGACTGAACCCAGCACTACCCGAAAGCCGATACCGCTAGAGAAGAGCAAGAATCATACTTTTTATACTTCGCTAGCCGGACAGGAATTCTTTGATTCAAGATCCCCTTGCCTTACGCCCTTCCCTGAAACTGGAGTTCAAGTAATCATCTACCTCTCTGCAAGACAAAGATTTCATTGAGCCTAACTCGCCCAAGATTCGGAGAGTTGACTGAATCCCTTCCCTATGCTCTGAAGCAGGACGGACTCTCAAGGTAGTTTACTAGCTTACTTCTTAGAGTAAGGCAAAACATGTCAAAAATCTTTAGAGAGAAAAAAAGGGGTTTGGAGATCAGATCTCTTATGACTTGTTTTTCCCCTTGAAACGAAAGATTTGAAAAAAAGGGAAGTGGAAAGATAATAGATATTGAGTCCATCCTAAGATGACCCTTTCTTACCCTACCTTTGATGTACTTGACTTCAAGAAGCCTTGGCTTGTGTACAGGTTGGAATAACAGCAGCTGAGCAAAAGAAGACCTAACCTCGGTCGGAGATAGCAGCTCATGAACTGCCCTGCTCGAAGGCGCACTGACCTAGCTGCAGAGGAGAAGTTTGACTTCCGAGAACTGATCCTAGCTTGGACTGATCTTTGACCCTAGCTCCAGGCGAAAGGATACGTAGGTTTTTCTTACATCTTATAAATGGGATCCTCCTCACCGGAAAGTTCCCCTATTGGGCTGGAACAGGAAGGCGCCTTAAGGAAACTTACAACAGTAGAAGAAAAAACAATCAGACTCACCTACATCCTCAGATCTAGGATATAGCAGCTAGGAATCGCGCAACTGAAAAAGAAGCATGACCAGTTGAGCTCGAAGAACAAGAAAGGGAAGGACGCATACTATTTGTAAGCAACCTGACCCTTCTAACCAGCCATATGAGATGCAACTTTTGAAACTCTTTCTATTCCGAATATGGGAAATCCCGCTTTTGAGTCGAAGAAAAGACCTTTAGAACCTCATCTGGTATTAAGGGTTGGCCAACTCTGTCCCTCAAGCCTTCCTAATTCGCTAAAGGTTGGGTTTTTCTATTCTGTTTTGAAGTACGCGTTTACAGTCCTTAACTAAACACAAGGCCTAGCAGACCAGTATCCGGTAATGGAGAAGTGGAATTCGGGGGATGTGTCGCATATTCTACATGAGTTGCATTCCCATTTCATACGGAATCAGAGGCCAAGTTGAAATATCCCAAATCCGCATTAAAGCCTTTTGAGGTATCATAATCTTCGATGGTTTTCGTGAGTTAAACAAATCTGGGTAATCCGCTGGTATTGTACTGCTTGAAAGGCTTTTCCTTCCTACGTATATCCCGTCAATCAATACCTTTGCTTGCTAGCTGGCTTCAGGACCGTAACTATCAGACGTCTTTCCCGGGGGTGAGAAAATAGAAATCGTGAACTTAGAGTCGCATATATGTGCGAAAGAAAGTGACTAGGCGAAAACCCTTTTTTAGAAAAGGACGTTAAGCTATGAGCCTCCCTATTCGTATTACTAGAAATCTCCTTCTTTTCGGAAGGGGCGTGGTACCGCTGACCCTATCTAAGTAAGGGTAAAGTCTATCTTTCCCTGTTTAGTAGAGGACTTTGATTCCAGACGAATAATCAACTACAACAAATCGGTGAACTAAATGCTCGTCAGCCAGTACCGTATCGAAAGCCTAAACCAACAAATAATCCCAAAACTCGAATCATACCACCTTACAGCCTGCCCTGACCTTTACAAAGAAAGAGCTAACTCAAAAGCTAGAGAAGACTCTGTAAGACCTTCCCTTACCCGGTCCGATAAACCAGAAACCCCCATCTCTAACCAACCCGGAGACCTCCTCTCCTTCGATCGAACTTCCTTCAAGGCTAGGTGCCGGTATCCGCCTTTCAATATTGGTTCATGGAAGAGATAGAGCCTTATACCCAATAATGCGGATGATAAGCTGCTAGAAAGCGTGACCCTCCTATTTATTGGTTTGGGAACTATCGAGATTCCCAGTTCAATGAACTACTTTATGATATTTCTAGTTTGATCGAGGTATTCAACGAACAGAAAAAGAATTCTGCTTGCAAGGTTAGCTGGTATACAGAGATCGGATGCTGATAGACGGACGCAGAACAGCAGGACGGGCTGACCGAGCCGCAATAAAGAAAGCCTCTTCTTCGACTAAAGTTAGAAAGATCACTTCTACTCCATACACCCCCAGGCTATCAACAAGGTTCTCTCCTATCCATGAATCTACGGATTTTATAAACTCGAAGCTTCCTACTCGTCAACACAAAAGGATGGCATAGCTCTTTAAAAGCCTTACCTTGTACACTGAACAAGACAAGTGAAGTAGCAGCCTCGGGGCGGGGCTCTTACTGAACGACTACCTTTGGGGCTAAAGGGTGGAACTGCGGTTTAAACACCTTGTACACTGTACCCACTTGGTACCGGTACGTATGGATCCTCGGGCCAAGGCCAAGGGTTAAAGGCATAAGACAGGAGTGCCGATGGATCAGTAGCTAAGCCTTCCCTTCTGAGTTACCTTCTTATTGCATAGGAGTCATCCGCATCATACTTACGGGATTCAGAATTGCATAGAGTTCTCGCAGAACCATAAAAAAGAAATAATCAATCCCGTGCCCACATTCATTAAGAAGCGGATCATTCCTTGTCTGCCTCTGGGGTGAAAGCTGGTTGTTCACTTTTTTCCTTTGATGGCAGTTCCTCTCGCGCACAAGCCTTTGTATAGATTGTGCACGGAATAGCACTTGACTTTTCTGTTGTTTTGTTAGAGCTCTTGTCGGACTAACTCTCACGAACGGTCATAGAAGCGCTGGGGCATAATCCAAATTCTTTGAATTCCAAGATTCGTATTTTTATGATCTAAATTCTTCAACGCTCTTCTACCGACATCCCTACTCGTACCGGTGATCCAAACGAGGCGGTCAACCTTCTTCGACTCCATGCTTTACTGATCCCCCGCATATGGGGTAGCCCCCCGTACGGCTAGCAAGTGACACCTCGGCAGTATGGCAGCCAGCGCAAAGGGATTCGATTCCTCCTCAATATAGGACGAAATTCCATAGGCTAGGACGAAATTCCATAGTCGAAGTAGGGCATGATGGGAGTTATCGAAGAGGATCAATTAACCTTTTCCCGTGCTAAAGCACACCCTCCTTCAAATCTTAAATCAAATATATCTCATTTGTACGACTCAGCTTCAAAGCCTATCGTTAAGCGGAATGGGGAAGCTGGTGGGAAGCTTTACCTTCTGCCTTGAAAAATAGGAATTACGAATTTCATATAATAAAGATCTGGATGCTCGATTCGGGTATAGGTCTCGGTTTAGACATATTTTCATAGCATACAAGGAGAGAAAGCCCCATTCGTGCAAGGTAAAGGCAAACCGGATACTGGTAGGCCTTGGGTCAAGTTAAGTGCAGTTCTTCCCCTATCTTTAGTTTTCGGGTTTTTCTTTCTTTCGTTAGTCAATCCCCCTTTTACAAAGGGAATTAGGCGGGGTCTTTCCAAGAATAGGTTGTTTTCCTCAATATAGCGCTCAGTCCTCAGCCCAAGACTTTTAAGATGAGAACTACTACTAGACTCTTTTACCGAGTGAAAACGATTCAAGGGATGTCCAATCAAGAACAACCAATTAAATATCCTTTTCGATTGACAGCTCAGCCACCTCCTCCGTTCCATACTAGGCTTCGTGCCATTCCCTTTTTCCAGAACTCGAGTTGCTCAACCGAGTCCTATTACAATATCCTCAAGCGACTTAAAAGGGAAAAGACTTCCTACTTCTTTCTATTCTGTGTTCCCCCCGAGAGACGAAGAAAGGGAAGAGCTTGTAACCATTGATTCAATAGCTGAAGAGTTCCATCCTCACCCGGGACTTGGCTCAGCAAAAGAGTGGTTTTCTCCTTCCCTTCAGCTTTTACTTCAAGGAGATGCCCAATTATAGTTTTTAACCTATTAATAGATGAAATATGCTCCACGCGACTTGATTGATAGCCCGGTATCGAAGGCTTATCTACTAAGATGCGTTTTTCAGGACATAAAGAATGAAAATAATAGGATTCGGTGAAGACCAATCCGATAGGGCCAGATCTCTCTTATTATTTATAGGAAAGTCCGCTCAGTGTTAGCATGAAAGCAGATAACCAAGTTAGGGTAGGAATACTGTGGATTTTACCCTCTGAAATGATAGGTCGACCGCATGAATGAGTCGAGATGGCAAGCACAATTCTTAAGCTTAGTAAAGAACTTTTTGTGGCCCTATCAGGTTTCTTCATAGGAGGTGTAAGGCTTTTGGAAGAGTACTCTCTGGGCTTGGATATAGGTCCACGAGGGATTTTCTTTTTCGGGCATTTTATGAGGCTAGGAAAAAGATAGTTGGAGACCATCACTACAAGGCTCAAAGCCTCGCTCCGTAGATGGCGAGCCTTGAAAGGCATAATGAGAAGTGGCCATAAGCTAAGGGTTTTTCTAGCCATATCGAGTTGAGCCTACCCATCCCTCCTTGTAAGAGGGAAGATTCCAATTACCATGTCAAAAAGCAATCGCTGAATTGACTCTTCTGGCTTCTGCCATTAAAACAATCCCGAGATCTTCCAATTTTCCTTTTGGCATAGTACACTTTGACCATTTAGAACATCTTGATAGCCGGGGTTCACCCTCTCGGAGCATGTCTCAGAAACAATTCTAGAAAGTGATAGCGGGAAAAGGTGCATTTGGGGCTATTCCAATCAGTATGGAAGTGGGCTAGGAGGATTTGACTTCCATGACATAGGCTAAAATAAAACGAAATTCAAGATTTCATCGAGAAAGAACCTAATTCATATAGTTACTTGGTATGACTAGAGAGACCACTCCAACCCTATAGCATAGCTCTCCTGGCTGACCTCAAAGAGGAGACTCTCACTACTTTCATTCTATCTGATGAGAGCACATTTAAGGGGCGCCGCTTTGGCATAGCCTTTATGGCAGGTTTTTTCCTCCGGATCAATATGAGCACGATCAGGCCATGGAAGACTCAGATCAAAGCAGACCTCCAGATTCGGCGCAGTTAAGTCGACAGCCTCAGCATAGGGTCAGCTCATCAGAGATTGTTCGGAAACACTTCTTTCTATTTCGAATAGGAAAATGGAAATCTTTTTTTTACAGGCTTCAGAATCAGCATCGACAGTTAACATCATCGGTTTAAGCTTAAACTTTGGCATTCCTTTCGCTTCGGAGCGGATACTTAGATTACGTCAGAACGATTCTACCTTGGCAGAACCATAAAAGCGGTAGGTTCGGACCACTCATCAGAGGCTGGCACGGACTCAGATCGGAACAATTTGATACGCAACGCCAAAAAAACCTTTGACCGAGCTATTGACTACAACGACTACGACGACTGTGGGAATACAGGCTCAAGGGCAGCAAAAAAGGGATATGACCTACTACTCGCTCTTTTGGTTTTACTCCCTGCCCCTTCTTACTAGTATCACCTTTCTTAGCAGTAGGAAAGCTAAACAGAAGTGCTGACTATTACCCAAGAGACAGTAAAACCGATAGATAGGCTTTTAAAACCGATAGATAGGCTTTTGGGCTTTCATACTTTGACTCAAAATCAAGTACTTAACTAAAACCAAGGTTTCTAAAAGATTTAGTTTCTCCTTTGCTTCAGAAGAGACATGAGCGTAGGGAAAGGGAAGAAGTCAGTCTTGGCTACGGGCTTTCGTTCTCGACAATATGATAGGGATCAAAGAAATGGTTTGCTAAAAAGTGACTGTCAATAGGTTGAAAACTGTGGTGTTATAATGGATGATATCACTCCCACTTCCAACATACTTGGTTGGCTAGCTGCTCTACATGTCGCGTAGCAGAGCTGGTTACTAAAAGGGCAGAAAATGTGCCACTTATTCCCACTTCTTTACACATAGGTTACAAGTCTAGTACAGTTGTACTCGTTGAGCCAATCCTTGGTGGATTGTGGATTTAGTAACGACTGACCATGTAGCCAGAGACCGAGTGGAGTACGTGTAGTTTCGTCGAGTTGCCGAATGCTCCAAGTTCATTCATGCTAAGCCTCCTAGACCAATAGTAAAGAATTTGACAATTGAGTAAAAGGGTTTAGACTTCCCGCTTCTCCCATTCTTCATTTCCCAACCTCTGAATAAACCTGAGTGAGGTAAGGTATTGATCGCATAGACAGACACTTTAGTTTAACTTTTGTTATAGTGGCGGTATTGTTTTCAAAGTACTCCGAAGTGAAATCTCCTTATACAATCTTATAGCCTATGGGTCCGTAAGGGGATTCTTAGTTAGGAGTAAGGGGTTTCCGCTAGTAAGTTTGGCAGAGGCTTTGATATTGATGAGACGGAATTCTCACTTTGTAAGCTTCATGTGTGAAATCTCCATTGCAAGAAATGGGGAAAACCAAAGATGGAATCTAGACTCTTAGGTTGAGAATATCGCCCTTACACGTGAGATCCTTCAACACCCCCTTATACTTACGTCTCATCTACTCCGTCCCGTAGACTAGTAGGAGTTTAAGAAAGATTATGAACTGGAGACTCCAGCCCCGCTATTACCTATTTTCCCGTTCGTGGAGCCATACCATGACTCGGGTAAGTTGAGAGAACAGAAAGAACAGACTTTTAATAAAGACCCCAAGTCCGATACCGAAAGTTAAAGCCTACTCCTTAGCGGATGACTTGGGAAAGAATGAGATATTTATGGATTCATTGGTTTATCTCGAAAGCGATGTAGTCTTACTCGTTCTTGGTTAAGGATTCTTAATGAGATGCAACTTATCTATCATATTCCGCTAATTCATCTGTAATGGTTTTAGATGCGCAATCGTATAGCTTTATTCGCTCGGGTCCCATTAAGACTATGGCCCCATCTCTGGATAAACTATCCCCAGGTTTCCGACAAGTGGGATAGGAAAGTTCGCGGATTAAGGGTCTGTTGGAAGATATGCATATTTCTTGCTTCCGGTTTTTCTTTTCTTGTCTGATATTGGTGGAGATACGTTATCAGATGTCACTCACTGGGACATTTACCCTTTGTTAACCCAGGGGTAGCCCTAATTATCAAGTCAAAGGCGAGATTCAATCTTGCACAGGGGAATGAATGATTGCTTTGAGTTTTCTCGGTAAAATAGGTCTCCACTCGATTTCCTTTCCTAAATTGAATTCTCAATCTGCAAAAATGAGGACTTTTCCATATATATTGGACTCGAAGTTCCCGATTAACGGTGATTCCTCTTCAAGACCTCATCTCATCAGAAAGATGAGGACTTTATCTCGGGGTTGAGTGAGGAGCGCTCTCCCTTTTATTAAGGTGGGCAGCTAGGGGATAATAGTTAAGCATTTGAATCGGTTTTACTCTCGGGTTTATTTGTTTTCTTTCTTGCTTCGATTATCTTGTGTTGTCTAGAGTGTCCTATTGTCTATATCCCACGAGGGTCTAGTTCAATGTTCCCTCTCCCTCTGGAGCTAAGGCTAAGGAAGCAACTGAGCTGCGAGCGTATGGTTAAAAGGGGAATGAAACTGGTTTGGTTGTGAACTTGATGCCATTGATGGTAGTTCCTCTCGCTTAAGGGTTATCTAGCAGCTTCTCAGGTACCCTACAAAAAGCAATCGCTGAATTGAAACTAGAAACCCGGGGTAAGCACTAGTTAGGATTCCTATTCGATAGAGAATTGAAGAATCTCATAATTCTTCTTGGTTTGAGATTCCACAGATAGATAGACAAATCAATCATTCACTCGCAAGAAACCAGAAAGAAAGATGTAAGCTGTAGAATGTGTGTAGACAGCGGGGCTATAAATCGAATCACAGTGGGATATAAATTCCCAATGCACCAGAGAAAATAGTTAAACCGATAAAGCAGCATCAACTGAGACCCCTGATCTCGGGACATCGACTAGAAAAGGTAAGGTAGCCCGTGAATCTGAAATCTATTTGAATAACATCTGATTGATGTTAGATGCGTCTGCCGTTGAACCTTTTCCCGTGGTTTCATCATAACCCTAATAAAATTGTTCAAAGATTTACCTCGCGTCTTTTAGTCGCGTAGCAACGAATAGTCCAGTAGATGAGACGTAAAAGAGGATTAATTAAAGGGTTGAGTTACCCGTTTAACGTTTTCCCGATCCGTAGATCAGATAATCGTGGTAGACTTAAATGGAAGAATCTCGATCTGCATCAACCGCTATTGATGTAAGAAAAGCTGTTGGCTAGTCTTTACCGAGGAGTGAAAGCGATTCAAAGGGAAAGTCTATTGGATCAGCTCCTTCTTTTCTTTTAGTCGGGGAAGAAGAATTCCAAGCTAAGGTCTAACCCTTTCTAACATCGAGCAAATAAATGGACGAGCCGGTCCTTGTTTCCCATGCAAGTTGGATGTTTGAGAAGCAGAAAGGATAGCTGACTCCCTCATCAGTTGATAAGCAAGTAAATGTAAGAGACCAGTACCCACACAAGGCAGATATTCGATTCATCGATTCATCTATTCCTCATCGCTCGTGTGCTATTCTCCCTAGCTTGACTAGAAAGGTCAGGAGCTAAGGCAAGTGGGAGGCCGGAAGGTTGTTAAGAAGCAAGCAAGAGGGCCTTCGAGTTCCTTTGCCTTTCCTCTGGGGGTTTCCGAAGCCAAATCAACTACTCTACTTCCCGAAGTAATAAATAGGAAGCTCGACATTAATGCCCTAGCGTAGGGGTAGAAAGCTGATGCTCTTTCCTTTCATGATGGATTGTCTGATTGAGCTTTAACAATGGCACCTGCTTAATCGCCTTTGACTTTCTAGTTGCTAGGTCTTTCAGAGCCTTGTGAGATTAACTCTAAACCTATGCTCTAAGCCGCCAGTCAACAACTCGACTCGATAGCTCGAACCGGAAGAGAAGCCTTTCTCAACAACCGAGCGAGGAGTCTTCTTTAATGAACTTGCAGAGGGGGCAGACGCATCTAACCGTTGAATCTTTTCCCGTCTTTGAAGCTATCAAGTCAAATTCACTAAAAAATCTCAAAATAAATCGTTAAAAATGAGGACTTGCTATAGCAGACTCAAAGTGAACAGCTAAAAGTGAGTTAAGAGATTGAGTCGGAGGCGAATCAGATCCCTAATTGCTTTCGCTTAGACGAACTACTTGGCTTAAGAATTTGCATTTGAACTTTATGGTTGGGCTTCTCGTGGTCGGTCTTCCTTATCAGATGTCATTTCACGTTTCTTAACCCAGCTTGGATAGGTATACCCTCACTCAATCCTTGATTCTAGTCCTTTCGGTTCTTTCAGGACTGTTCTCTTCTCTTTCCTTTTATGAATCGAATCTGCTTTCTAGCTATAAAAGGGGTGGTAGAATCTCTTCCCTGGATCAGATAGACTTCGGCCCGAGGGAGAAGTAGTCGAAAGAGATTTCGCATCTCAAGTACTAGAAATAATGGCTAGAGTTTCTTATCTAACAGTTGAGTAGAAAAAAGTTCTAACAGTTGAGTAGAAAAAAGTCTATGCTTTGTATTCAGATCTATCTTCAGCCCCAAAAGTGATCTTTATAACTTCAGGCGAGGAGTCTGAAAGAGTTCAAAGAGTAAGACGAATTCTACGACAACAAGAGTTTAGACTCTAATCGCAGCTTCTTGAATTCCTCTTTATACGTCAATTTCTTATTAAATAGCTCAAACTGCTTATTTATTTTCGGGAAATCATTCTTTTGAAAGTCCATCGAGTCTATCTTTCGATAGAGAGTGCTAACCCGACCCTACTATCCCAATTGAATTACCGACTCTACCACTGCTGCTACTGCTCGGAGGAGAAGAGAAGGACAAAGGACAGAGGAAAGAGACAGAGGAGTACGCGAAAACAAAGAGAAGAGATGGAGAGAGACGGGCTTTCGAGGAACGCAGTAGCTTGCCTGCCTTTTGTTTTGGGTTGAGGCTCTGCTTCAACTAGGAATCGAACTTAAGAGGAAAGGGAATCGAACTTAAATAGTCCTACCTCAGTTACAGGTTCTAGAAACCTGGCTTATGATTAGAAAGACTAGCTATTGAACCTTTTCCCGTGCTAAAGCACACCCTCCTTCAAATACAGATCGTCAAAAAGCCTAGAATCCAGCCTCTCGCTCCATCGTTCACTTGGAGGAAACAAACCCCGTATTTTAGGTAGCAGGCGAGATTACACTATTTCACTAATAGAATCTCATTCCAAGTACTTATCTGACCCTTGCATATCATATGGAAGCGAGTCAGTTTGAACTAATAATAAGGGCTAACGAGCCCGACCTTTTCTCAAGAAACTAACCTGTCAGAAAGCCTGAGATTGATAGAAAGAAGGAATTGGAATTATAGTATAGAAAGAAGAAGAATCCATTTTGCCTTGCCCGAGAAAGTGGCCCATACAACTAAATGGAACCCCATCGATAAGGATGGAAGGTTGGTCACCCTAGAAAGCAAGCAATCCATCAAGCAAGACCGCTAGCACAAGATTTTAAAAACACCGGGAAAATGGGTATACATACATTTTACGCTAATAAAGCTCATGAGAAATAGAAAACTTTGATAAAAACCCGTCTTTTTTGGATACTTTCCCTTTTCTGGGCAGAAATCTAATTCCAAGTTTGCAAAGTTGCTACAACCCCGTATTTTTGCTTACTTTGACATTTCCTTTCCTAAATCGAATTCTCAATTTGAAACTTTGATTAAACCCCGGGAAAAATGGTTACTTTGAGATTTCCTTTCCTAAAAATAATTTCAAATATTCAAAGTTGTTAAAACCCCGTATTTTTGCTTACTTTGCCTTTTCTGCCCGGAAATATCATAATAAATATGAAAAAAAACATACTTTTGACCCTAGGTGAGTAACAACTTTGCATCTTTTGAATGATCTCATAGAGTGAAATTATCGAAGTAAGGTTTTGGCCCTAGGGGAGTAACAAAGTTATCTTTTTTTCATGATCTCTATGAGTGAAATTTCCTTGTTAAGGTTTTTCTCCATGTGGGATTAAAAGTTCTCAACTCAATCTCGAATTTTCTTTCTTTAAAGGCTAGCTAATCCGTGTGTAAGCTTGATTGGAGATATCCGAGCTATGCTAAATACGGGGAAGAAGAACCGAACTATACCATTTCAACCGAAGAGATAGGGGTTGTAGCTAGGCAGCTCAGTATGAAGATCGATGGGCATAAATCGAGAAGTACTTTTTGCTTACCCTATAAGCTCAAGGAAAGGAATGGAATCTGTTGTTAGATTAGAATTGGACTAAAACTATAACCTGCTTCAAATCCGAGACTCGATTCTCCTCACTTGCTAGAAGCAAATCCAATAGTTTTCAACCTTGGGATATCTGCTTTTGCATTTCCTGTTGACTTTCTTAGAGTTGTTCTTGGATGCGTCGTACGCCCAGACTTCATTGTTAATGGATATGGTCTATCTCCGTGCTAAACCAATTCTCTGGCTAAAGTTCCTTAAGCGAATCCGCTCTCGAGGAATGCATTGGATGTTGTTTCCAATTATAATTCGCACTTTGTGGGTTGAGATTAGAATTATCTTCTTCCTCATGGTTCGGGAAGGCAGGTAGCTCAGTAGAAAAAAAGGAAGGGCTTTCTCGTAGCGCATTACCTATTAAAAAAAGGCCTAGTAGCAGTACCAATTTCCCCCTCTCTCGATAACTAGATAGGGAAGGATAGATAGAGAAGTTTGGACAAGAGAAAAAGTAAAGGGATATGATGTGAAATCAATACCTTCGGAAAGCTCCTTTTATTCGCTACTGGAGTTGAGACCCTCATACCCGATGAAATACAATAGGCAGGCGCTCGGGCTTCAACTAGTCTTATGAGCGGAGAGCTAAGGTTAGGCTATTCCGATAGAGTGAGTCATGGGATCGATAAGAAAAGTAAGTAGAGAAGAACTAGCTTCAATAAGAATGGGACTTGAAATCTTAGCCGATAAACTGTATGAAATGCTATTTAGATGGTCTTGGATTTAGAATGTTAGCCTATTATCTTCCCTCATCGTACCTTACCAATTAACTAGAGCTCATAGGTAGCAGCCTAACTAGCAGCTTAGCCCCGAAGCAAGAACTTCACTTGCAGAGGAGGCAGACGCATCTAAACGTTGAACCATAAACATCGTATAAATCACTTAAAGCAATTGGTTATGAAAGTTCATAGACAAGTTAGGTTGATGCAAGTTCCCTACCCTAGCCAACCTTTCGTTCAGGAAAGTTAGTTGCTAGACAAGAAGACTAGACAGGAGGAGAAGGTATATCTCATATTCCGGCTCGACGCTCTTAGTAAGGCTTAGCAGCAGGAACTCTTTCACTAGCAGCTTGAGAACAAGGATTTTCGTCTAGTAACCCTATTATAGGCTTTTCTTCTGGCTCCGGGAATGGCGAAGTGCTTTTACCTCAGGTTGCCAAAGCAGCTTTATCAGAGCCGGTTGACGGATATAGCTCTGCGGACTCGTCAAGTTTATTGGTTGGACTGTGGAATCCTAGAGTTTAAGCCCTTGATTGGAATGCTCTTTCACCACTCACTCATTCACTCCCGTATAACTTCCTTAATGGGCTACAAGGGAACTCGGAATGAGAGTCGGAAGCGAAGAATCTTTCTTTACTTTAGCTCGAGAGGTATAGGAATTCATAGGCCAAACATCTGCAGCGCAAACCCTTGTTCTCAAGTGAAAGCAATTCAATGGACAGCTTACAGGTTTATCGGTTTTTCTCTGGGTAAGAGCGGAACTACTCCTTTAGACCTTAATAGCGGAATCCTCTGCTCCTCTTGCTAAAGTAAATATGTGCTTCCCACTCCACGAAAATGAGCTATAGACTTTTTAAACCCGGGGTTTGATTATCTTGTCTGAAGTGTGCATAAGAGGAAAGGCCTATGTGTCTTGTCCCCGTTAGTGTATTGTTTCTGACGTGGGATGTAGCGTAGCGGAGCTGGTGGCTTAGTCAAGTAGACCCAACCGGTCGGTAACGGAAGCTTTGCAAGTGACGTGAGCTATGTTTATCATTAGTTTCATAGGTGATTAGAATTGCATGAATCTCAAACCAAGAGGAATTCATAGATGAGATTCTCTATCGTTAAAAAAGTAAGGTTTTTCACCTGCCTATGTGAGATTAAAAGTAAACAGCTAGCTAGCGAGTTAAGTAGGGCATTCATGAAAGAGGAAATTGGCATTAGCTCGTAACTCATTTGCTTGCTTAGCTGAAATCGTATATATAATATAGGCTTTACACGCTTGTGTGCTATAGCCCATTCCCTACCTATGATAAATAAGAATTGGATGTAGAAAGTTCTTTGTAATGGTCTATTTCCTATCTTCCCAAGTCTGAACTGTATTCCGGACTTGAGTGTAAAACAATAGGGTCAAAAGTCCTCATTTTTTCCATTTAGAATTTAGATGGAAGGGCTTCTTGCAAGCCGGGCTAAGAACCGAACTAGGACGAAGGCAGATTCACATTCGTAGGAAAGGCCTCTTCTTTTGTCTCTTAGGTCGAGCTACTTCGTACCCAAACTCTCCTCTCCCATAAATAAGCACTTCGAGTTGTTATTGATAAGACGATTCTTTCTGAGTCGTACACTGATTGATGAAACTAGATCAAGGCGACAGATTCGTATTCGCCTTACTTACGGTGATACCTTACTTCTCGATTTCCGTTAATAAATCGAATTCTCAATCTGATAAATAAGAACGCAATAAGAACAACAAAGAAAATAAGCCTAAAAAGCGGTTCTTGAAAGAGCGATAGATAAGATTACCCAGGTTTTACAAGAAAGTCAGGATTGCATAAAGAAAAGACTTCGTTCGAAGCGTCCTTTGGCTCACCTCTCCTCCCCTCTCCTCCCCTCTCCTTCTAGTCGAGCCTCTCCTCCCCTCTCCTCCCCTCTCCTTCTAGTCGAGCCGTGAACGCCTCAAAGCTGCTATGCTACGCAGCTCATCTCGTCATACTCTTCATATGACTAATCGCTAGGGGCTCTGCAAGACCTCCGCTGTTTACCTAATTCTTAGGAAAGATTAGGGCTTTATTTAAAATAAATGCCTCTAAAGACATAGGGTATCGGACTCTAAGACCACAGCGAAGGCTGCTCAATCGGCATTGGACATCACTCACGTTGGACATCATCTCATGTTGGGGGTGCTCCCGTGCCTTCCTCAGGATAGGGGCGATATACTGATCTATTGGGAAATGAATAGGCCACTTCTGATCTTTGCTTTTAGGCTGGTTTCAGTCCCGTCTGAGTAGCTCACGTCAGGAATTGTTCTAGTTAGCAAGCTAGTAATATCAGAAGGAAGGCTCCTTTCAAATAAAGAAAAAAAGTCAAAATTCGTCTTCTCGTAACCTCGATAGGTTTAGTAAAGCCTAGAAAGAGTCTCAAGTACGGGGCGAGTACCAGAAAGAAAATCCCCATTTATACAAAAGAATAAGCCCTGATCTTACATTTCATAAGAAAGGATCAATGAAAGTCGTAGTTACGTAACTCAATGAAAGTCGTAGTTCGGCATCTTCGTCGTACCTCTGAATCCTTTGAAAAGCTTCTATCCGACAGGAGAAAGATTGTGCTCTAGCTGGCTTCTATACGACCCGCCTGTGGTCTACTCAAAGTCGAGCGAGGATAGTTAGATTGATTCAAAGCGGACTAAAGATCTATTTCAGAAGGGGGCCTGAAATACAGAATGAAAATATCCGGTTGTGGGGGTTGAACAGATGGGTCAGATGGCATTGCTATAGGATGAGTTTTCGACTTGATCGCAGGCTCGGGAGCAATTGAATATTCATGTGAAAAAGAAGCATTTTTCCCGCATGTGAAAAAGAAGCATTTTTCCCGGGTCTCAGTCAAGCGTATTCGCAATCCTTGAGAGTTAGTTGATTACTCGACCAAAGAAAGATCTGAAAATGGGGCTTCTATACGCCTTCTCATCTCTCAGTCCTTTTCTGACCTACGGCACTGAACACCCCTATGATAGAAAGTCAATGATCGCGACAAAGCTTCTAGTTTAGGTATCTCTCCCGTCCTTCAATAGTGAGTCTCTCTCTCGTGAAGTAAGAATTGTTAATATGAGCTGAATACAGGAAAGGCTGTAGGGCGAAGACGAAGTAGGGTTGAGTCTCAGGAAGCGTTTAGGCCGGGTGAAGAGAAGGGGTGGTAGGCTTAGTAGGGCTCGAACCTACAATATCACCGTTATGAGCGGTACGTTTCAACCAATTAAACTATAAGCCCCTACGGATCTCTACATGCAATTTGCTCACTTCGGGAAGAGCGGACGGAAAGGGGGCCTTTGCTCTATCTGCTTCTTCCTCTTCCCAGGAATGCACAATTAGAAAAAAAAGAATTCTCTTATTTTTGATAGATATAGAATATTCTATGATCTATTATTTATATAATATAATAACAAGCGGCCCTTTCGCGACTCAAACTGCCGGTATGCTTTACGGCTCGAAACGACTCAAACGGGCGGGGGCTCTATATTTGCTTGCAATGTTGGCTGTCGTGTTTAGTTAAAAGTAGAAGTAGAGGGCGCCCTTTGCCCCACACTTCAAAAAGAGTAAAAAAGTCTAAATTAAGTAAGAAAAAGTACATAAAAAGAAAGAAAAACTGAGTTACGGGAACCGAAGGTTAGACCGACTACTTACTTTAGTATAGCTAAATCTAAAAGAGTTTATTCCTACCCCCTTTTCTTCCCCTTTCTGTCAATGTTTCCAATTCCCAGAATACTAATGTACCCTTATGCATACAGTTTTCCAACTACTTTCTTCCTCCGACTTTTTTAGCCACTTCCGCATCTCTGAGGAAATTCATATAGGCAGTCCTCGTAGTAAATTTACCATTGGCTGTACTAGCCCAAACATAGGAATCACATATGTTCACAATTCTCGGCAAAGGCTCCGAAAGACCTGCATAGTAATTTATAAAGGCAGCTGGGCAAAGAGAAGATCAGAATTCCAATTACCAGTTCTTCCATCTATAAATTCACTCACCCGAGCATCATAGTTCACATACGGAGGGATTACCTCAAAGCAAGACAAAATTGGCCTCTCACTCAAGCCAAGAATCAGTCCAATAACCTCTGCACCAGATCCAATACGCCATTTCAACCCCTTCACAAGGTCCTTGAGCGCACCAAAAAGACCCCTCCAAGAGTAAGAGCATACAGGTCTACTGCCATGTGAATTAACAAAGCGAATTCCATCACGAGAAATACCATATTTCGACTTCAAAAGCCTCACCAAAAGACTATCTGTCTCCGACAAAAATCTCCAAGCCGTCTTTTGTATAGTAAAACTTTATTATGGAATTCCATTTTCCGCAACCCCAAACCGCCAAACCTTTTTGGTTTACAAACCTCATCCCAACGAAGAAGGTGGATTGCTTTCTTATCTTCACTAGCACCCCAAAGAAAGCGGCGATTCAAACTATCCAATTTACCAATAACCACTCCGCGGAATCGTGGATAGAAGAAGTAACTGAACTTACTAACTACGCTCTCTCAGCCAGTCTTAGAAACTTTGATTTTCATCCACTCAATCGTGTACTAACCTTGTCCACAAGTTTACGAAACGTACCTTTCACTACACGACCATAGATTAAGACCAAGATACTTGCCAAGGTCTTTAGAAGCAGCTATTCCAAAAATCTCACCAACCTTTTGAGCCTTCCTGCTTGATCCATGGGGATAGATAAAAGATTTGTCTATTACCTTTTCACCAGACGCTCCACAAAAGTTGTCTAAGACACGCCTAATAACTCGAGCTTGCTGCTCCGTATCTCGACCAAATAGAAATAACGCAAAGAAGAGATGCAAAATCATATGCCCCAATCTCTCCATACACAAAAGATAAGAAAATCTATCCGCTTATCGTAAAGAAAAGAGCGGGGACCTACTACCTACAGTAAGAGACAGGACAGCAAACTTATTGGCACCTGATTGTCAGTAATATCTATTCTTTGCTCATGAAGTCTACGAAGCGAGCCTGGAGATAGCGACCCACTACTACTACCTGTACTCAATCAAGTCCAAGTACGAAAAGAACCCGAAACATGTACTGATATTAAGGGATATAGGCTACTTTTCAGATTGAGAATTCGATTTACTAGCTACAATCGAGTTTCATAGAGATAGACAATTGCATTCATCTGAAGAGATTACTTTATATACGATATTTATGAAATAGATCCGCAACTCACTCATCACCATCAATGCTGCAGCGCAGCTTCCTATCAAGTTGAGTCCGCAGAATTTCCCATCCTGGAGAGCGCAGTTCACCTCTCTGTTAACTGGTCATCGCCTTAGAGGCTACATCGATGGAACAAAGGTCTGTCCTCCATCCCAAATTCCATACACTGATAATGCTAATATTATTCACACTGATAATGCTAATATTCTTCTTCCCAATCCAGCATATGATCACTGGATCCAACAGGATCAATTACTATTACATGGAATCATAGCCTCGGCTACAGAGACTGTAGTTCCCTTCTTTGCTGCTTGCACATCTTCGAAGAGTGCATGGGACAAAATCAAAAACATGTATGCGAATCGGTCCAGGTCTCGCATGATGCAGTTGCGAGAGAGGCTTCTCCAACCTAAAGGCTCCAAATCGGTGCAAGATTATTTCCAGTCTATTCGGAAAACTGCAGATGAGTTGGCTCTCATCAACTCACCTGTCCAAGAGGATGATTGAGTGATACATATACTCAATGGCATTGGCCCCGAGTTAAAAGAGATTGCAGCTGGCATCAGGGCTCGTGAGAGTCAAATATCTTTTGAGGAGCTGCTGGATAAAATGACTGAATATGAAGCCTTTCTTCAACGGCAAAACTCAACTGAAATTGCAGTGCACACTGCATATGTGGCTCAAAAATTTCAACCAACAAGGCAAGTTCAAAGATCCTACTCTTCCAATCGGAATACTAATGGTTTTAACCATCACATGCAGAAAAGGTCCAATTTGTCTTATAGGCCAGTTTGTCAGTACTGTGACAAACCAGGGCATATTGTCAAAAATTGCTTCCAGCTGCGACCTAAGTATCAAGGTCAGCCCTCTGCTCACGCAGCAATCACAAGCTCCAAACCTCAAAATAACTAGCTGTTGGATTCAGGAGCATCCCATCATGTTACTGCTGATCTGAGAAAGATTGAGAATCCTGAAAAATACACTGGACCAGATGAGCTGCTGATTGGTGATGGCCGAGGCTTGTCCATTACACACACTGGTTATACTTCTATTCCCTTCAAAGATTCATCCTTTAAATTAAATGATGTTTTATGTGCAGACAGAAATTTGTGTTCCATATCAAAATTTTGTCGAACTAATCAAGCCTCTGTTGAATTTTTTCCATACTCCTTTCTTGTAAAGGACTTGATTTACAGGGAGGCACTATCACACGGCTAGAGTAAAGATGGAGTATATGAGCTCAGATCCACAAAGCCTATCATACGCAGCAACTCTCTTGCCTATGTTGGCACCAAAACAACCTCAAATGTTTGGCATCAACGTCTAGGCCATCCTTCCTCTAAAGTTCTTAGTTCTTTGCTTCAGTCATTGTCTTGTTCAAATAAAGTTTCCAACAGTTTATAATATAATTCTTGCTCATGTAAGAAAATGCATAAACTGCCATTTGATCTTTCTTCAATTTCCTCTACAACTACTAAAGAAGAAAGCCCTTCTTCTTACCCAAGGCCGGAATAAATGATGACGCTTATTGTTGCAGAAAGCGCTATTACCTATTCCCCTTCGTCTTCTACTGGTCAAGCTTAACTACTCTCCCTACTTACTGCTGTATTTCGAAAAGAGCTCTTAGTGAATGTTCAGCTCGCCCTTTCCCCAATTGATCGGGTGATATTGCCTACATTCAGTGCGGTGGTAATTTCTTTCACCCTACGTGATACTCTTAAATTCTAAAAGGGAGACAAGACATCCCCAACCCATTAGTTAGGAAAGTCCTGCCATGTTATACTCGACACTGGCTCAGGAGGAATGTAAGCAGGTCGATTTCCTCTAAGGAATGTAAGCAGGTTAGAGCTTATTTCCAATTACGAGAATCTTGACGCACTATTTCACATTTCTTCTATTTCGTAGTTGAGTTGATTATTCGTATCCATTCTTTCCTTAGGCTTAATCCTAATCTCCTACTGAAATGTGGCATGTGATTCTATCAACTCGAAAGCAAGGTAACCCATACCCGGCTCCATTCGATGCACGGTTAACTAAAGGTCTTGTAAGAGATCCAATAAATGTGGAATCGGTTGTTTTTTATTGATTTGATTGGGGAACCCCTTAAGCTTCTGATTAGAAAGCCAAGCTATCTCCTCTAGGGACAAATAGACAGACCGGAATAGACAAATCAACCATCATCTTAAAGAAGGGACTCGTACAAGACTTTCTGTTTAACGAAAGGAGCAGACTAGGTTGTGAGGGAGGTAAGCCCTTGAGAAAGGGCTTATAGCTTTTCGGTAGCTAGTCCAATCCAACTATCTAGCTAGGGAAGGCTGCCTATCCGAATCGAAGAATCTGACCTAACCAATAAATAGGATGACTGTAGCTTCACTGTTAGACTTTCTTTCAGGTTTCATACCGGTTCAGAGTTGGTTGAGACAGGGAGTGCATCAATTTCCTCTTGAGCTATTGAAAAAAGGGAAAAACCACACACTTACAGGTCTTCCCCGGAGTCAGTAAGACAAGAAAAGAAGTCAACTGGATTAATGTACGAGAGAGATCCTTCTTTTCGGAATGGGCGTGGTATAGATTTCTCGGAATAAAAACAGTATGGAACTCGCTAGAAAAAGTGTTCAAGAGTCTCCCTCAAGAAATCCCAAGTTAATTAATGTCACCCGCTCTGCATAAAGTAAAGCCTTTGACGAAACCTATGCTCGTCAGACAGGAAAAGCGCACTTAAGCTTATCATTGGAGATTAGCTTTGAGGCAATAGATAGCAGGCAGCGAGAAAGTCTAGGTTAAAAACCCCCCCTTTGCACACTCGGGGCAGAAGAAGATCAATAACTAGAAGTTAAATAAAGAATCACGGGGCAGGAAAAGGAGGTGCTTGAGACAAGGGCAGGGAAGAGACCCAAACCGAACTATACCCATAAGCCCTAGCAGAAAGGGTAGCTGACTCTCGTAGGATAGACTCCGGAGATAGAGACAGACAAGAAAGAATATAACAAAACTGCGAACTCAAAAAGTGCATTCATTAAAGCCCGTACTTAACCAACCAGAGAATTTACCTTCTTCTAGCGAGTTCTTCATTATTGATGATGGGTGAGATTGCGTCCCGGTAGTGGGAATTGCTTTAGCAAGGGGATACTAGACAGTTGCATAAGTTCTTTCCCCAGTAGCTGGACTAGCAAGAGAAAAAGAACCTGTAGCTCAATCTCAATAGACTAGCTTGAGAGCAAGGGAAGGCTGGTAAGATGCTTGGTCTGATTCGACTATCGACTTCTCGTTTGATTCTTAGTTTTGCTCATGTCTGTCTATTTTCATTTCCTTTCCTTTAGACCAAAAGGGAGTAGTTCAGTAGCAGCTTATCCCCTCAGCATCAACACCAACATCAGTCTCAAAGCTTTACGGCTCAGCGCTTTCGCCATAGGATTACCCCGGTTCGAAGAGGAGAAGTACGCCATCCATGCTAATGTGCCTTTTCTAAGATCTCTTGAAAAGACAGCTTCTTTTGATGAGTCTCAAGAATTGATTGAGTCACTTACTTGATTAGCCGCCTATGAAACTATGCAATTATAAGAGTCAGCCTATTAATGAGTATGAATGGGGGAATACTTTTTGCTTACCGTCTTTCGGGTAGGTCGGGGGTCATTGACTATGCCGAGCGTATAAAGAGGTGGCGAGCTATAGGTTCTTATCTTCGGGTTTAGAGCGAATTCATCAGGCAAGTTGATAGAATCGATAGAAGAATGCCCGTTTCCTCCGCTAATTCTATTGGATTTGGAGTACAAGTTCTAGCTCACCTTCTCTACTCTAGCTATCGAGTAAGAGAATCCTCAAGAAATGCTCGAGAGGTATCTGAATGGTTTTCGTGAGTGAGTTTTCCTTAAACCTGGGGTGGGGCTGCAATAGGGCTTTTCTTTAATTAAGTTTTCCTCATTCGAAAGTGGATGTAAGAGATTATGGAGGAGATTGCTTTGAAGAACGCACACGTAGGATAACTTGAATGCCTCTTTATACGTCAATTCCTTCTTCTCTCAGGGTTCCAGATTAGTTGGTTGAGAAAACCAGTACAGAAAGAAAGCCAAGTAATTGAGAGATGGAAGAAAAGATTCTAACCCTTGAGTAAGCCTAACTACAAATCATGAAACTGGCAAAGATTGAATCTCGCCTAGCCGGACCTTCTAGGATTTAATGGCACACGAACGCTCATGGGACAAGGACCAGGTCGGACTCATCATTCGCTTTCGAGCTAACTGTATCGGATGAAATGGAAGCAGAGTCGTCGCTTTCATCTTCTCTCGGTGGGTACACATAATTGAAAGAAGTAGGCTCTGCAGTATGAAAGCAGCTTAGAAAGGGAGAAAAGTCAATGGAAGTATATAATTACCTGGAAGCTGTTAAATAAGGAAAAGAAATACAAACAAAGCAATCATCCCAAATCATCCCAATCATCATAAGCTCCTACTCCTGGATTTACTCATGTTCTGTAACCAGTCCCCCTAGTGTAGCTCATGTTCCTGATCCGGACAAGGGAAGACCAGACCTGCTACGCCAAGACAACATCGTGACCAAGGATGGCATAACGTAATGGAAAGCATTCGGCCTCACCTGAAACAACCTGACTAGAAAGAATAGATCCTGAAAGAACCCCGATTGGGCATGATGAGGAATTTGAGTCAATAGCTTCCTCAGAGGTCGATAAGCCTTCTCCTTCTCCTCTGTCTGCTTTACTTGGATGAGTAGTCATAAGAGCTCTCCTTTATAGGTAAGCAAATCCATACCTATAAGTTAAAGACAGATGAACTTGCCTAGCTGCAGTACCAATTTCCCCATCTCTCGATAGATAGATAGCTCCAACAACCCCAAGGAATAGAAAGCGGATGAATAGGGATCCATCGAGTGAACAGAAAAGAAATAAACAGCCGATTCCTGTAGGGGACTTTTTCCATTGAATTCGTTATGAGGAGATTTGGGAAGAGTGAAATAAAATCCCCAAGAAAATCAATAGCTTATGGATTCGGTTGTGGGTGTTCATTAAAGTACGAACTCCCAGCGCTAAGGGAAAGACAAGAACGACAACAAAACAAGTCAGCAGCAAAGGAAAACTTTTACCCAAGATTGAAAGAAGGATTGGAACTTACTGCAATCGAAAGGGCAGCTAGCTCGTATTACTTTGAGAGGAATGAGTAAGAAATTGAGGACTTTGGCGATTTTAACTGAAGAAATTACTTTAGCAAAGGAAGAGACTGAGACGACTAGGATAAAACAAATGGGGTAGACTGTTAAGGTTGAAAAGATTTACAAGGATGAGAGACAGGCATCAAATGTAAAGAAACCATCACAGCCAGCTGCTGCTCCACCAAAGCTTCCAACATTGGTGAAATGTAATGATCCTTTGCGTGATAAATTTAGGGAGATTCTTGTAGAGGCGTTATCTAAAGTTGCCAGTGAGGCTGACGAGGACATGTTGGATCAAGTAAACGCTTGTGATCCCATCCGGGTTGCTGTATCTGTAGAATCTCTAATGTTTGAGAAATTGGGTAGATCAAACCAGAAATTTAAGTACAGATCTATAATCTATAATGTTCAACATCAGGGATCGTCTTTATCTTCAAAAAGATTCTTATAAAGATTTACTGCATGCTCTTTCAAGTGATCTGGATCATCCACTCAAAGACCATCAATTTGAAATCAAGACACTTTACCTCGCTTTCTGCGCACCAAGGTCGAGAGGTGATATAAGCGGGTATGGCGAACGAACGAGAATAGCTATAGGTTCTCCAAGGCCCATTCCCGGTTAACTGCGCTTTACTTTTCCGGTTGACTTGCTATTAGGAATCTTCTCTCGGGTCCGTTCTTCAAAGCAATAGCAATCTCTTCTAGAAATATGAGGAATGTCCCCTCTGCTTGAAAGCCAAGGTATAAGGTTTTCGGGTAAAGCAAGAAAGCAGGTGCCATTGGTAAATGGTCACCCAACTCGACAGCTATTGACTCCGCAGCTAACTCCTTTCTTTAAGAGCTACAGGCTTCGTCCCGTTCACCAACACCAACAACCCCTTCTTCTGTAGCTGACTTTCTAGTTTCAGAATCCGGGTTAAGTTCATTTGAACTCTCTGGTTGTGTAATCCGGCCTTCTAAGCAATGTTGGTATGAACATCCCTAAAGCTCATAATTAGTAGCTAGCTCCGCGAAATCCCTGATTTGCCTAGTGAAATAGACCTCCTCGATAGATTGATTTAAGGTCTTATTAGGAGCGCAGCCCAATGCACAGATAGTTTCACTTGAAATTCTTTGAAAGAAAGAAACCTCTGAACTCTCAGAACAGCTACCAGTCTAATCTAACACTCCTTGCTAAACCAATACAAATGCTTATGGAATCCTTTTGTCTCTCCTTGGGTGCTTCTTAGTTCCCTACGTCCACGCATTTCTTTCATCTGCTTCTAGCCCATTTCTTTCATCTGCTTCTAGCCCTGGAGTTTAATTAAGGACTGTAAACGCGTACTTCAAAAGAGAAAGTAGGCTAATGCCAGGCCAGCTCGTCAATACATAGCTGTACTTCTTCTATACTTTACCATTGGTCATGTTCCCAGGGCAGCGCCTCACTCAGCCCTATCCAACTATTCGAAATTGGTGGAATAATCTATGGCTCTTACTCTTCTATTTGCTCAAGCAGATGCATATTCGGAAGTCAGGGAAAGAGCAAAGGAAAGGAATGGGGAAATAACTAATAGCTCGAAGTAAAGAAAGGGAAGGTTACGCTTGCTTCACCAGAACAGTCGGAGTAGTTCTTTGTTCTTGCTAGCGCTAAGATTCGAACTGGCATACGAGCCAACCCAACTTGTCCTATCGTAATACCTTCTTCATTGATTCACTGATTTTTCCCTTTCAACTTTCACAACAAAGAAAGTCAACAGGTCTTGCAGAGCCTATTTCTTTTCTTCTATTTCTAAAGGTTGCAGACAAGTGAGTTGCTTTCATAAGGAGACCCGTTGAACCCGTAACAGCAAGAATCGCTCATTCCTATCGGGTAGTTGTTTTTTGTGTTCCAACCGTCATCAAATTATACACCTCGACTAGTCTCAATGTGTCAGCTAGCCGGAAGGACCAGTCCCGGGAAAGCAGAGTAAGCCCGATGTTCTAACGACGGGTTTTCATCAAGTTAAAATGAAAATGCTTAAGCCCTACTACTTGCTTCAGTTGGGCTAGTGGTCTTGGATTTGGAGTACAAGTATGAAAGCTCATCCACGTCATAAAGAAGAAAGTCAGCATACCTTACAAGAGGGTCTAAAAGAGCTGACTTTCGTACCGCCTATCCGCTTCTAACATCCCGGGATTTCTCATAGGAAGCGAGTCAGGCTAAAGGGCGAGTGAAGCTGAACCTCTAGTTCGAGATCAAGTTCGTTAAGGTTTCTCGTTTAAGCTATGCCTTTTCTTTCCTTCTATGTTGATTCAGCTAGAACGAAATCAGAAAGAAAGGAATAGTTGAGATAGCTTAAAAAATTAACTTACCCTGCGATTGGCTATTTCCTTTTTCGTCCTTGAGCAAGGGGCTTAATCGAATCCGATCTTTATTGTACAGACGGGGTAATCTTAGAATATAAAAAGCTCTTTCAAGCAGGGGTTTCTCTCTTAGGAATCAAGTCCTAAAAGCGAGATCAAAAGAGGGGCGACCTGAAGAGCTCCCTATTGTTTCTAGCCCTATCGTGTATGCCGAAAGGGTTTTTGCTGTCGATGCAAACTTCCTTTCTTTACTATATAATAGCTGCCTTGCTAGCGAAGGGTCTTCAAAGCCAATCTCTTAATCTACGCTAATTCATCTGTAATGGCTTTAGCTGATGGTTGTGGGTTGAGATTATCAGATTCTTCTGGTAGAGTTGGGATGAATTTCTTATATTAATTATCTAATGAATCGAATGCAAGTGAATAGGAAGGCAAAGCTGCTACCGCAATCGCCATAGCCAATGACACCCTCTCTACCTTTACCCTTACCGAACTATACCTCAAGGAATGATCCCCTTCGTAATGAATGGCGGTCTACTTCTTACCCTCTAAGCTCAAGGCAAGGAATCCTAGCATTTGAATCTGGCTTCTGTCCCAGTTCTGTAAAAAAGGGATGTCTCATTCGGTCTAGCTAGAATCCGAGTTGATAGAAGAACATGCTTTATTATATCGGCATATCGCTTCAGATTACTATTTCTTGTGGAAGTAGGAGATTTGGAAGCCTCTTCTGCGCGACTCAGCTCTTTCATGGGTCCTACTCTCTCCCATCTTTTCTTCGCAGATGATCTTATGCTGTTTGCTCAAGCGGATACTAGTCAAATTGAACAAATAATGGGTTGTTTGAATACTTTTGCTGCTGCCTATGGTTTGACCCTTAGCTTGCCGAAATCTAAACCTTTTGTATCCCCTGAAATCTAAACCTTTTGTATCCCCTAATGTTTCTCGACGACAAGCAGCTATCTTGAGTTCTTCTTGTGGTATCCCACTAACTGAGGAATTGGGGCGTTATCTGGGGGTCCCCATTATCCATAAACGGTGCTCACGGGATCTGTATCTGGGTATTGTTGAAAAGGTTCGAAATAAACTGTGTAGCTGGAAAAGTCACTGCTTATCTAGGGCGTCGAACTCTTGCTCAATCTGTGCTTCATGCAATCCTGGTTTATTCTATGCAGTCGATCCTATTACCTCCTTTTATATGTTCGCAGTTGGATAGGATTGTAAGAAACTTCTTGTGAGGGGGATCAGAGGACTACCGCCGAAATCATCTGGTGCACTGGGAAAAGGTTTCCTCCCCTAGAGTTTGGGGTGGTCTTGGTATTCGTTCTGCTCATTCTGAAAATTTAGCACTACTTGCTAAGGTAGGTTGGGAGATTTTGTCTGACAAACAATCCCTAGCTTGTGAGGTTATTAAAAATCAATATCTTCTGGATTCTCCTGCTGTGGCGACTGCTTCCTCGACATGGCGTGGAGTACTTAAATGTAGGGGGCTACTGCGTGCAGGTTCAAAATGGCTGATCGGTTCAGGTACCAACATTAACTTTTGGAACGATTGGTGGGTAGGTTCTGGTCCTTTGATTACAGTAATTACCCCTGATTTAGATCCGAATCTGGCTGCTTTAACCGTTGCGGATGTTTTGTCCGAAGATAAACTTTGGGACCTATCTTTGGTTCAACACCTCTTGCCACTTGACAAAGTTCTATAGATTATGGCTGTCCTTATTCCATATGTACATGATCGGATGGATTAAATGGTTTGGTCCGGAGAAAGCACTGGCGTTTATTTTTCTAGATCGGCATATCTGATGCTTAAAGATTTTCGAACTGATATTCAGCATGAGACTGATTATAGTTGGATTTGGCGTTTACCATGCACGAAAGATATAAGGTTCTTTTTGTGGTTTCTGTTTGCCCACGATGTTTTGAGTCTACTCTGAATCTTTTTCTGGATTGTCCTTTTGCGCAGGAGGTTTGTAAATGTTGGTTTTTTTCATAACTTTGATTGGAATTCCTTTTAGCCAATTTCAGCTCTAATCTAAGGCAAGCAAGAGGAGAGGTTCTAGGCCAAGTGAGTTCTCTAGCCAGGAGATGGTCATACCGATCCCCGCGGTAACAAGGTTTATCATGGAACGACTATTCCACTCTTTGATTCGCGTCCTATGCGGGGGCATATAATTTTCTAAAGTTATATAGAGGTTTGAGGGGCATCTGTCAAAGGATTCTCCCTATCCTCACGTATAGGTTGACTAAGGATCAATTGCTATCGAGTTCTTCGTACGGGATGTACTAATCTTAGTACGGAATGCTTTATTTCCCTTTCTATTTATTTTATTAAAGCAATGTTCATCTTGTCTTCAACAGGCGCGTACAGTGGTGATAAGAAAGAGCCATCGCTACTTCCTGTCTGTATCCGTCTCCCTCAATCCCCCCGGGTGGTCTGGTCTGCTTATCCTCGGATCATTCCATTCCCTCCTTTCATAGGAAAATGTATAAGAAAGGGGGATATGAAATTGGTCCAACTTGATCTTTTTTAGCATTAATAAGATCATTCTAATCATGGCAAAGAAAGTAGATAAAACGACCTTACGCTCTATGACCGATTTCGAGGAAAGAGCATAGGATCAGATGTACTTACTATTTTACATGTAAAGTAAAAGATTACACTAAAGGGTTCTTTGATCCTTATGTTCCAAGCATCCGGGCTATTACCATGAACCAGGGCTTGCTGTGGTACTCCTCTTCCCTTTGACTCAATGGGTAAGGGGCTGTTGTATGGTGAAGTCCAGGGCCGCTTTACTAAGAAAAGGTGCTTTTCTTATGAAAGAAAAAGAACTCCTCTTTATGGAGAACTTCTATCACGGGACTTCCTAAAGAGACTCCTAGTGTTAAAACAACTATGTAACTTAATGAAAAACTATGGCAGAAAATCCTTAGGCGCTTTTAAGCCCTCTTGGCAGACTAGGACCAATTGGATGGTTAGAGAACAAGGCTCCCTATCAAACTTTTTTTTTCGCCAGCAATGGGATCTCTCATAACTCTTAACATTTCTCGTTGTCGGGAACGATGCGGGTGGCATCTCTAGCTCGGGTCAACTACTCTTTTTCGTTTACGGTTTCGTATCTCAACAAGGGCATTCGATTATTAGAATATGTCACTTGCCGATACTAGTTCCAGGGCAATAGGGTAAGCTCCTTGCGCTATGATGCTAAAGAGATGCCCCTGAGAATCATATCTTTTAATTGCAGACCATTCGGGGCATATTCCTTTCGACTATGGCATAGGGAGGGTATTTCCTTGAAACAGTAAATAGCCCATATTAAAGAATTAATGGTCAAGAACTAATTCGCCTTAGGGCAACTTGTCCTATTCCTTAGACTCTTTCCCCTTGCTCGAGCCAATAGATGTAATCGTCTTCCATGGGATGGCTTGAGGGGCATCTTCCGAAATTCTCCCGAACAGCCTTTTGATTCACTTGCCTTGATAAGAGCACTAGGCACCGATTCATAATTTCTTTCTTTTGATGAGAAAGAATTCGTAGAGCTTTTTCTCTTTGGTGTGAAACCCGAATCAGAATTACCTTAACTTTCTGGATCATCAAGGAAAAGGATTTTTCTTCTGGATCTCTAACTCACTTTGAAAGTATGACCTTTTCGTTTCAGAATCTGTTCATGCAAGGGGAGACGCCATTGCCAGGAATGGAGACAGAGATATTTCATTAGGCTGACGAGCAGAAGATGCAGATTATGAAAACCAAGGAAAGTAAACAGCAACGGAAGATGCATTCGATTAAACAACTTTAGACATATAATTGGTTTTGAAAGGAGATACTGTTGAACAGTTAAATACCCAATCACGAAAATCCTTTAACTGATGCAAAAGGGTCAGAAAACTGATCTGAACTCTCAAGTATTACCTTTTCAAAAGTTCCAATATCTCATCCGTACTTTATTGGTTTTACTGTGGGATTTTTCTGAAAAGCTTTTGAAAGAACCAGTTTGTGGGCTTATTTTGTTTGGAGACGAAGTAGCCGAGCCGTAAGGAGAGTCTTAGTAATCCGAAGAGGGTGAACCCCATTGACTAAATCTGGTTGAATTACCTTTCCCATCGATCATAGTCTTCATTCCAGATGTCATCTAAGACGAGCAAGAACTTTCTCCCTGACAACTTCACCTTTATTCATTTCACCATCATCCAGCAAGAAGTCCAGCATTTTTATCCCCTTCCCTACCATAAAGATGACACTCATCAACGAGAGAAGTGGTGGGAAGTCTGTTAAGCACTTTATGAGTCCTCCCTACACCAATCTACACTAAATTATAGTCATTTGTCAGTGCAGCCAAGTCATGCAATCTTTTAGTAACTCGTTCTATTCTAGACTTTATATTGGCATCAAACTTAACAGTTCTTAGATTGATAGCACTGAAACAAGTAGAACGGATGAACTTACATACCTTACTGGTGCTTGCTGAAGGCTGAGTCTGCTCCATCAGTTTGCGCCGAAAAGCCTCAGTGGCTAGGTCATCAACAACATCGTCAGCATCAAAAGCAAGATCTTGTAAATCCCTGAGACATAGCTTCACAGCAGGACTTGTGATCTCCTTTTCTTCAGCATCCTCAACCAAAGCATTTAGTTTACGCAACAAATTCTCCCATTTCTTGATCTCCGACTCGATTCCGTCCTTGGGGTTTGGGCTCTTCATCTTGCCTATGGTAAGGTGCTGTTAAACTGTTTAAGCCTGCCTGCTCAATGCAACTTGTATAGTTTTTCCAGAACTCGAGTAGGCAAGGTTTTGAGAAGAAGGGTTCACCGGTAAAAGCACAGACGATTAAGCAGTTCACCCGACATTGGCTCAAGCAAGAGAGCTAAAAGAGTCCGACTCAATCCCTTTCTTTTGCTCACCGGTTTATAAGTGGTGATTCCACTTCTTTCTTCTTATTGATAGAAAATTGCCTATCGAGAAGAGAAATAGAATTGCTAGTTTCGGGTATCTTTCTTGTTCAAATAAAGCAAGTGGACTCTACATTACTTTGCTAACAAGAGCCCTTTCTCAACTGCCTTTTTTACAGGCTTCCCTATCTGATGATTAGAATGATGCCTGAAGTGGTAGAATCCCTACTAATCACCGATGTTGGTGCCTTTTCTGCTCTTGTCGTAGTAGCTACTCTTGGTGCTTTTGTAAAGGCATAGCGTAAGGAAGCTCCTCCTTCTTCTTATTCGATCACTCTCCTATGTGAGTAGCTTGGTCATCATCTGGCGCAAGGCCTGTCTGAGCTCCCTTTATCAAAAAGTCAAGGGCATCCCAGCTGTTTCGGAATTGTCATTTCTTTGATTTCCTGGACGGAGTGAGATGATTTCGTTGCCCCGGTGTGGAAAGACAGATCTACTCATTTATTCGGAGCTGGATGCTCATAGTCAGGTGGGAAGAGGTCGTATGAAGCCCAGATAACACTAAAAGGCCTCGTACTGTTTTTTTTCGCCTGGCAGGTTGAATTCCTTATTCTTATTCAGAAGGCGCGCAAATCGATGGCGGAGTTCTTTTTGCTCCCTCTGAAAAGGAAGCTTTATTCTTCAAGGGTCTAACCTGGAGCATCTACGTTTTCTATAGCGGCAATCTTACAAGGGAAAATAATCGGAGTAAGTTCTCGTAGTTCCCTAGATCAATCCTATTGATTCACCCATTGGGCTAATAGCACCGGGCCTAGCTTTCTCTTTTCTTGGATCTTGAATGGCAGTGGTATTTGAAAAGCCTGCCTGGTAGGAGGTGTCATCTTACGTGTTTCTTAGATAAAGAAGTTACTAGATAGGGTTTTTCATTTCCTAAATAGGTGGGTAGGTCCACTCGTTGTCTTTTACCCTGGCGTCAGCCTTCTTCTATTTCTTGTCTAACTGGCAGTGGAGGCTCGTTAAGACCTTTTCTTGTCGTTCGGTTGGGCTCATTCGTTCTCTTAATGTGAGAGCGCTTTAACAGTCGTAGTCCTGAAGTAGCTCATAATATTCTCTGTGGAGGGCGTTCCCCTTTATCTGCTGTAGTCAAAGCATGCTAAGTCTACCTATTCCTTAGTATAAAACGGACGTCAAGCAAGCCAGATGGGTCTCAGGTCATCTGAGGGAAAGAAGGGGCCATACAAGGACTTTTTTCTGCTGATAGAACGCAAAGTTCCGTCCATAGAGTTCGCCTTTGCTTTGGTTGAAAAACAGAAAGAGGTCGTATCTTTGCTTGGGGTTGTCTGGTTGTAGTGAGTAAAGCGTTGTTAAGCCCTAAGGCTGGAAGGATTCCCTACCATTATGAAATCTTTGTGGTCCACGTAACTGTATAGAAAGAAAAGGTGGGTCTCTCTTCTTCCTTCTCTATTTCATCTCCATCTCTAAGGCTTCATTGCTTAATGAGAGCGCTCTTACTATGGCCTCGTTCCCTTTCTAATGGTCATGGTAGCAAGGTAGTGGAAGGCAAAGTCAGTTTCTAACCTACTAACGTAAAGCAAGAGGGTAGGTCCAAGTCTCCAAGTCTAAGTATAAAAGAGGGTAGACAGTCCCTGGGAGAAGAAGGACCACTGCTTTGTTCCAGGGGTTGGACTCGCCTTCGTGACTAGTGCCTCGATATGCAGCCTTCACTTGGTCAACTGAACCCAGGATTGGTTGGATCTGCTGCTTCAATTCGGTCAAATGCAACTGCTGGTCTTGGTGCTATATGTTGCTGGGACTGAAAGTTAACTATGCCAATCACATTGATTAAGACCCATCGCATCATTAACCGGTACCAATCAATCATACAAGGCAGGGCCCCTCCCTATCTCATCTTTTCAAAGCCTATTTTCTTAGGACCTTAAGATTTCGAATCCCTCACAGATATGACTGAAAAATCGAATAAATTCATCTGTAGCATGGGCATCAGGCAAGGCAAAGCATCTGGAGAAGGAAATTTCCTCACCGCCTAAGTAATTAGAATAGAATATGAGGAAGATTTGCAATTCCCCTTGTGGATCCAGGAAGAGATAAATCACGGGCGAGAGAGGGAAGTGGATTCTTGAACGTGTACTGGAAGATTCGATTCGTCAGAGGGAAAGGCTTCTTCCGTATAGATTAAGGCTTCAATTCAAAAAGAAGAACAATAACAATCAAATACCGGAGGAAGTCAAAGAAGTTGAATATCACGGGTCATTTGAAAATAGAAATTGACATTGAGCTTATCGGCATTCACCAGGCCTGGCTTGGCTTTCTATTTAGTTGCTGGTTGGGGAGGGGGAAAAATTGATTTAAGAAAGCAAGCATGGTTTAAGCGGAAATCAATACACATAAAAAGAGTTTGGTAAAGCATTCACCTTTCGGGAAACTAGAAACTATCCCGCAAGCGTCCTTCTTAGGTCGACATTTTGCTTTTTCCTTGCTTCTTCGGCTGGCGGATGAAAGTTCTTTTTAAAGTTCATCCCCGGGATTCAAACTTGCAATCTATGCCCGCTTTGTCTAGTGAATTATAAACGCATCGGCATACCGATCTGCCTCATCTAAGAAATGGGATTTTTCCATGTAAAGGCAAGCTGACAAATATCTTTATGTACCTCAGATCCAGTGGGATCAGGCGCTTACGCTTCGGTGAATAGTCTTTTTCGAGTGGGGATTGGGGAGTTCTCACAAAGCAAAGCACCCACGAGATGGTTGACCGAGGTCTACTTCTGGAGGAGGAGCGGCTGGTGACTTCTTTGAATTCTCCTGTTCCTGTCAAAGTGAAAGAAGAGACCGACCGTAGAGGGCTAAGTAGGGCCTTTGTTTTGATTGGACTTGTACGGCTCAGTACGGAAGACTAGCTCTCTTTACTTTTTTAAAACTTCGTCCACATCCAAAGAGCATGCTTTCATCAGCGAATAAGAGGTTTCTTCAAGACAGGGTTTTCACTTATATCATGTTTTTGGACGAGCTTCATGGTAAGCGGGCTCGGTAAGAAGGGAGAACACCGAGAATAGGTAGATATCCACCAACGGCCTAAGCCGAATAAAGGAATCTTATTGGGGAAGCAGAGGACAGAAATAGCATTTGATGGACAGAAGAAAGGACATCCAACAATCCAACCAAAAGCCCTTGAAGAGATCAGAGCCATACCGGCGTTCTTGAAAAAGGGTAAATGACTCAACTGAGCCCAAGTTGTATAAGATTTCACAGCATTTATTAAAAGAAAGGCTTGTTTTGGGGGCAAGTCTCAACAGCTTTCCATAACAAGAAAAATCTTCTTCAGAGTTGGCAAAAAGGACTTTTTTAGAACCAAACTGGGGAAAGTAAGCGTGGAATCATAGCTACACAATCCACAGAGGCCCGTGACCAAAGACCTCTTTAATCTGAGTCACAAGAGCCCTCATTCCCCGGTAAAAACTTGCTAAAACCCGCTAAAACCAAAGACTGTTTAAGTTGCAGATCATCTTGAAATGGAATTCCCTTATAGCTCTTTCTAAGGGTAAGAGAGATTCTCTCTATTCTACTTTCCTGCACTAAACTAAAAACTTTCTTTATCTGATAGCATATAGGGCTTTTCCCAAGAATGCGGAAAAGTCGTCTCACTTGAGAATTCCGGAGTGACTGAATTTTATCTTCTTCAGCATATTATGCCGCTGTACCTGTGGTAGAATGTAAGTAGGCCGTCTCTGACATACCTTTATTCTTGGCTCTATTAGGCTGTGGGGCCTGTCTCTCAATTTCACTCTTTAAGAAATTACCCATAGATGATGGTCAACTTTTGTATATTGATTACGAAGCGCCAAGCGTTGGTACTTCGCGAAAAGTTCCCGGACACACTCTGAATGGTACTTCTCTTTTGAAATCTCGTCTAAGCCGTACAATTTGACGTTCCCAGGATTTTTCAAAACGTCGTAAACTTGGCTGTAAATAGGAAGGCTGTCGATTTTCTTCAGGTCCCACAAGGTTTTTTTCTTCAAATGTAGGCCTTACCCAGCTCCACTACTCACAAGCGCCCCTATAAATGTTTGCGTCCTTTTGGTAATTAATACTCTTGCGCGATTCGGACAGCATCATAAATGCCAGCCTTATCCAAAGTCTCTCAATGATTCTATTATATAGACTGAATCCGCTTCGTCCATTCTGGGAGGCCGACGATATAAGACGGAGATCTCCTAGTGCGGAAGTGCCCCTTCCATTGAACTTGCCCGCTCATAATTTGGCTTCAGAGAGTAGGGAACCCAGTCCTATCCCAGTAGGGAACCCAGTCCTATCCCAATGTCGTTGCTCGAGGTTCCAGCAAGTACACCTCGTCGTAACTGGTAAATTTATATGTTTGAATTCTTTTTGCTTTCTTCCCCGTATTTGTGAAAGAAAATTTCGAGTATGAAATAAAGATTTACACAAGAAAAGTGATCACAACAATCTACCCTTTTTTAGAGTCTTTATTAAAATGGTGGTGGGTTACACACTCTTGGGAAGTATCTCGGCTTTCTCGTTAATTACATATACTATAGGAGAAGACATTTGATTCTAAGATCAGTGAGATCTTTACATTCAAAAAAAATGAAAAGAAGAATAGGTAAGAAGATGCAAGAATTTTGGTCTTCGAGGCCTTGCTACCTTGTCTTTGTCCTTTGGTGGGGACTGAATCTTCTCCTTATCCTATTGAGAGCTTCTCTTTCTTCTTCAAGCACTTGAGTGCCTCTTCAAAGCTCCAAGCGTGAAGTCGTTTGTAAAAAAACTTGTGCGCATGTATATGTGAGGTTTATTCTATTTTTTTTAGCCTTCGTCTTTTTTTGAGAGAGTGGAGATCGGATTTCTTGTCCAATCTCCTTTAGGACTCATAGCTTTGTGCCAAGTATCATAGGGGAAGCAGATTCGAATACTCTTCTTTCTTTTGAGATCTTATCACTGTTTTTTTGCCTAATGGCCTTTTGAAAGGACAGATCACCTGCCGATCTGTAATCAAAAAAAAACTATACCTGAAGAATGGGATAGAGATTGACCGGCACAAAAGCCATCTATATCAATCTATGCTCATTGATGAGACGGCTACATAGAGAAGAAAGTATACCCTTTGTCACCCTACTTTTCACTTGAAAGTAAAGAAGAGATAGATTCACTTGAAAGTAAAGAAGAGATAGACACTTTGGAATCAAGGTGTGATCGAGGATGAAAGAAAATAGCGAATGCACTTGTGGTTAAGACAGGTCCTGCAATTGACCGACCCGCCATCTCTTTCGTTCAATAATGCGCCTTCGCTTCAAAACGCTATTTACCAATAAGAATATGAAAAAAACACTACCTTTTTGTGAAGAAGCTCAACCTTGAAAAAGGTGGTAGGCCTTCCATTCGTTGTCCCGTTGGAATTCTCTTCCTGACCAAAGAAGGTGCTGTTAAGGTGAGATAGAATGTCACGACTTCTCGAGCTTATCTTATACCCTTCCCTTGCTGTAAGAAGCCGGCCTTCAAAGTCTCAGTCCCGTCGTTGATGCAGCTTCGACCCTTTTCAAAAGACCTTTCTTACTTAATAGGTTGAGGTTAAGGCTCGTTGAGACCTCCTAATCGGCTGTTCCATTCCGTTTTTCCCTTAGGTGGATATCCCAATTAGCCTATGTTCATATGTTTCCAGGCTAGTGTGAATAACTCATAGAATGCCGTGCTGTTCAACAAACTCCCTATCTTTCTTTGTGAGGCTGCTCCTGAAGTGAAGCTGCGAGTGCTGGGCTGGAATAAGAATTTACCGAGTAATTAGAAGATGCTACCCCTATGGGGTGCTGTTATCTCATGTCGCGGACTTTACAACCCAAAAAAGACAGCCTTGAGATAGCTAATCAATGGGAGAATGTTTAAAATCTATATCTACTCCTTTTTTTAGTGATTCAATGGGCAGTCTAGATAGAAGTTTTCTCGCTTTCCTACTAGTCTTTCTCAACAACAACAAACGGTGGGCAAGAAGAAAGCTATGGAGAGATTTGTTCTACCAATGGTCTATTCAATTTAGTTAGGGATATGTATGGGCTAATGCCAAAAAGAGAATATCAAGGCCCGGGGCGAAAGGGCGAAGAAGTGGGTGATCCCGCCGTATCAGATATAGGCATACGAGTCTGCGCTAAAGCATGCAAATCAACGGATCCTATTTCTCTTGAACTAAGATATCCTTCTCTTTCTCACGAAACACAAGGGCAGGTGGATCAAGCGGATCGACTGCAGTAATTGAAAAGTAAATTTTAGCTTTGAAAGTTTTGATTTATAAAAAATCTCCAGTAACACCACCCTAATACGACTAACCAACCTATTTAACATAATACAAAGACAACCGGTCTACTAAACTATGTCCACTAATTCGTGATAGCTTAGAGGATTGATACGCTATCTGTCACATTTTCTATCTTCAAACGACCCGTCAGATTCGAACTGACATAGGTGAATCAGGCAAATACAATACCTATTCTTAATCAATCAACTACCAAGAGGAGCTCGCGGTCGTCTCTTCCTCGTTATAATCCTAAAATACACTTATTTTTAGTAAGCCGTGAAATGTTATACCCTTCTTAGAACTTTTAGTTGTAACGAAAGAAAGGTTGGGGATTGGATTCCGTCTCGATTGAGATTGTCCCTAATTTCATAGAGCCGTTCCAACAACTCTTCCCCCGTGGCTGTACGCGGATTATCGAGAGCGCGAGCCCCCCGCCGCTCCCAATCGCCCCCGGGATCAAGAGTTTCCATCTGCCTGATGATATCAACCTTGACTTCGAAAAGATCTTCGGCTTCGATTCGGGCCCTATCAATTTCTTCGGAAGAAGGGTTTCCGAATTTTTGTAAGAGTCTCTGCTGTATCGAAAGAACGGAATCTCCCCCAATCACTTCATCCGCTTGATACGGGAAAGAGTTTACGGGCGCGTGACTAGCAGGCTCCTCCGGCGCAGGGCCTTCATTTGCGGGAGGGTTCGATACACAACTTTCGTTCGATCCAGAAGACGAAGACAAGAAAAAAGAATTCAGGAGTGGTAATTATAGCGCTTCCTTCTGATCCTAGAAAACGTCCGAAAAAAATGCCGGATAGGCAACTGATCAATCGTAGACAAAGAAATAGGGGCATTCCACTAATCATTCAAAGGTTGAGAAATTCAAATGTTATAATAAGCATGGGTGAAGAACAAAGCTAGACTGTCTCTGGGCAGCGAAAGCGGAAACCCTTCCGGTGAAGCAGAGACAGACATCTATCTCGATTCCTCAGTTTGACCATTCCCATCTTGCTTTTGAGAGCGATCACTCAGCAATGAACACTAACTGAAAGCGGACGAGAATAAGTACCTATCCCTTATCGAACCCGTGTCTTCGACATGAAAAGACGATGTCCTAACCACTGGACGAAAGGGACCAAAAAGCCATTCCTCATATACCGCTCCGTGGGCTCCGAGAATAGAAGTTGTTCGTTTTCTTTCGAATAGAAGTTGTTCGTTTTCTTTCGAATAGAAAGAGTTCTTTTGTTTTTAATGGGAAACAAGAAGAATTGTTTTTTTTTCCTCGAGCCTCGAAGGAAGATCTTTCTTTGACGAAAAGTTTTCTATTTATAATGGATTGGGCGGGCGTACCTTTACTGCAAGAATATGAATGACTTGCTATTCACTTGCGGTTTTTGGGTCATAATCATAAGATTATATAGGAGAGATGGCCGAGTGGAAAAAGGCGTAGCATTGGAACTGCTATGTAGGTTTTTGTTTACCAAGGCTCTGGCAAGACCTCTCTTTCCGTACCCCTATCTTAACCTAATCCCCAAAAAAGAAGACTTGAAGAAGGCGAAGGTCTCGTATCAACCCGAATCCTCTCTTTTCATCGAGATTGGTCTTTTTTTTTGGTAAAACCCTGAACTGAAGGAAATCAAACTAAAGCTTAAAGCCTCTAGGATAGGCTACACCAAGACTATCAGCCTGAAGGACTCCCTTCACCTACAAAGGTGGTTGGCGGAAAACAACATAATCTTCATCCAACGAAGAACCCATCTTGGACAAGACATCGGCACAAAAATTACCCTCGCGCAACGTATGAAGACACTTGCAAATACACTCCCTTTTAAGTAGCTCTCTAATGTCAATAATAAGAGAACCAAGCGGATGGAAGCTCGAATCAGCAGCATCAATGAGACTCAGAACCACACTAGCATCGATCTCGCACTCCACCTTTCTATAACCTTCATCCCAAGCGAGCAGCAAGCCAAGCCGCAAAGCATGAAGTTCGGCAGCAATCTTTGTCGTAATTCCCAAGTAGGCAGCAAAGCCAACAATCCAATTTCCTGATGAATCACGCAACAAACCCACAGTCCCAGACAGACCTGGATTACCACATGAAGCACCATCCGTATTTAATTTCACGGAAGAAGAAGCAGGAGGCAGCCAACGAATTTGCTTATCACACAAGCTCAAAGTACTCTTTTGGACCTGCAAATCTCAGTAAAGGTAAGTTCAATATTTCTTACCATATCCAAATTTTGTTGAAGCCATTCCTCTAAGGTAAGCGAAGAAAACTCCAACCAAATGAGATTAGGCAGCACCTGTTCCCATACCATCTTTGCCTCATGACAATCCCTCAATACATGAAGAACATCCTCCATAGAAGGACCGCATAACACACACGAGGCATCATCAGACAAAGCCCATCGGCATCGTAAACCATTTGTGAGCAAACGACCACGCCATGCTAACCAAAGAAAGTAAAGCCAACGGGAAGGTATAGACAACTTCCATAGCCAACTAATGTTGCTTGCAAGACAAGTGCCAGCTTCTCTCAACAAGTTTAAGTATGCTGATCGTGTAGAAAATTTACCATTCGAAGTGCTAGCCCACACATATGTATCAGCAAGAGACCCAACTCGAGGTAGAGGATAAGCAATAACCTTCATGGCAGCATCCAGCGGCAACTGCGCAAAGACAAGGTCCGAATTCCATTGGCCAAAATCATCTATAAAATCACTCACACGGGCTGCATAATTAACATGAGGAGGAATCCCATCAAAAACCTCCAAGCCGTCTTTTGTAATAGAACCCTGCCATGAATTAACGGAACTCCAAGATACTTCCCAAGGTCATTTGAACAACCAATCCCAAGAATCTCACTCACTTTCTGGGCATTTCTCCTAGAACCATGAGGATAAATATAAAGCTTAGACTTATCAAGGCTAACTTTAGCACCCGACGCATCACAAAATCCATCCAAAACTCGCCGAATGCAGTTAGCTTCCATCTCGGTAGCACGGCCAAAGAGGAACAAATCATCAGCAAAAAAAAGGTGATAAATTGAAGGCCCACCACGTACCATAACAATTGGCTTCTACCTCCCCTTTTGAACCTCATTCAAAATAAGATGCCCAAGACGCTCCATACAAAGCACAAAGAAGTAAGGTCTTAATGAGCCTTGTCGGAGACCCCTCCCAGGTTGAAAAACTTCTGTCTTCTCTCCATTCCATAACACTGACATCGAGGCATTTTACACACAAAAGATGATCAACTTAATCCAAGAAGGTGGAAAATTAAAAGCCACAAGCGTATCACGCAAAAAAGTCCAGCTAACACGGTCATAAGCTTTCTCCAAATCAATCTTAATAGCCATCAACCCGTTCTTACTTCGTGATTTTTTAATAGTATGAATGATCTCTTGGGCGATAAAAATATTATCAGCTGCTTGTCTGCCTGGAATGAAACTTGACTGCAGGGGACCCACCAGATCACTCAACAAAGGTCTCAAACGGTTAACAAGGACCTTCGTGATAAGTTTATACGCAACAGTAGACAGACTAATCGGGCGAAACTCTTTCACATATTCAGGATTGCTCACTTTTGGGATCAACACAATGAGCCTTTGGTTCAACTCCACATTAAAAGAACCAGTCCGAAAAGCATCTTGCACCAAATTCACCAAATCCTTCCCCACTGACTCCCAGCATTTTTGGTAAAATCCAGCTTGAAACCCATCAACACCAGGAGCTTTCCATGCTTTCATTTGAAACAGAGCAACTCGAACCTCAGAAGGAGAGATCTCCCTGGCTAAATTACTTGTATCCATACCCGAAATAATTGGCTGCACCACCGTCTCCAAGGGCAACCTCCCCTCCTCATCCGCAGTATAAAAATCACGATAATAGTTAAGAACTAGTTCCTGAAGAGGACCATTCTTCGTGACCCATCCACCATCATTATCTCGAAGCATAGCAATTCTATTACGTCGTCGTCGGCAGATAGTATATAAGTGAAAGAACCTGGTATTTCTATCCCCCTGTTGGAGCCACTGAACTCTCTATTTTTGGGCCCAAAAAAGTTTGATCTGGTGGATTTCGGAGGCGAACATACAAGCCTTTTTCTGCGGCATCTAAACCAAGCGAATGGAAATTATCTTCCATTAAATCATCATCTTCAATAGAATCACTTAAATTCTCCTCTCTATCGACAGGCTCTACTGTGTCATGTTCAGCCAGAGATACTCGAGACTTAGAACGATAGACAGAAGTTCTTTTGGCAGCGTCAGGTCCCCTGCTACCCGAAGCTTTAGGTAAATCTGCATTTTTTTGTACTGCTGTCCTTGGCCCAAAATTAACATCCCTCCTTGGTTGTCGAAGGGCCTTAAAAGCCCCAACCCCAGGCCCAACAGAACCCTTACTAGTATTATTATACACACCCTTTTCCCAAGCCTCCACTATTTGATTTCTCTCCTCATTTAAACTATTTTCATCAGGCAAATTCAAATGTTCTCCTTCCTCGGCAAGTGCCGAAAATCTAGACCCTGCCTTATCCCCTCTACCCGCCATTAAGGGAGTCCGAGATTTTTGGTTCTGATTTGAAGACTTCCGAGGTTTACGGGGTTGCACTAAGATCCAAGGCCAGAAATCCCCTGTGGTCAAGTTCACCGTAGCTTCACGATGGCCACCAAGCTGGGCGGCATCAGAATGCCGGACATCACCATTAGCAGCGGTCTCATCCCCTTTCTCTGCCGGGTTCACCTCCGTAACCGCCTCAACAGGGCAGGCGGTACACTGCCCACTTATTCCAGCTCTACCACATCGAAAGCAGATATGCTTAAGCCCTTCATACTCCACAGGTAACCATCGATCCTCGAAGAAAACCTTCGGCACCAAGGGTTTGCTAAATTCCACTTACACACATACCCGGTCAAATCTCCCTCTCGAAGCACACTGAGTTTTCGTATCCACTTTAATAATGGCTTTTACCAGGGTCTTTCCCATAGCCATAAGAATCCTCGGATGAAAGTACTCTATAGGCAAAGCAGGAAATCGAACCCAAAGAGCGGTGGAGTCAATAGTAGCCGTGGCCGGATTAAAATCCGGTTGCCATCTACGAATCGTAAGGTAATGGCCAAAAACGGTCCAGGGGCCGTTATCCATAACCCTCCTCAAATCATCCAAAGATGAAAACTTTGCCACACAATAACCCGAACACACATCAACGAGATCCCAATCCCCTTTCGGGTTCCACAGTTTATGCAAACGATCACAGAGAACATTATAAGAGATGTTTCTGCCCAAAAGCTTCACTAGGATGCAGTCCTTCCACTGGTTTCGAATGTGGATCTTGAAATTCTCAGAGAGAGAAAGAAAGGGCCAGACATCTTTTTGTGCGATATGAATCAGACCCTCATCTGACTCCAAAGACCCCAACTCATCAAACCTAGCAATAGGATTCTTCCTAACTCCCATCATTGCTTTCTTAAAGGAAAGCGCAGCCGGGACATTGCCATCACAAGGCCCTTCCGCCGCCTTGACTTTCTTTGTGCTCCGTTGCAATTGATCATCCTCCTCGCCTGATCGCCCGCGATTCTCAGTCTCTCTTTCGCTATCCATCATTTCATAAAACACTTATTCTGTGTAATGAATGTTCTTATTTTCAAATTAGGGAATCATGTCTTACATGGAAATCTACCTACCCTATGATTTCTACCTGATCGAGATTGGTCTTCAGTCTTCCGAAAAAGGTCGAAAATTTTCGTATAGAAAGTCGATTCGACCGCCTTTGGATCTCAATTTGCCTGCTCCTGAGTCGGCGGAGGAGGGGGATCCGAACGACAAAAGGCGGGCGGTCTGATGGAGCTGATTAGATCCACAACCGATATGCGCCAACCCTAACCTGCTTCAAAGCATGCCAGTCAGTCAATCCTTAATCAAGGTCTTTTCCAATAACGATTAAGGAGATATGAATAGATTAACCTCCGGTACACTAGCTCTCGAAAGTCAGCTTCTTAGAAAACCAGTCACGGGGAATAAAGCCTTAGATTCATTAATATAGAGATGTGAAAGAAGTCGCTCGCCTAAGAGGTACGAAAAGTAACTCGACTGATAAAGGAGAGGAAGTACTTGGACAGTGACAGCAGCTCCAATGCGAACCGCAACGGCTTCTCTTTCTCACGAACCGACGCAGGGGGACCCAAAGTTTCTTCCTAGATAAAGGCTCCGCTTTCTTTTGTCTATGTCACCAAAAACTGATTTACTCCAAGAGGACAAGTCAGACGAGAGTTTAACCTGTTTATCAGGGAGAGAAAACAGAGTCTAATCCCAGCTATTCTTCACACAATACAGCTTAATACGAGTGTAGTTTCGGACATCCCTGTTATTCGCCCAGGTAAATTTGGGACCAGAAGTTTCCAAGTCAACTAGATTGAAATGTCGCAAACAGTCCAACATGAGCTGACAGTTATGTAAATTGATACCTTTCCTACCTATTTTTTCATCAGAGGAAATAACTTGATTAAAATCACCTAATACAATCCAAGGTAGTGTATGGAGATTGCTTGCAGTAGAAAGTGAGTTCCATAGTCCTTTCCTGTCATGAGCTTCCGGGCTACCATAGACTGCGGTTAGGAGCCAATCAGGTTCAAGAACAATCAATATTTTGTAGCCGAGAAATCTTCTTCATGAGGAGTAGGATCATCTTGCATAACAATATCTTTTTTTGCATAACAATATCTTTTTCTATAGCTCCTCCATTTATCCCAATACCGATCTCCTCACTACCAAGGGAAGGGTGGAGAGAAGGTTGAGATGTGGTAACAGGAGAATCCGGCACAAACTCTACATGGTCAGTAGAAGAAGCAAAGGAAATATAGGTAGATATTAGTTGGTTTTGGGGTAAAAGGGTAGTGGCTTTCATACCAGCTATGTGGGAGGTATCAATGGTGGCTATTTGTGGCTCAGGGGTAGCAAGGGGAGAGGCAGATGATTGAGATACATTTATGGGAGTCTTGTTTGAGGTGGATCTAGCCTTGGGGTTGGATTTATTGGCCAAAGCCGCTGCAGCTTGAAGGCTTGTTTTAAGTGTAGCACGGTCAGCAGCACTCGAAGAACCCGATTTGTGAGCATCAATTGTAGGACTAGATTTTTGAGCAGTAAATGATGGAATTAATGGAACCGATTTTAGAGCAAATTATCAGGAGATGCCGATGGAACACTAGGTTTCTCAGGAATTGAATTTTTCTTGGCATTAAAGTTTCGCCGTTGAGGTTTTTTCGCAACCATCCAGGGTACAAACATTGAATTCTCATGTTCTCGGGTATCAATTATCTTTGGGTTGGCATGAGAGGTTTCACCAGGAGGAGGAACCTGCTCTTGTACTGGTTGCTTTAGAGGACAAGCATCTAAATCATCGAAAAATTCTATAGGTAACAAAGGTAGACGGATCCAAGCTCCTACTCTATCAATAGTTGCCTCATCTGATATCTAAAATAAGGCATCCATCGGCGTATGGTTAGATAGTGATCAGCTATTAACCAAGGTCCACCAGTAAGCACAAAATCATATTCTTGGCGAGAGCTAAATCGCACACAATAGTAGCCATTATCATCGCACACAATAGTAGCCATTATCTAGATCTATCACCTGAAGAGACCCTTTGATAGACCATATCTCTTTCAAACGAGTACACAAATATGTATATCCAATATTACGGCCCAGAAGCTTGATAATTAAAGCATATTTCCAAGGAAAACGGATGCGCCCTTTGTACTACTTGGTGAGGAGGATACTAGGGCCTACTTGCCTTGCCATGACAGGATCATCATCAGAGTCATATCCGTCGTCAGAGATTTCCCCTTCCTACATAGAGTCATCCTCGACAAAGGGGGTCTGATCATGCATCAACTTATCCCTATAGGAACCCTTAGTAGGATCGGGAACAGGTGGAGAAGTTTTTGAAACAGGAGAAGCAACAGCCTTTGTAGCAGCATCCGAGGACTCCATTGAAGGAGGCAGAAAAGCGGCAGAGGGTTACGGTAGAGAGAAGAAAATTAGGTAGGGTGCAGCCTCATTCATTCTCAACTATCTAACTGCAACCTCGCCCTTGCCTTATCTTTGTAAATGGAGAAGTTCTTTTCCTTTACTTGCTTTCGAGATGGGAATGCGTGGGATTAGGTTCCTCAAGCGGATTGATCTACTTAGGATGAGCGATCTCGGGTATTACCCCAATAAAACAAATAAATAAGCAGCCGATTCCAGTAAACCGGTTGTTCTTCCTGGAGCTGATAGAGTAGAAGGTGGGATTCTATATTCTATAGCCGCCTGCTGCTGATGAGATAGAAGGATCCCGATGCGCTCAATCGATATTACTAATTTCGTATTGTGATTGCGGAACCATCAGGTAGAGTAGCGGATGCGAGAAAAGGGTATAAGTAGTAAACCTAAACAACCAACGGGCAGATAAAGGGATTCATTTGCATACTCCTTCTGCTTTGGTAGTATTAAATGAAGATTCTTCGATTGGGAGTCTTTCATACCCAGAGAAAGCCTAAACCTCAAAACTAAATAGGCTTGAAGCTTTAACAGACCTTCACTTTTACTCAAGGTGAAAAAAGTCTATAGCTGATGGTCTTGGGTTGAGATTCTCAGATTCTTCGATTACATACCTATCAGCAGTAGCAGATTTCTTTGATTCCTTGTTCGGTATTCGATCAGGATGAAGAGCTCAAGCCAGTTACATAAGTTCTTGCCCCAATACCAATTCTTTAAGTGCTCTTTTCTTTTCCGGACTGGGGAATCCTATCTGATACGCTGCTTGCTTATACCAAACATCCCAGTAAAACGTCAAACGTTGAAGCTAGTTCGACTATAGGTGAAGAAGAATTCGTACTTTTTTGACACAATTGATTCAGCTGGCGTAAACCCCTTTGTTATTTTACTAGTAGATTGACTTTAACCTTCTAGCGCGCTAGTGACTGATGGTTCGAGTTCCTTTTTGTTATATTCTTTCTTGTCTTACTCTGGGCAAGACATGGGAAAGTCGCTTTACTTCTCTAACTTTCGAGTAGAATAAGATTACTCAGCGTATCATTCCTTGTCTTTGATGATGGGCTTTCCGAATCGATGAATCTCAGAAGAAGATAATATCCACTCCGAAGCCTAACCAAATATTGATTCAGATCGAGATTTGGGGCTCTCTTTTGCTTATATTGATTCTCCCACTCACAAAAGAAAACAATCTCTGATACCTCAATTTACGGAAGTTTTTCCAATATGAAACCATACCTCTCATGGAGTGAGCTATAATAGTACACGAGCTTATGGGAAGCCCACCGAGTTCATGATTGACTTCTTTTCCTTCTGAAAAAAGAGTTCTCAGGGAGGAAGTTGGGGTATTCTAACTGCTTTCTTGCGAGTGAGTGATAGCTTTTCCTAAGCTTAATGCCGAATGGTCTTCAAAGTCTATCCTAACTTCTGACATTCCCTTACGGGATCCCAAACAAACTCGAATAGGACCAACCGAAAGCAGAAGGTCAAGCTACCCGTTGATCCAGTTTCATGATTGCTTGTAGTTCCCTTTGCTTCGTCTAAAGAAAGCAAGACTCCTCAGATAAAGGAGAGGCTGCCTTCAATAGATGAAGAGTTCGATAAGGATTTATTTACGGTGGAGTTAACCAGTAAGGGAATTCGGTAGATCGAGTGAGAATAGGATTTCCGTAGCTTCCGGTTCTTTGATGAGGTATTGGATTTTGAGTCTCAAACCCCGGGGTTAAACAATAGGCATCGAGTCAGTAGGAAAGGCCTTTATGTCTAGCCTAGATGCGGATCCCTTCCTTTATTTTCTCTAGTAGTTATCCCCAGATCGTCCTCTACGGTTGAGAAAAACAAGGAAAGCGGAAAGAGAAAAGCTCACCAGTCAGTACAGAAAGAAAGCCAAGGCCAATAAAGAATATAGCTCTTCCTCACCTCATACCTGCTTCGGAATTCGATCAGGATGAAGAGTTAGACTTTTCCAGTTAGCCAATTTCATAAGTTCTTGACCCAGGTAAAGGTAATTAGAAAGTTGATCACTTTACGAAATTAGGTAGGGAAATCATCACTTCCGGGTTTTAAAGTAGTTATAATCAAGGGGCAGCATTGGGAAACTTGGCAACAAGAAGAGCAATTGCAGCTTCCCCTCTTGAGAACCTTTCCGAGTTTATAGAATCGACCCATTCGCTTCGACTTAAGAGCTGGTTATAGCACCTATCTATTCCCCGCTTACCCTTATTGTTTTTGTTTGGATGAGCGAAGACAGAAATCAATCGTACTCAATGGATTGATTGATTGGTTTATCAAGCCAAGAGATAGAGACCCACCAATAGACACCTTAGTCCAAGAAGTAAGCAAATCCAACTCTTTAAAGAGTTAGCGGAAAAAGCATAGATAGACCATCTTACAGTACCGGAGCCAAAGCATCGATACGAAATTCGTAATTCGCAACATCGGGCCCGTTTAAAAACACCTTCGAATTGTTCGCTTCACCCTGAAGATGGATGTGAAATAGGTTTCTTTCTCGAGACACCCTCAAAGCCTGCCATGTTCTCTCTTATGTCTTTTGGGCAATAGCACACACACGCGCGTAGGGTTAAGAGGTAGAGCTAGGAATTTCCTTAACTGCTGTGCTTGGTATTTCTATCGATCCAGTAAGTAAAGGACAGAATCTATGAACTTGTCTCAATCACTGACTCACCTCTGCCTCTTGTTGTCATAGCTGTTGTCGGTTTCGCTTTCGAAGGGGTGGGTGAAAAAGGAATATCTACCATTGTTCGAAACATAGCCTTTTCTTTTGACAAGTACGGAGTTAGATGGATTAATAGACTGAGAAATGAACAAAGCAAGCTTTCCCTCACTCCACTGAGTAACTACCAGAATCAATATCACCTTCGATAGCGGATTCTGAAAACCAAGTCAAGTAAAGAGCAAAGAAAGAAGGCAACCCGGAGAGCAATGAAAGGCAGGTAAGGTGCTTGGTCTGATTCGAGTTTGTTTGGGATCCAGGAAATCGAATTACAAGCACTAGATTGCTACAACCCCGTAAAAATAGGTATCGAGTCAGTTTCCGGGCTGAAATCGAATTCAAAGTTTGAAAAGTTGCTAAAACCCCGTATTTTGGGTTACTTCTCGATTTCCCTTCCTAAAAAGAATTTCAAATACGATAAATTGTTAAACCCCGGGAAAAATGCTTACTTATCGATTTCCGGGCAGAAATCTAATTACAAATCGTTCACTTGGATAAAACCCGTCTTTTTTGGATACTTATCGATTTCCACTAATAGAATCTCATAAAAAATGTCCATTTTTACATACTTTTTCCCCTAGTAGAGTAACAAAGTTCACGATTGAGAAGGAGCTCTATGAGTGAAATTCGCATAATTAACTTTCGCCCCTATATGAGATAGAAAGTTTAATATTTTACATGATACCCTAGAGTGAAATACATCGAGAAAGCTTTTCGCCTATGTAAGATAGACATTGAATTCAAAGTTCATAGATACCCAGTTCCCCTTGAACAGCTATCAGGCAAAGTCTAGCAGCTCTTACGAGATAAGTTACGAAGTAAAGAAAGTCCTGTCCAGTCTTGAACTTTACCCAAAGTTGATAAAGGATATAGCTCTTACGCCCACTTCTGAAAGAAGAAACTCAGGATTCCATTAAACATAAACAATTTCTGATCTTAAGAGTTTAGACCACCGGTCCGGGTCAGCAGCTTTACCATATCTAGTCACCCTCTTTCGTTGCGACTCCGCTCCCATGATGGTACAAAGTAAGTCAAAGAAAGAGGATCTGAGTAGCTAGGAAGAGTACTCAAGCCAAATCTTAAAACCGTCTCAAAGGCCTGACTTGCCTTCCGAAGAGTCCATCGTCCTTTCCTTAGCAGTCGAGTATTGTTGACCAAAGGGACAAGAACAAAGTAGACTGAAGACAAATCCCTATTATTATCGAATAGAGTAGACAACTCAACAGAATAAGTCTGACCCATCGACAGTCATCCTAAGGAGGTAGGAACCTATGGACCTGTTATACCCCATCCCTCTCTTCGCTTACGTAACTGTACTTTCCTATAATGTTCGTTCTCAGTCTTTATTCTTTATAAGACTCAAACCTCGATACCGAAGGTGCCAACACCCGTTGTATGGGATGGATATAGCTCTATAATAAGAGCTTATGTTATTACAGATGAAGCATGTAAAGAGTAAGTTTTTTGAAGATTGAACGAGAATTGGAGTTGTCTAAGTGAGAAAAGACTTCGAAGCTTGTCTCCACCGATTGCTCTCAAGCTGCTTCAACCTGCTTTTTCCATGGAGTTTATGGTGTGGTTTTAAGTTCTAACACCTAGTTAATAGAAAAAGTTGTATCTAACTCTTCATCCTCGTAATCCGAGTAAGCAGTAAGGGCGATTGGTCGGTTAAGCGATTCAGTAGCAACTAAGCCTTTGTATTCGCTATATCTTCTTCTGTTGCTAGCCTTTATCCCTTTCCTATGAGATAACCCCTTGCCTAGTCTGATGAATGTTGATCTGACTGTTCTTAAGCGTGGGTAGTCAACAGGCTCTGAAAGACGACTCCCCATAACCAACTGCACTTGAGTGTCTGGTTTCGTACTTAAGTGCTCTTGTTGCGTCATCTTCCCTATCATCTTGTTCCGAGTCATAAAATCCTTTTTCAACCCGGGGTATTCCTATTGGGCTTACCGAAGGGGCTTACTTGAAGGAATGTATTTCGCTCTTCTGCTTCTGTCTCTAGGTAAGCCTTCATGTCTAATGTTTAGCATCTACCTTTCCTATCTTGATTACGCCTAGAATGGATCCCTTTAAGAATTCAATAAGAAAGGGGTAGTTCAATTTCCTTATTTGACGCCTTGGACCATTATCTTCGGCACTCTATTAACGTTTGTATCACTTCTAGCCAATAGAATTCAGTCCTGCTTGACCTTTTAGCCATGCACGGACTGTTCGCCCTCTTAACTTCCTCCTAGTTTTCAGGTATGGTATAATAAATCTTAAAAAGTGGATCCCCGATAACTTCAGAAGTGGGAGCAGTGCTATCGTATAGTGTAGGTAGGCTGCTTTTCTATTTTAGTTTAGAGAAGAGTTCTTTCTTTCGAACCATCGGCACTCGTGTACCATTGCATAGGCCGACATTGACTACTCCATTCTTTCTCGATGCGTATCACAGCCTATCTAGGCTTTGCTCCGCTCTTACATACTCTATCTTCTTAATGAGATAAAGATAGGTTTCTTCGAAATCGGAAATCAAGTCAGCTTCAGCTTCGTCGCAATTATACATTTAAAGCTCTGGCCCTTCTGTCCCCTACCTTATAAAGCTCAGCTCCTAAGGTATCGCCTATCGGCCACGCTTCTTCGTCTTCGACTGTAGGCATCTTACTCAAAGCCTATCGGAAACCCTTCTATTATGTAATTATTCCGGGTCCCGCTTTCCCTCCTGGTTCCACACGTACCGCACGTAGCAACCGGGGGAGAAAGACACGAGGGCACCCCTCCCGTACCTCGCTGAGATATCTCCCACTCCAGTACAGGAAAGATTATCTATAAAGAAAGCCACTCCCGGCGAAAAAGACTTTACCCACTCCAATTGTAGACTCCAAAACCAAGTGAGCCAAACAGTATAGATGAACACAATCTTACAAGGAATTCCCATAAGATAGAGTTTGCTGGTGATGTTACTCAGAATCCAGTCATGAAGACTCAAGAGAAAGAAACTTCCAGAACGCAAATTATGATCAATTAATAACCAGAGTTCTGAAGAACCATGGAAATCCCTCATAGCATGCAGTAAAGATTCCTCACGCAAATTACAACGCAAACAGAAGTTGTGAGAAGCAATTTTGCGATTAAACAACAAAGAGGCAGTAGGTAATGAATCATGCAAAATAGGCCAAATAAATAGTTTCAGTTTATTTCAGTTTATTTGGGCAAGGCATTTTCCATACCTTATGCCAAAGGAAAGTAGAGGGACTTTGCGTAGCAATCTGAGCTTGATATGCCGATCTCACTGAAAAAAGGCCATCCCCTGACGAAGAGGTCTTCCAGCATTGAATCCTCATCCCCGCCTTTCAATCAGTACTAAAAAAGCTCACCCCAAACACTGGATGCCTTAGCCGATTGGACTAGATCCACACACTTTCAAAGAAGAGAGGGAATGGGCTAACGGCCTACCTTGGATAGCTTGAATAGCAATCTTACCAGGGATATGAAAGGGTGTCTACCTGCACAATTTTAGGATCTTTCCTTTATGTAGGACTACGATAATCTTCCTTACTTGTCTCACCTGGGCTATCAAGTCGGTACAGGTCATAGAAGAAAGAAGACAATTTTCATGCCCACTCGCTGATAGGACTGACTAATAGGATCGGAAGAACCTGAAGACTGACTGGTTTTCTCACATAGGACCAGTACCAAGCCAGTAGCGAGCAAGAGAACCTTTCTTTAGAACTAGGATGAACTAAAGTGAGGGATGGATCAGCTGGAACTGCTTGTTGCACAGTTGATGATCGTATAGTTGCGGATAGCTAATTCCTCTTTCAATGAGAGTTTCGGACCCTCTCTTACTTACTCTTATTGCTGTGCGAGCCTCGGTTTCATTTCTTCTTCTTCTAAGGCAGCTAGCTAGGCCTGTTAAGAGCTCAGGATTGGACGAAATCCTGACGATTGGACTATCGAACAGCTGTTGGTGGGGAAGAATCTCCTTTCCTTTGATTGCTGCGGGCCTTCATTGCTGAAACTGGACTGGCTAGGACCACTAGAGGGGACAGACTACCAGGACTAGTGACATATGCTTCCCAATAGGAAGACGGAACTGCAACTGCTTCCCCTACTTCCTGAGCTTTCACGAAAGCCGGTAACTGTTGGCAGAGTAAGACCCCTTCCTCACTAGGATCAACTAAAGCACCAGCAAGTGATTCGATACCTTTTACACGCGGCAGTAATAAATATCTTATTGATGATCGAAAGAAGACAAGAAGCATCTACTTAGGTTCCGGGTTCTAGTTAAGGTTTCTATCCTATTCCAATGCTTAGCTTACTATCAGCTTCAGAAAGCACTGTAAAATGAGCAGGACAAGATTTCTATTCGGGGGAATTTTCTTGTGCGGGAAGAGGACCTTCTATTTTTGGGCATTTCTTTGGAACCAGACTCTCAAGTCACCTCTCCTTCCCATCAGGGATATAGGCAACTAAACCACTTTTCAAAGGTCTAAAGAACGGCCTCTTCTCATTCAAAGGAGCAGGAATGGAATCGTCGACTGATCTTACGATGACCGGAACAGCTTCTACTAGAATTAAGCGGATCGTAAGGAAAGACCGAAAGAAAGAGGTATAAAGGAGCCTCTTAGAATAACCAGAATCCGTACAATTTCTTTCATAAGAGAGTTTCTCACATAAATGAGTCCCCCCCTGAAGTCCTTTCAGCACTTGATGCCTAGCCTTCGGGAATGAAAGTAAGCGTATAAGATAATCACCTATTCGAGTAGCGGAAATAAGAATCTCAACATCCTACCTTATCGGTTCAGAAGAATTCGTACTGTGAGACTATGCCTTTCGAATTGGCTCACTTTTTCTCGGGATTTCATTTCTTATTGATTTTCTTGTTCCACAACCCGCATTCAAATGCTAGGATTCGTTTACAGTTGACTTTCTTTTCTGAAGACGACTTCTCCGCTTTCGAGATAGATGGAGATACTTGAGAGAATCAAAGTGATAAGGGAAAGAATTAATCTTTCTAGATCTTAGGGGATTCTCGGGAAAGGAATCTATTGCAAGTGCACCCAGTCTATCTATCTATACGGAGAGGGTGTCATTGGTGCTTCCTTCTGCTAGGCCTTTCAAAAGAGCTAGAGTCTCAAGCTCTTTCAACAACCGGGTTTGAGGCTTATCTAACTCTTCAGGTGATATTCCTACCAAATTAATTCCCACTTTCTTTCACTTTCACAGCGGATTCTCTTCCCCGTCCTGGATCCGGGTATGGCTTTTCCTTTTCTAGCGAGAGAGTTAGTCATGGGACCGGTGAACTAAACAAACCTCTGTCCCCAACAACCGAGGAGTCTTGCTTTCTTTAGAGGAAGCAGGTAAAGAGACTGAACCAGAATCCCATCGACCGTATGAAAAGCTAGCTTTAGAGGTCAGGTCATTAAGGTGAGATTATTCAATCTTTGCCGGTTTCAGAACCCGTTCATGCAAGGGGAGACGCCAAAGCCACCTCAAGGTCAGCAGGAAAGAAAGGTAAGAGCAGAGAGAGTTCCCCTTTCACAGCTACAAAAGTTAAGGGATTGAGTATGAAATGCGGATGGTGAGATGAGGTCTTCCTCTTGAAACCTATTTTTCTTCTTGGTTTACTTGGATGAGACCTTTAGATAGGAATTCTCACTTGTTTGAGAGATAGAGAAAAAGAGATATCGGAAGCCTAATCCTAGCCTAGGAATCAAGGGATTGAGTGAGGGTAGCTGATAAGATTAGTTACCCGTTAAATAAAGAAAAAGGAATGAAGATGATTTTTTATTGATCTGTGGAATCGAGATTAAGAAACTGGTATAAAGTATCCCTTTCCTAGTGCTCGAATACCTTCAAGCTCAACCAGATTCAGTTCAAGCAAGTTCGGAGGTCATCGAGATTCTTAGTGATGTAGAGCTTGCGACTCTACGTTCATTAGTGCAGGCGAAAGGTCAATCCCTTTATCTGACTCTGGGTAATACCCGAAATCCCTTAATTCCGGAATGCTGTTATTGGTTCTACTGGGGAACTTGCCCTTACTTTCTTTGACTTTTCCAGTTTCTGTCGGGAGATAATTATCCCAACTAACCCGTCTGCTGGAACCTTGCGAGCTCTCCTTTTTCATTTCAGGTTGACTTGCTTCTCGAGAAGAGATGGGAAACATGCTCAATATCATTTGATTGAATAGTTGACCCAGCTCCTTGCTGTTTGAAGAAACCCTCCACTTCAATTGGTATTTTTTCACGAAAAGCAAACATGAGATAACAAATCCAGTCTTTCACTAAGATTTCGAATAGCTGTCCCAAGTTCAAGTTGATTATGTTTTGCCTCTTACTCGGAGAAAGACGATCAAACAATTCCCAATCATGGTCCTTGCGGATCGAATCATCCATATAATATACAAAAAGAAACTCCAGATATTTGAATGGATGTCCTTTGATTTTAGTCATTTTAGTTAGACTCCTAATTTTCATTATATTGATTTAGATTTATCCTAATCGTATTAATTTATCCTAAAGATTTCATTTCAATAGGAATTTGCTTATTCACCATGTACGAGGATCCCCGCTAAGCATCCATGTCTGAATGGTTAAAGCGCCCAACCTATACCAACAAGGATAAAAGGGCAAATTCGTAGTTTCAATTCCTACTGGATGCACGCCAATGGGATAGATGGCGCATCAACAAAAGAAAATCTCCTCGTGACGAAAGATGACTTAATGAACATAGTGGAGTTCTGTATCCGGGAAGTCCTCTCTTCTTGGGCTATAGACGAAGGAGTAGAGCTTTATACGATGACCCGGATCGTTTCACGGGTTGCCTACATTTGAGCTACATCCTTCTATATCATACATATCAATCTTTCCTACGTCCTCCATTATGTTACCTAGCCCGCCACCTAGAGCGGAATTCTGTCTTTCAGTAGGAGGGCGGCCAACCAACGAAGAGCTGACGGAGCTTACTCCTCCTTTCTCGCTCGGCCTAAGATACAGGGGCCTTGCAGGCAAGTACCGGTCTTGATCATCGAGATCTTGACACAAGCTGCATCTGATGTTCATAGTCAGACCCTTCCTCCCTCTCATGACATATTGATTCTTTCCAGAACTAAAGACCAAAGGAAAAAGCGAACTCTGCCTTTTCCTTGCTGGCCTACTGACTTTCCGCTCTTTCCCAGGTAAAACAAAAAGAAGTCAACTGCAAAAGAAGATGGATTCGATTAAGTTACTTGGGGCATAGAATTTGTTTAGAGCGAGAAAGCTTTCGAGCAAGGTAGGAAGTTTGGCCTTTCTTTCTTGTCCGGTAATCGAGGAGAATGCCTAATCCCAAATCCTTATCCAACTCGGTAGCTAGGGAAGCCGGGGAAGCGGGATCCGAACCATACCTTTTTTCTTTTAAACCTACTTTTCTTTGGTTACGAGGAAGGGCGGTCTACTCCTGTGGTAGCAATTTTTGGAGCAATGGCGGTGGAATCTTTAGGAGGCGCAATTGTGGTAGGAAATTAGGAGGCAGACTTGGAGCTCTTTTTCGTACTCTTTTTATTAGCAAGATACATATTAGCTTGAAGGCCGGTCTTTAATCGAGCTATATCATCATCCCTTAGTTCCACTGAGCTACGTGCTTGGGTAGTATCAGCCACTACAGGGGAGGGTGAGTTATCCGTTCGTGAGCAAATTGCATGTCGAGATCCGTACCTTTAACTAGAAAGAATAGCTACTTTCAACACCTTAGCCTTAAAAGGCTGATTCCATTCCTAACTAGCAGACAGAAATCCTTACTTTTTCTACGAAATCTCGATATTACATTCGTCCTCTTTCTTATACGCTATTATCATCTGCATCCCTCTCATCCGCTTTCGGGTATGGAGTTGAGAGAGAAGCAGCTTTCGAAGGAGCTGTTCCCTTTGATAGATGTGGCACTTGAGGGGATGAAATAGGTCTTAGGCGAAGTGGCTGTTATAAGTTCCAGGCGAACTCGAACTAGTAGGGCCTTGGGGTTAAAAGCAGCTATCGATTCTTGAAACTTGTTGCCTGATGTTGGAGTCCGAATATGCATCACTATTAGTTGAGCAACTAACTCTATTGACTTGGCAGATTCACTTCAATGAAATTCACTTACGGAATTGTTATCATTAATTCCGGTCTCTATTAAATCACTTAAGACAAGGAATTGGTTTAGGACCTGGGGGAAAAGACCTCTTACCCTACTAACCCGGAGGCAGGAGTACCTATAAACTCATATGCCGGCTTAGCTGCGAGTGGAGTGGGAAACCATTTATTTGTTATACCTGAACCCTTAGTTCCTAATTAAACTAATGCCAATGGAAGCCCGTCAGCAAACCTAGAGCAAGTAAAGTAGTTTGAAGATGAATCCTTTAGAAACCGGGGAAGTTAACTCTGCCTTTTACTTTCCTTCCTTTTATGCATCTGCTCGAGAAGAATATGCACCGGAGTAATAGGAATCCTATTTCCTTGTTTTGGGATGAGGTATGGGGCTCTCTCAAACAGAGAAAGCAAACTCAAAAGCTTACGGACGAAATGTAGTTCAATCCTAAATGAACAGGCCCTTTTACTCGATGCCTATTTTTACGGTCTTTCTTCATATTTTTACGGTCTTTCTTCAATTGAGTCGATTGAGAATTCCATCTTTGGGTTTGGTTTAGCTGAATCGACATAGAAGTCATCCCGCAGAAGCAGTTGGGAGAGAAAGTGAAGTAGAGTTAGCAGGAGAGACCTTAGCTTAGTAGCTATTGCTAGGAGTTCGGTAAGGGAAGACCCGGAAGATAAAGATTCAGAAGAATCTAATTCAAATGAACACCCACCATCAGCTAAATCTTTTATCAACCTTGGGGTTTAAGGACTGTTCTCTTATTCGTTTCCAGTTTCCTTGAATTGCTTTTCAGAATCTGCTTGAGCTCTTTCAGACCCTTACCCGGAAGCAAGAACTCCTTATGCATCTGATAAGGCAAACTCCGAATCTCAGACATAATCCGCATTTCATTACCGAGAACCTGAAGAAAGAAAAGAGGGAAAGCGCGGAAAAACCTTACTTCTCAATTTCCGCTAATGAATCTGATTTCATTTCAGTAGGAGATTCAAGAGATGAGTAAACCTATGATGAGTAGTTATCCTTTTCGAGCTCGAGCTTTAGAAGGATTTACGGTTGAGTTGCTCAAAGACTGTCTGTAGAGCATCGCTTTAGAGTTCGGAGTAGGAGTTAGCCTTTGCTAGCTAGCGAGTAGGAGTAGATTCCTTGTCTGATGTGAGAAGGAAAGCAAATGCGGATTCATCGATTCGGCTTGTTGCGTCACTTTCTAGACTTAGGCGCTACGGCTAGTTGGGGTATGCTGTTGTTTCGTCGTTCCCTCTCGCCGCCCCATCCGTATGTACCTTGATCATACCTGTGTAGGTTCATCCTTTTCTTTGAAGTGGAAACTGAACCCTAATCTAAGGGCATTCCTATCTATACTCTATGGCCCTACGACGAGTATAGAGTTAGCTTATAAAAGCATCTTCGTTGACTTAAATAAAAGAAGTACTCACCTTCAAAGCTCTTTCAGTAATACAAAACAATGTCTCAGATGTTATTTTCAACAGGGTGATGACATGTAAAACCCCCATAGAAACTTACTTTCAGAGACTGTAGCAAATATGAAAGCTAGCAAGAGATTCCCCATACCTCATCCCCAATACATCAGCAATGCAAAATTAGGCTAATCCGGTTTTCAAGCACCCTCGAATGACATACCATTAGACCAGACAAGGAAAAGGGAGTAAAAAAACCTGTGTAGACATAGAATCGGGTTAGGCAATCAGGCTAGAAACTGTGAGACCTATTACTATATAAAGGAGAAAGCGAGAATGCATTTGATTCTAAGGCTTCAACAAGAGATACACTTGAACTATTCAAAGACGGAAAGTTGCTTGTATGATTTGGCTTTGGTCTTTGCTTTTCTTACCCCCGGAGAGGAGACAATTAGTGAGTTCGCTCCCTGCCGGCATAATAGAACAGGACGAATGGGATGATGAAAGAGCAGAATAAATGCCGGAATAGGCTGTTTATTTGTTTTTGTGGGTAATCTTATAAAAAGCTGTTAAGGTTTACTACCTATCTCCATCTCTCTAGAGAAGGTGAGCTTTTCATCATACGGAATTTCCCCTTTCTTTTGTTGTCGGACTAACTGGGCAAGACCTGGAAGTCTTATCCCTTTAAAAAGAGGAAGATGAATTAGCGTAGGACGAATAGGGATAAAGAAGAGCACACCTACCTCTTCAAGACCTGTAGCAAAGTCACTCCCGAGCAGCACTTGAGTGAGTTTAACAGTTGTTATAGCTGTTGAAGGGTTACTCTCTCTTCCCAGAATCTTGCCTATCCACTGATTCTCATTCTTAAGGAGGAATTGCTGCTAAGCCTTTGATCCATCCATAAAGCCAGTCATTTATACCCCTCTCCGAAAGAGGGAGTCGGGAAACTACGAAATAACTACTGCACGAAGGTGCGAGAGAGGACTTCCATCGGAGTAAAAGACAAATTATTATGTAGTCTGATCTATACTATACGAAATTTGTTACAGTTTTTCTAGATCCTTCCCCGAGAGTGACTTTAAAGTAGGAATGCCCCGGATCGATAGGGTCAGCCAACTGGGGAAGTGCACTCTAACTGTTCATGGTTTTCGATCGAAAGCCAATTCACGTATTGCAGTCTTTATCCAATCACCCATCGGGGAACACTCAATACCTATTAAAGTAGTCCTTCTTTCTTTGCTCTTTCCTAATCTGCTTTCTTCAGGTATGTATAAATGGCATCAGATGAATTAGCAAGGAAATCTTCTGCTGCAATTGCTGGAATGGGTTTTAAAACAGCTCGACTAAGCTAAAAAGGAGAGGGCAGAAGGTAACTCAACTGAAAGGGATTGTGAACAAGACCTGGTATGAGTAGTTTTCCACCTCAACAGAATAAGTAGCAGAAGCAGACAAGAGAACAACTTTTAGAAGCTCGACAAAAGGGTTTGGAAAACTGGGGATATCATAACTGGCATATACCCCAGCCTCAAAGCGGTAGTAGGAACTCGGTTAAGTAGGGCAACTCAGAACTTTTCTCTTTGCCGAGAATGCAGTCAAGGGTGAAGGCGCGAAAGATGCTCGACGATAGGAAAAGGTGCAAGGGTATGAGAACACCCGATCTTCCGCTACAAAGAGCTGATTCTCTCTTTCCGGAAAGATGACTTAGTGAGCGAAGAAAGGATTGTGCATAATTCTCATCGGCCAACCGCAGCCTTACAAACTACAGAAATCACATAAAGGCTCATTGGATGGGATTTATGCAGATGTTCCATCTTATTATAAGGTGTGGTAAAGGTGCTTAAAAGGGGATAGCGGATATGTTATCCCGTCCTCCAGTTGTTACAGCTGGTCTTATCTCGCACAATAGTCCTTTGGTTAGGGTTATGATGAAAGGCCGGGTTCCCCCTAGGTGCCAGTTATACATGAACTGAGACACCAGTTATACATGAACTGAGACAGGGTAAGTCCATAAGAAGGGTTGAATCCAAAGCATTGATCGCCGTGGTTGAATCACTAACCGGTGGTAGTGCTGGAGTACTCCTATCCGCTTTGCTTAGTTCTTTCTCCTTCACAATATACAAACCGCATGTTGCAGTACCCATCCACTTCATATGCTATAGTTTGATAGAGCTAACCTTCTGACCGTTAGTGCTATTCCTATTAGAGTACTCTCTCTTTGACTTTCAGTCTAGTGCTGATGTATTAGAATAATAAGATGATGTTAGCATATAAGATCAGATGTTATGAAAATAGATTGAAGATGAGTGGTCTGATGATGAAGAGATGTCGGGATCGGGCGAGGTCTTGTAGAGCCAGGTGTGGATTTCTCGTCGGAAATCAAAGCATCGTTGAGACGTCCTTGGCGTTACTCCGTGATCTTTATAGTTTTAGGTAGATCGGTTAATTTCAACGTCCTTCAACAGAGAATTACCAAGCTGTGGTTTTTGAATGAAGAGAATGATCTGGTTGATCTTGGACAAGGTTATTTCCTGGTTAAATTTATGGAATTGGATGACATGATTTGGGTATTGACCAAGGACCCTTGGAAAATCCTTGATCATTATGTGATGGTCCAGAGGTGGAAGCCAAACTTCAAACCTTCGGAAGCTCTTTTTACAAGGACGCCAATGTGGATCAGACTCCCGGAATTACCATTGCAATATCTTGATGAGGATGTTCTTAAGGCGGTCGGTGACCTTCTGGCCATTAAAGCTGGATACTAATACTAGTATGGCTACTCGGGGAGAGTTTGCCCGTCTGTGTGTTGAAATCGATCTCCATCGGCCGTTGGTGACCCACATTAATATAGGTGTCAGGCTCAGACTTTGACTTTGATTCCAATGATGTCCAGTCAGACTCAGTAGGCTCATAGAGACCTATTGTATTTTGACAGCGGTTTAACTCGTTGCATCAGACCTGAGCTTTCAGGCTTCGAGCTCTGATCGTTAATCAGTTTTTTAGGGAAACCATTATGAAAAAAAAGTAAATCAATATAGAATGCGTCTAGCCCCAAAACCTAGCAGAAAATATACTCTCTGTCATCAAATCGGACCCGCGGAAAGGTACTGTTCTCTTAACAGCTCTCGAGCCGAAGTCCGAGCTGAGAAAAAGGGATGTATAAGAGCCGAAATAGGAGTAGGTCCCTCCATGGAATCCGGTAACCATACAAGAAAGGATCATATAGTTTAGGCAAGTATTCTTTTTGAGTTTCATTATTATAGAATCGAGTCCTTTTTTTCAAGTATGCCCAGATCAAAAGATTCCTTATCTAAAGATTCGACTCTATTTCTAAATTCTGATACAAGATACTTAAATGAGATTATTCAGAAATAGACATTGAATGCTAAGATTACGCATTGAATTGTGAGTAGTTAATCCATAATCAAAAAAATCTTTAAAAAAATCTTTGGGATTGCTCCAAAAGAAATGAAACAAAAGATAGGGTAGGGCTAGGACAGTTATTGTATGAAATCTCCCCAATGCTAAATGTAGAGGCGCATAGTAGATCGATATGAACATGACGAGCTGTCCCACAATAAACCCAGTTCTTGTGGTCGGACTCTATTATGGATTTATGACCACATTCTCCATAGGGCCCTCTTATCTCTTCCTTCTACGAGCCTGGGTTATCGAAGAAGGAAGCCAGAAGAAGGTATCAGCAAGAACTGGGGTAAGTCCGATGGATAAGGCGTAAAAGTGTCTTCATGAACAGTTGATTCGTCTTTTAGACTTTCTTCCGTAAGCGATGTAAGAGTAAGCGCCGGTACGCTAACAGCTCGACTAAGCAGGGTTAGGGGTTTGACTGTTGATTTTTCTCCAGTCTCATTCCAAAACCTCTTAAACTCCCATCACATAGCAGGAGCTATGGCAGTCGCTAACACTTATAGTCTTCGTTGATTTGCCATACTCGCTAGGATTTTCGGTGCTGGTTTTTAAGTCTTATCAATACTTAACCACCCCTTATACGCCCGATACCAACGGTTGAGAGCTGTGCGGGACAAACTCTGATTACCTTTTGAATTGTGAGTAGGCCGCGGTCTTCCCCTTGACCCTTATCCTTCATAAAGGATATATTTCCGATAGTCTTTAAAGAGCTTATAAGCCCAAGGATCTCGTAGTGATGCCAGAGTCACTCTATCTTTTTTTTGGTGGAAAAAAGAAAACTAAAAGATTACATAATTATGTGGATCGAAAACCTCTAGGAAAGGCTACTCCCATGGAATCCGCCTGAAGAACTTACAATAAATCATCCGGTGGAACATCAAGAGCTTCAAACTCCGCCTTTGAGCCTACGAGCTAATCCCCTTGTTTTCCCGGTCGATAGTTTTCTAGGCTCGAGATGAGAGCTGCTTCAATCCTTTTGTTTTGGGGAAAGCTTTAACCGATGAGCTTCATGCCCTTCGGATAGGATTATATTACTGTCTTGGGATGAATGCCGGGATCAAACTCTTCTTTTGAGTTGTTACAACCCCTTTCGGGATTTATGCACGTTTCTTTACTCGTTGTTCGGACGATCCCATTCCTACAGTTGATGCTGCTTTATCGGAAAAACTGTCTGGTTTTTAGGTTCTCTATCTTTAAGGCTTGCTCCCGCTACTTCGTTGGCATCTTCCTTCGTAGCGTAATCCCCTGTCGATGGAATATTGAGTCTTCGATTGAGTAACTCATAAGAAAGACTAGAATGAAAAGCCTTAGTCCTCTGATAAGCTATTAATTATCATCTGCACACGACACTAGACGGTCTAAGGTAAGGTTGTAAATGTGTGCCCCGCTCTGCAGCAAGAGCTAAAGTCTCTCCTGCTAACGCCCTCTACTTCGGCTTTGGAGTTGAAGAAAAGCTAAGACCTTCCTCTTTCTTTGGGGATGATGTAAGAGTTTACTCAAGCTGTTCTATTTGATAAACCGTAACTACAAGCAATCATGAAACTGAGAAAGATCTCATCTATAGCTCTCTGTGCGCTCTGCACTACTCTTAAAGGTTCAAGTGTCTGGTCTTTCATAGTGAAATCACATCTATCCCTTTTTCCCTTTTTACAGAACTCGAGTTGGCAAGGTAGTAATCCGTAGAAGTAGAACATTCATTCCCTTCCCCGTCGCTTGAACAGCACCGATTGATTGAAATTCTTAAGGCCCAGAACTTTACTACGAGCCTAAAACCCAGTCCCTCGTAAGCAATACCGCTAGTTTGATTGTCGGCACAATAAATGAGAGGCAACTGAGTGAATTGTGCTCGCTTGTGCTCTCTTCCCAGCGAACAGTCAAGGCAAACCACGAAAGAGCATCGAGACAAAAACGAAGAGAAGACAATCCATAACAAACTAAGCAAAAGGAGTTCTTTATTCGTATAGATTCATTTATTTATTCCGGAGCCAGTCAAATTGTAGAATCAGCTCTTTAGAGAATGGCGTACATTAAAATTTCTTTCAGACCACCGCGATCAGGCCGCAGAAGGACCTATTATTGAAGATCAGAATGAGCTTTCTAGAAAGCTGAGTACATTTTTATAGGTGAAGAGTCTAACGAGCAAAAGAAAGAATATCGTAGATAGACAGCAGTGCGGAATAACTCGGTCAGACACACTTTGAGACGAGCGGAGAAAAGATGGAACCAAAAGGTACTAGAATCGGATTTTGGATAGAACGAAGGAAAAGTCTTTTGCCCTTGATTTGGTTGTCTCAACCATCGGACCCTGACAAGCCCGGATCGATACGATAGCTAAGAATGGAACGAAGTGTCTTATAATATAGGCGAACAAGCGCAAGCGTGGCCGCGTAGCTAAGAAGTAGGTATAATGGCGAACAGGATTTCACTATTATTCATATTAAGTATTTTTCATATTAACTATTCCCTGCATTCTTCAGATGATGAGCCTGACGAGTTAACCATCGGTTATCATGCGACAAAGAAAGGGATCGGCTACTCTACTCCTTTATCATTCCCCGCAATGATCTGTTATCAATTCATTTTTTAAGATGGAAAACATCTTTTTGGAAGAAAAGCTTCAACAAGTAGAAGCTTTCATTAGGGAAATATATGGTCTTTCAGGACTTAGTCTGACCCTTTAACAACAACTAGTCTTCCGAAATCGATCAAAAGTTTCTTTCTCCGATAAGAATAAAGTTCTCATGGCTCCGTGGCTAGTCTATCCATGAGACTAGACTTAGCGATCCAAAAGTCAATCATTATCCAGATCCTTTTTTGTTTTCCTCGCTTGGATACGGTCTCTTCCATGTACCTTTCTTTGCTTAGCCAAGGAGAGTTCAAGGACTTTGTATTAATAAGGGCTATATATTTATTGTGACAGATTCTCATGGAGCTATTTTCACCCACTAAAAAAAAAGTCTACTGGGTATACTGTGAAAGCAGTAGGTTTAAGACAAGATAGTTGCTATTCCTATGTTAATATAATATCTGTCTCCGAAAGATCGGCATGAATCCGTGGATGACACATGATCGCGCGCACGCCAAGCGAAGAAAGCTATAGTTAGTTAAGGTGCACGGGGTCTTACCGTTCGCACGGGGTCTTACCGTTCGTCGTTGGTATCCTGAGTTTAGTGCGTCTGATGCAACCATAGATTACGCTTCAGTTTGAGTTAGGTTCCCAGGATTGCCAGTTCAGTATTACAGTGACAGAGTTTTACTAGCCATGGGAAAGACTCTTGGAACAGCTATTAAGGTTGATCCAAATACTCGCTATGCATCTAAAGGAAGGTTCGCTCGGGTTTGCATTTCAATTAATTTCGACAAACCCCTCTTGTCCCTTTCAATTTGAAGCTGCTTGTCTGACTCACGAGAGTTTTGATGCTGTCTTCAAGGGGGCTTGGATGCAACATCCTTTCTCCCTTCATGAGGCCATTCAAGCTGTAACACAGGCGCTTGCTTACGTTTTCCACCCCTTAATGCCGGAATAGTGGGACCAAAAGCTATCGCTATTGACGGATCGCGGTTATTGATTGCGTGCGAGTTCCTTTTTGTTCACTTGCTTGGTGTCTCTTCTTCTGCTGTTGACTTGACTTCCTTTTCTCTTCCAACTAATTAGTCTGACTCTGGGCAAGACCGGGCAGACTTGTCGAACTCTTGAGCTATTGACTCAAGGCAAACTCCTTCTCCCTTTCCTCCCTCTCGGGTGTCTATCTATTCCTCAGCTGACTTTCTAGTGTATGAATCTGGGTATTCAACAATTGTGGTACTGTAAAAACTATAAAACTTATTCTATGGCGAAATTCCTACAGGGAACCCGTCTTTTATTGGTTTTGATGGGTAATCTTATCTATCGCTCTATTCTTCTCTGACCGCCGGGGATTACCCATATATCGATGAATAAGCGTTAAGTTGTTCGACAATCTTTTGAGGTTCTAAAAGAACTGACAGAAGTGGTGAAAAAGAGAATCTCAGCTACTAATCTGGGTATTCCCCCGAGGATGCAGGAAAGTAGGTTTCAAATCCTTGTAGTTCGGGCCCCTTAGCTTTAAGTGGGAACAGGAACTTTCTTTTTGAATGAAATCCGCTGTGAATGCTAGCTCCGCTGCAACAATAGCGTTAAAATAGGTTGCTTACGGTGACCGGTAGCACAAGCAAGATGAGACGAGAACTCATCTCGGGACTGGGAATGTCTAAAAAAGAAAGAAGATATCGCAGGGTCGAATATATGGTATCCTGTGGTTTTTTGCTACTCCATTTTGAATCTAGATTGGCCTTGGGCTTCTTTATAAAGAGAGTCCCACTCAAATGATGGCTATGGTCCGGACCTAATTATCTCTCGCTCTGTATTCGGCATCAGCCGTAGCAGTCTAAGGCCGAGATGAATCGATATCTGTATTTGTTTGCAAAAATATAATAAATGCTTTGTCTTTTAAGCCGGATCTACAATGTATTGGTAAGGATCTCTTCCCTGCCTCTTTCTTTGGAGGTCTTGGCACTATTTCCCATGTGTGATGTTGAAGGAGAGCTTTTTTCTCTGCATTCATTGCTTCAACCCACTTAGGGTCAGACGCAGCTTCACTAAAAGATGTTGGTTCTGAATCTTGAGAGAGAGCTGGTAGAAAGAAAAACAGAGTGTGAGACAGATTCTGTACCTTGTGCTTTGGTGGAGGATTGGTAATGGCAGGGACGTGAGGTTTGGGTAAGATTCTTGGCTTTTGGATGTACCCCTTTCACATGTAGTTGATTCTTCTTTGAAATCGGGTGCTATAGAAGCCTTGGTCAGTGATTATGTGACTGCAAGTGGTGCTTTGGAAGACGGATAAAATATTTACGGAGTTGCCTATGGAGTTAGCTTTAAAGGAAATTGCTTATACTTTGCCTCGCTTCTCGTCGCATCCGGATACAAGGGTATGGAAGTTGGCTGCTGATGGCATCTTCACTACGAAGTCAGCATATCAAACTATGATTGCAGATGAAGTGGATGTTGTGGGTGGAGACTGTAAGTGGGTGTGGAAGCTACCAATTCTTTCATGGTGGCTGCACTTTCTTTGGTTGGTTTTGCTCCCTTATTGGACTCCAAGTTAACGATTGAAATCGACATCTATTAGGGAAAAAGGGATAATGAACTTTGTCAGCTATATGAGACTCCAAGTTCACAGCGGCGAAAGCGAGTTGAAAAAGGGATTGAGTCTTCAACTAGACTATTCCTATACTGAATTTGAATTAGTCCGAAGAATGAATACTAAACCTTACCCCGTAAGGCTACGACCTCGGCAGTATGGCAGCCAGCGCAAATGGATTCGATAAGGGAGAGCCTACACAGAGACAACGATCTTGTCCAGAATGAATGATGAGGTTCCCAGTGAACCTACTCGTACAAAGATATGCCAATGAACAGTACAAGGATTATGCGGACACTCGAGATTAAGATCTATATCGGAAACGAAGACGAAGAAGACCAACCTAAGGTATTTCCTTTGACCATTACAAACATGGAACAACCAGGCCATGGCGAAAGACAGTTTAATCAGGACATCACGAGGGGAAGGAGCATGATTAAGAAGCACATGAAGCAAGTCGAAACACAAATACACGAGGGGAGGTGAGATAGCCATTGCCAGGAATGGTGAAAACCAGAGATGGAATCTGGAATGTTAGGAATTTCGAATCTTAGTAGGGTAGGCTCCACATAAGGTGCTTAAGCTTTTTTGGTGATAGTAGGTCCGGTCCGTATGGCATGGTTGTGGTATACTTCCTGGAACAGGTGTGGAGTACTTTTTCTTAATTCTCTATTTAATGAATTAGCTTGCTGGACGTCTTTATTCGGGTCTAGGTCAATAGCCTTTCTTTGCCGTAAACGAAGACATACAACTAGGGAATGCGGAGGTCTTCAAGGATCTTGGTGTACTGCTATCTAGTAGGTTCTCCTGCATTAGAACCTATGTATTGATTCAAGTGTGTCTGTGTGTCAGGGAATAGATGAAAGTGAGAGTGACCTGACGATGACAAGAGAAAAGCGCCTACCGGCAAGTAGCTCAAGTTGAGTCCATAGTGGGTCCGGGTGGTGATGTAAAATAAAAATAAGAGTGCGGTTTCATTTATTCTTCCATTGGGGTGCTTTATTCCAATAAGGTCCGCATGGAGGTGGGAGTACTGGGCCTATTCCCTATAAGCTATAAGCACAGCGATATGGGGTATGTTCTTTTTGAGTACCTTTATCTAATAAACCCCAGTCCAGTAAAGAACCAATAAACTAAGGAGTAAGGCGGCTGATGAGGGTACGATAGGTCTTTAGATTATTAGTAAGTCGAACTGCACGATAGGGTAGAAGAGGCTATGGAACCCCAGCGTATAAAGAGGGAGGGGCGAAAGAGCTGAGAAGTTCAGTTAAGTCGGAGAAGAGTCCAATATCCCATCCACAGCCATGATGAGCTACAACTCTTTTGCCACTTGCCACTCAATCAGATTCGGATCTTAGTATCCAGTTGCCCGCTCTAAGTAAGCTTGGCTTAGCTCATGTCCGCATGATGGGAGAATAGAAGGAGCTGCACCGGCACCGTAAGGCGCAGATCCAGAACGAGTGGGCGTAGCATCACCTTCGGACCATACTTCGTCCTTTAGCGTAGGATCACTGGGTTACCTTTCGGCGTAGCATCACCTTCTGAGCCTAAGAAAGGGTATCCGCTTGTTCCCCGGGTTGGGGCGAACTATTTCAATCAATAGAAGGATTGAATTGCAGTTCATAACTTTCTTCCAAACCAAGGTAGCAAAAGGAAAGTCTCTTACCACATGGACAATGGATTCAGACACGTTTATACAGAGGCTACAGTTCGCGTCTGTCGTCAATCCCTTCCGATAACACACGGCATTAGAGTCGAGCTTATCCAGCACCAAGTTCCAAATGAAGAAGCGTACTCGCTCCGGGCAAGGTAGTTTCCAGACACCCATGAGAGATCCGCATCCGACGACTCACTACCAAGAAGGCAAACTGCTCCATATGCTGAGGAAAGGGAAAACATAGCATTTTAAGACAAAGCCCAAGTGCAAGAGTCATTTAGTTGTGCAAGTTCAGAGCGTTGGACTGCCCTGATTTCTTCAAGGATCTCGTGGGAGAGTAAATGCTGTACCTCAGAAAAATTCCAGTCACCATTGGCACCAAAAGCATCCCTCACCTTATATGAGAGAAGAGTAGAAGGAATGTCCGCAGTCGCAGCTTCAATCAAAGGTTTCGAGCCTACCAACCCGTCCTGCTCGACTATCGGTGCCTCCGCCCTTGGCTGCACTGACCCTTCGATGGATTAATTCTTGATTGACTTGATTTCATTAAGTAAAGTCAACTCTGCTTTTTGGGTACAGATTGCTTTTTGGTAGCATGGCTTGAAAGACCCTATCCTAATCAGACACTCGATTATGACTTTCTCCCGACCTGAGTAGTGAATCCTTATTTATGGAACCCTGAGAGAGTGACTCATAGGTATGGCTCACGACCGTATAAAGGTAAAGGTATGCGATTGGATCTTCCCTTCTTCTCAAGCAACTTCTTTTTTCCGAAGAAGAGTGAGTGCTAGCCGATGCTTCATTTCTTTCGTATAGTGATAACGTTTTCCCGGATCTGAATTTAGAACCCTACCCCAGAAAGAATCGAGTAAGCTGAAGCTGCAATTGCTCCTGCTAAAGGTCGGGAGGGGGCAACAACTTATCCAACTATTTAGCTAGATGAAATAGCTCTGTCTCCCGTTGAGCTAAAGGAAAGGCGATCCGGTAGCTAATCCAATTGAAAAAAGTGGGGAATACCCGGTAGTGTGATCAGCTTTAGGTTCCGTTCTTCAAAGGAATCTATCTCTTACAGAACCTTTTGATCTCTCCTTTCATGAACCGGCGGCTGCGGATTTCTTATTTGCTTGGGGAAAGGATTTCACTCTCAATGCTTTACAAGCACGTACTGCTCAGTTGTGCCTCTCACTCAAGATAGGCTAGGTGTTCTGGTCTTTCTTCTTGCCTATTCTAGGAATTAATTGGAGATTAGATAGGTATAAGTGGACAGACAAAAGCTATAATCATCTTACTCAGGGGTATAAATAGCACTGCCGTAATTCCCACAGCACGCACGAGTGGAGGCCAAAAGTTCGGGAAAGCCTTTACTTTAAACAGCCCCCTTGACATTAGCTCCTTGGGAAGAAGGTAGCGCCTCTAGGATTAATGGCTCACGACCGAATAAAGAGGGGCATGGTTGGAGCTTTACGTGATCTATCCCAGGGGTTAGGAGGATGATGGTCCTTCGACAAGATTCCGGGTTGATAAATGGCTTGCTTGATAAACCGATGAAAGAGTATTTGGAGGAGACTCCACACTTCGTGGATGAGCAAACTCGGGTGAGTTATTTTATTGTAGATGGTACTTGGAATGTGGATATGGTTTTTGCTCAAGTGCCCATGGATGCGGCTTTGAAGATCATGGGGTATCCGTTACCTCGACTTTCTAGTATGAAGGATTCTTATATATGGGACGCTTGCTCTAATGGGATTTTCACCACTCCTTCTGTATAATCTAAAAACAACCAACCAATTACGAATAGTGGTATAGGGCGTCAGCTAAGGCCCTTGAAGAAACCTATGCTCTCATGTTTAATGATGGGCTTGAGGGTTGGGATTTCTCTTATCTTGACCGCTTGAAGAGTCAGTAGTGCTAAGCCCCTTACCCTACCTTTAGACAGAAGGCGAGTACCCATATCTATAAGAATAGAAATTAGGAAGGAAGCAGTAGAAGCTCAATCTCTTAATATGCTTTTTAGCTGCTTCGGGGTTGCCTGTCAGAGGATTGATTGCTTTCGCTCATCCATTAAAGAAGGGGAAAGGGAGAGTTGAACATCAAAGGTAACTGATCCAATTCTATCGGACAGGGAAGAACCTGAAGGTAAAGTTTAACCCGCTCTCGAGTTCGAAACAGATATCTCTTCATATACTCAATCGAAAGGCAAGAACTCTATTCAATTCTAATTCACACTTTCACTAGAGCAGTGGATATGAGACGAGACCAGTAAGACCCCCATAGACAATCTAATGGGAAAGAACGTCTGGAGATGGGATCTTATTTTGACTTTGTTTCATACTTTAATTCCTCTTTATACGTCAATTTCTTCTTCAATAGAAAGAACTGCTTACTGCTTCCCAAGCTACTTGCCTTAAGAAGAGATATGACCTTGCTACCCCTCTTCCGGCTTATCGATAGGGAAAGGTTGGAGCTTCCGAGTACTAAACAAAACAATAACTTCGATTGCTATAACACAATCGATAGACCTTCATTCAATACATTAAGGGAATTTAACCACATCTCAACAGGTAGAAAAACATCTAGCTCAGTAGCCCGCGTCAGTTATGCACCTCGGGTTATGCCTGGTCCAAAGATAGCAAGCATGACATAGTCCTTGTATGCTGTTGCTGTATTCTATTCTGTCTCTAGTGAGATTCATAAAAGAAAAGCGTTAATACGGTCTTCATATAAGGGATCCTCAAATCTCTACTCCGAACCCGAAGCAGAAGTTCTTTAATGGAATTCTTATTTGCTCTTTACAGTAGCGACTACCAGAATGTCTACTCGTGTTGATCACTTTGAGTCCAATATAGCAGCAAAAGTTAGTTATGCTAATTTCACTCATAGAGATCATGAAAAATAGAAAACTTTATATCTCTACTAGGCGAAAAACCTTATTTTTTTGTCCATTTTGAATGAGCTTTCCGGGCAGAAAAGGCAAAGTATCCAAAAAAGACGGGTTTTATCAAAGTTTAAGATTTCGAATGACCCGTTAGGAAAGGAAATCGAGAAGTAAGCATTTTTCCCGGGGTTTAATCAAAATGATCTATTTTTCATTCTTTTTCCTACCGTAATTAGGGTTGCTACCTATTTTACGGGGGTTTAACAATTTAGTCGATTTTTCATTCTATTTCTTCCCTGAAACTGACTCGATACCTATTTTCACGGTCAAACTCCAAGTGATCAACTCGATATCGACCATTTCCCGATTCTTGCTTACAACGGGACTTAAGCTATATCCTTTTTCTCGGTAGCTAGATCAAGAGTCAGATCAGAGTAGAACTAGCTTTTTCGTCACCTAAAATATCCGGCACTCGAGCTTTGCCTTTCTCATAAGAAAATGTCTCGGGAATGAAACTTACCGTACCGCTTGAAGGGACTTTCTTTAGTATTTAGTAAAGTAAAGGGCGTATTAGGCTCTTATGCTATAAAAAAAGAGAAAGCTTTTACCCTACTAGTCTTAGATAGAATAGAGAGAGTCAAAGGGTTCCTTCGGAGACAATAGATCTTTTTCAACCCGCTCTCCGCAGTCGCACGCACTTGGTACATGAGTAGAACTAAAGATGATTCAAAAAGGTTAACAGCTTACTACTGGTTTGTTTTTCGTAGGCAGTAGACAAGACAAGCGATATTCTATGAGAATCTCTTTCATCCGTCTTTCGAAACATCCATATAGTTACATCTGAGATGAGTCTCTTTCCTTCACCTTCTCTTTCTTTTCTCAAGCAAGGGCCTGAGGGAAGTATTCGTTAAGCAAATCCGTACGCAAATAGGGACAAGTTAAATAACGGGAATAGAACAGCAGTCAATCGGTATAAGGCAAGCAACTCTCGTAAGAGGTCTTCCCGGTCGAGATGTCTGAGGGTACGGTATCAACTCGCCACGGTCCACTCCTGTCAGCTTCAAGTAAATTGTTGATAAGTTTCCAAAATAATATCAAAGATCGATGAAAACGACCTAAATGCGGCTGTATGCCAATCTCATCACTATCATGGGAAAGGTGAGTGTTAGGTTGGGGTGTAGTGAGAGGGGAATCGGGAACAAACTCAGTCGGATCCATGGGGGAAAGAAGGGAAGTAGGATTGGCTTTGTATTGATTGGTAGGCGTAGTCGGATGATGAGGGTCAATGATGGTCAAAATGGTAAGGTAAGTTAATAACCTCCGATTCTCTTGTCACAAGATATGATCCTCTTACTGGTTTAGCGGAGTAAGTTTAGGTAGGAAAGGATACTGAGGTTCCCGCTAAGTAAGTCTCACAGTCAGCATCTTCCTTTTCGGTCTTGTCTTTCTATGGGGTAATAGCACACGAACGATATGGTGCTGCTAGGCAAGTTCATCTGTCTTTAACTGCTTTTAGGTTGTTTAGGTTTACTACCTTACCTCTTCCATCAACGAGCATTATGCCCAAGCCTGAAAAGTAGTAGGTCTTGCTGAGCCTTATCCCTTTGTTTTATCCATGAATAATGTATTTCCCAGGCTTATTGACTTTGGTGTTAATCATGGAGTTTTTTCTTTTCACCCTGGAACTTCCACATCTAATGCCGATTGCTTACTTTACTCCTCTCCCCTCATAGTAATTCAACCTTCCACCCTTTCGGAATGATCGGGCTTAAGAGCTCAGCCTATGGATATGGAAGAAGAACCTAAGGTAGGAGTTCAGAACCGCTTTCCATTCTTTCTTATCCCCAGGTGGGTCAGTGACCGAGAGATTCTGTGTTGAAGAAATAACCGAAGCTATTTCCGCTCTTAGGGGAATAACTGCAGTTGGTGCTTTAGTAGGGGCATTCTATTCTCTTTCATAAAGAACTCTGAGTGAACAAGGTATGTAGTCGCTTTAGCGAAGCTTGAGGAAAAAGCCTATCCTTTATCAACCTTGATTCGCAATAGCTATCCGTTCACGCATTGGAGAGTCCCACACACGGTTCATAGAACAGCTAACAGAGCTGCTGATTGGCTTTCTGGTTCGTTAAAGGAGTGGATCTTATCTTCTTCGGAAATTCTTCGATTCGAAGTACAAATAAGTAAGTTAAGCCCCTACTCATACATCAGCCTCTTTGCCTGTAGGTCTTTCACCTATTCGCCATAGCAGCAGTTCCATAGCTCGATCGTGTCTATGTGTATGATGTGCGCGCATTCTAAGGTCACGAGGCTAGGGATTATTTTGGAAGCGTAGCGTAGGTAAGCCCTCCACTCCACTAGAGTTATCGAGAAAGAGTTTCACCAATCTTATCTCTTTATCTTGCTAGTCTTTCTATGAGCTACTACACCTATTCGCCCCGAGCTAAAGCTAGAGTTACAGGATTTCCTCTTTCCTAATTTGCTTTTATGGTTGAGGTTGGGGTATAAGTACGGTATCGGGTACAGATTGTTATTCCAAAAGGGCATATTATTCTCGAGCTGGAAATTCAGTATCTGGAATAGCTCACCTTGCCGAGGAATCTCGTAACGCTACTTCGCTTTTGAGTTAGCTCGAAGTAGCTGCAAGAACCTATGAACCAATCGTTCTAGTATGACTCACTCGCTCTATAGAAGAAGCTGTGATAGCTCTTTCTTGTTGAATGAGAATCAGTTTCTAGGCAAGTTCATGGAATCGATTCATTTAAGCTGAGGTCAGAGCCTATTGAATACTTAGGCTGCATGCCCCTTTTAACCTCGATCTAGAGCCATTAATTAATCCTAGCTGATGGGATAGAGGGGTTGTTCTATCTATGCTGATGGGATAGAGGAGTTGTTCTATCTATCTGTGGAAGGGAATGTCCTTCTTTGCTCTTTCCAGTAGCGCCTATATTTAGGTAGCAACTCTCGAAAGGTGTCTGTCTACTCGGTGAATTCGAGATTGAGTAGGTAGCAAACCTGAGTCAGAGTTAGCATTTCATTCCTGTGAATAGGTAGATCGATCTGTGAAAGCAACCCGACCGAAACAAAGCTCGACATAAGGCGGAAACCACGTAGCTGCACATACATGCCCAAATTCGAAGACTAAACGGATTATAAAAAGGCTAAGCGATCGAATCGAAGAGGCGTTCAAAGTCAATTGCTTGCTTGTTAAATTGAAGAGCTTGTAACTGCTACAAAGCGAGTTGTTGGCCTTACCTTCTTTCTGGTTGCTTTGTCTATTGTTCTCGAGCTAAGCCAGTCTTTTCCCATAAGGAGAGACAAAGAAACTCAGGATTCGATTAAGCATTAAGCTTAGGAAAAGCTAGCTATCCCTTCCGAGTCGTCCTATCTAGCCGCTAGTTTCAGGAAAGAACCGCCATCTAATTGAATATTGATGATTGAAGTAATTGAATATTGATGATTGAAGATGAGAGTAGTAACCGCCCTCTCCTGCACCTTCTACAAGGGATGAAGATGCAGATGAAAGGAATTCGTAGAACAAGTTTTAATATGGCAAATCCTCATTAAATCATCTCGAGGTATCAGAATCTTCGATGGTTTTCCTGAGTGTAGGAAATCTGGGGGAATGGAATACGGACCATCAACTGATCCAAGTTAATAATGCGGAAACGGAGATCTCGAGAGGCAAAGAGAGAAGGAAGGGTAGATGGCGAGCAGTAAGGATTGAGTGAGGGTAGACGGGTTAAGAAACGGGAAATGGCCCAGTGACATCTGATCCAGTGACATCTGATAACGTATCTCCACCACCTTAATAAAAGTAAACCTGAGTCCTATTCTAAAGTCTTGTCAGAGTCCATTGACTATTTAGACGATGAAACCGAGTCCGAGTCTAGTGTAGCGCCCTATCTTTCACAGTCGAGGAGATTGGGAATTCCGTATTTGATTTGGTTCTAGCAAGTGAGGAGAATCGATTGAGCTGATCTACTATCCCTTCTTTGCGGATTAATATCGTATATAATTAATATCGTATATAAAGGGCTTTTCTGTGGGTAGGTTCATAGGATTTGGTCTGGTTTCGAGCAAGGGACTTCCCGTCTTGCTAAGACTTCTGAAATATAGGTATTCGATTCCAATTATACCGATCTAACTTTCTAACAACCAATTCCCTATCGATCGGTTCAGTCCTTCGAAAACCCCGAGAGAGAAACCAGAAGTAGTAGGCTCTGCAAGGCCTGAAACTCATTCTTAAGGATTAAAGGGTAGTTAGCCTTTCCCTTCTGCTTCTGCCCCTACTGATTTCTCACTTATAGTAGTTATACCCGGATCAGATCGTTCTCTCGGCATCTCCATCGCCAAAGTCCTCAATTGAATCCTCATTCTTCTCAAGGACCATAGCTCCATTCCCGTAGACTAAGAATCTACCTTAGACAACTACTAAAGCGCTGCCTATCCGAATCGAAGAATCTTCATTTACTGGGTTGAGGGCATAGGTGGAGTAGCTTAGCTCAAATCAAAGGAAGAAACTCTAAGATCAGATAAAGCAAGAGCCCCAGATCACTGCTAGCAAGGAGTAAGTCCCAACCCATAAATTGATAAAGTAAGCGAAAAAGACGGGATTCAACTCTATCTACAGCACTAAGAAATGGTGAACCGATAGTCTCAGAGGCCTTAGCACCATCAGCGTCAGACTTGTACCCCGGCCTTGGGTAAAACCTTTTGCTTTCCCCTGTTTAACGAGCCTGACACTAGACGGCTAAACCGATTGAGCGGATCTACTATCCCTACTTCTTCTTTATCGATTCTAGGATTAACCCGATCTATTAACTAAGCAAATGTGAGGGTGGTCTACGATCAGGTCTTTGCTGCTTTAGAAGTTCTAAAAAGTGTATGTTCCCATGTCTGCTATTCCCTGAAGTTGGATGAAGCAAATCCACTTTTCTTCAACCGAAGAGAGACCCAAGAAGTAATCCCAATCCAATACTCCACTACCTTTATCTACCTCTGATAAGCGTAACTACTACACGTGATGAAGCGCTAAATCTCTGATCTCCGCTAGTTATTGTTTCTAGCCCGTGAGCGTATTCTGATTCATCTTTCTATTCTTCAGAGGTCGATAAGCCTTCTCCTCTGTCTGCTGCAAAAGCCTTTGAAGCTAGAGTTATAGTAACTCCTCTTTCTATAGTTTCTTCCTCTGGAGTTGTTATTGATTTTCTTGGGAATTCAACTGCTATGTATTGATCTTCTTCTCCCACCGAGGGGTAAGGAAGATAATCCGCCTTGGATGGACAACCTGAAATGAAAAAGGATAAGAACCCATACGCGGTACGAAAGAAAGTAAGTACCATCCCGTTAAGGACCAGACAGCAACCTCTTATCCAACTCGATAGCCATAGATTCTCCCATCGAATGATGAATAGGGCTTTCTTGAAGTACTTGATTTCCCAGCACTTGAGTTCTAGGTTTTCCTGTTGCTACTGGTTTTTCTGTCTATACTTCTTCTCCGAACTACTCCTCTCGTCTCACTCCCGTACAACTTCCTTTGAAGAACGGGCACGAAAGCGAAACTAAAAGGGATTCATCTAAAGACTACTTCGTGCTTGGAGATGGTGTAAGATATGGCTTTGGTAGCAGCTCTCTATCAACAAATACCCATAATCTAGTCGATTTACTTTATCTAGCTCCGCTTTCCATCTGGCTATACGCCTTTGTTTATACCAAAAATCAGTTCTTCTTGTATGGCATTTCTTCGCCAGTTCGGTTACCCTTTCGCCGGGTGTACATGCGGTGTAATCGATCTTGTTGTACTGCTCAGACAAGAAAATCAATAATAAATCCCGAGAATCAGCAATTTGAGCTATTGAAGAAGAAAAGAAAAGAGATGTTTACTCGGACTAGTGGTACGTCAGCCTCTTCTCCTTACGGCTCTTCAAAGGAAGCTCTAAAGATGAGAAGCCTTACGTTAAGGGGAAAGTAACCTCTAGGGAAATCAGGTCCAGTTCTTGATCTCTTTTGCTTGAAGGCCTTGATTTCACAGTACTTGACTTTGACTTGTTATATTCGGTAGTTTACTATTTCTTGAGAACTACAGGCTCTGGTAAGACCTGTTCTCTAGCAATCGATTCTAGAAAAACAAATCAATCATCATCATTTCGATAGCTAGATAGGGCTAACTCAATCTTATACGACAGAAGAGAGAGAAGATATAGCTCAACGTAAGATCTATAGAGTTTCTTATTCGTTTCAATAAATATCGTATAGAAAGAAATGAATTGAAGTTCAGTTTACCTCTTGTTCAAAAAATTTGTATTGGTGGAAATTGGCAGAAGGTTGAGTATGAAAGCCTTGGCATGCTATGTTTCCAGTGTGGTAAATTTGGCCATGATGCTGGTTCTTGCCCCTCCATACAAGCACCGGAAAAAGCTTCCACTTCTGATGGCCACCAAGTTAATACCCGAGAGCATGAGCACTCCATGTTTGGGCCATGTATGATGGCAAAGAAAGCCCCAAGGAAAAATTTTAAAGCGACAAAAGCTGGCGATACTGGCAAGCCCCCTGCTCCAAAACCCCCTGCTGAAAATCTGAATACTGAAAATCACTCGGGCTCCCGTTTCGCAGTGCTTGCTGATGAGGACACCACAAATGATTCTGATGAGGTTGTCCTGGGTGAATCTTCTGTTGCTGCAATGCCTGCTACTACTCAAACATGAAATCTAGTGCAGTTAAGGGATGATGATAGAGCTCGCTTAAAGACCGGTCTTGAAGCTTCTATGGCTCTTGCTAATAAGACTAGTACTAAAAAAAGCTCTAACCCTGTTTCAAATTTGCCTACATCCGTGCCTTCTAAAATTACCACCTCCAATGCTCCAAAAATTTCTACCACAGAGACCACCCTTCTTCGTAATCAAACATCTATTGATACTCCTTTGCATTCCCTCTCCCAAACCCACCATGGCCTTGATTCTGATACTATTCTCACTGACTCCCAACCTTGTGGCCAGCTTGTTAGTGGCAGTGACGACCTTGGTATTGGTATTAATGGAGCAGCTATAGAAAAAGACGAAGTAATGGAAGATCTCTCTTCCCATAGTGATGATTTATCTGATGACATCTTGGTTGAGGATACTGATCCCGCTTTGCAGGGTTGATCTCCCTTCTTTTTCTCTTATCTTTTATATGTCTATACATATAGTGAGCTGGAACGTTAGAGGGGCTGCCTCTCGACGGAGTCTACGCAATATCAAAGATTTGATTCGGTTACATGATTTACATATTCTTATTATTCTTGAGCCTCGGATTTCAGATGACAAAGGAGATTCTGTTTGTCGTAGCATTGGTTTTTCTAATTTTTTCAGGGTGTCAACTTGATTAATTGTCAACGTATGCTGAATTGTCTTCGACATTGCAATTTAATTGATTTGGAGGCATCAGGTCCCAAGTTCACTTTTTCAAATAATAGAGACATTCAACACTACACTCGGGTTAAATTGGATCGAGCGATAGCCAATGATTTTTTCCTCGAAGCTTTCAAACACATTCAAGTAACTACTTTGCCGAGAACCAGCTCGGATCACCATCCGGTGTGTATTAAATTCTCTCCTAATACTCCTGATGTGGCTTGCCAACCCGAAAACGCTTGGTTGTCGCATGAAAAGTTTCTGGATTGTGTAAAGTAAAGTTGGGACCTTTCGGCTAGTTCTTTTCAGGCCAACCTCAGCAAACTATCTCAGGATTTACGTACTTGGAGTCAAAATTGCTTTGGTGACATTTACAGAAGGAAACGTCGGGTTTTGGCTAGGCTCAAAGGATGATGATACTTGGTCTTATTATTTAGTAGCTGAATTGAAGAACCTAGTTTCAAGTTTTTACTTGCAGCTTTATACGGATTCCCCCTCTTCTTATAATCTCAGTTTACCACATCTCTGCCAATCTTGGAAACTCACACCGACTGAAAGAGGAGATCTTGAACGGGAGATTACGTTAGATGAAGTTAAATCTGCGTTGTTTGATATGAACCCAAATAAAAGTCCTGGTATTGATGGATTTTCAGCAATTTTCTTTCAAAAATCTTGGAATCTGGTTGGATCTAGTTTACTCAACTTAGTGCGAGAGGCTTTCCAGGAGGGCATGGTTGATCCGTGCTTAAATCAAACCCTCATTGTGCTTATACCAAAGATTCAAGGTCCAGAAAGGCTTTCTCAATTTCGCCCTATCAGTTTGTGCACAGTGCCTTTGAAACTCATATCCAAGCTTTTAGTAGATCGCTTGCGGCCTTTACTTGATAGACTTGTCAGCAAGTCTCAATCTAGTTTTGTCCCTGGAAGACATACTACTGACAATATCATTATAGTGCAGGAAGCTTTACATACAATGAGAAGGATGAAGAGAAAGAATGGTATTGTCGCTATTAAAATCGATCTTGAGAAAGCTTATGATCGAATCCGCTGGTCTTTCCTTCAACAAGTTCTCGAGGAGATTGGTTTCCCTTTCTCTTGGACTCGACTTATTATGAACATAATCTCCTCCAATACTTTCTCTATTATTTGGAACAAAGAACGCCTACCTTTCTTCTCTCCTACAAGGGGGATTCGGCAGGTAGATCCGCTCTCCCCTTATTTGTTCATTCTTTGCCTTGAGAAACTTGGGCATTTGATTAATGCAGCAGTCCAGGAGGATCGTTGGAAGCCTCTTAAGTTCACTAGCAATGGTCCTTCAGTTTCCCATCTTTGTTTTGCTGATGATATAGTTCTTTTTGGGGAAGCTTCTCTTGTCGTAGCTGATTATTGTGACGAGTTTGGTGCATGGAATTTTACTGCTTTGAACGACATTCTACCACCATCTGTGGTCTCTAAGATTGCCTCCTTGTGTATTGATACAGAAGATGTCGAGGATGATTCTTGGTTTTGGCGCTTGGAGAGTGATGGCAGGTTTTCTTCCAAATCAGCCTACCTCATTCAATTGCAATCAGATGCTACAAGTACTTTACCTTGGTACAAATTATGGTCTTTTCCTTGCCCAAAGCAAAATCAATTTTTCAGGGATTCCTTGGGGAGTTACTTTCATGTTTACCCTTTGGTATATTTGGTATTGGAGAAACTCTTTGCTCTATGACTCAAATTTTAGTTGGCCTTCCAACTGCAGTCAAATAATTTTTACTCGAGCCAAAGAATCAATTGATGTTTTGTCTGTTTTTGATTACAGATTAAAGCATGAGATCTTAGTCAGCTGGCAGCCACCTATCGGTTCCATTGTGAAAGTTAATGTAGATGGAAGCGCTATAGGGAACCCAGGCTTAGCGGCTGCTGGAGGAGTTGTGCGTGATCGGGATGGGCAATGGCTGGGAGGCTTCATTTGCCGTGTTGGCTTTTCTTCTATCATGGTAGCTGAACTTTGGTGCATTTATCATGGCCTCCTATTATGCTGGAATAAAGGTTATAAAGAGGTAGAACTTGAGACTGATTCATCCGCAGCAGTTTCCAAGATTGAACACTTTACTGTTACTTCAGGGCCTCACTCCAAACTATTTTCTGCCATCAAAAAACTACTTGCAAGACCCTGGAGATACTCCATCAGACATATTTCTCGTGAAGCCAATGCCTGTGCCGACTGGATGGCTACTCATTTTGATCACTTGGAACTGGGATTGCACACCTTTGATACTCCACCACCACTCCACCACCAGGAATTTCATCGCTTCTTCAAGCCGATGCCATGAGATTAGTCTGGCCTAGAGCCATCTAAGTAGTTTTGTACTTGAATTTTTCCATTTTATATAAAAAAAAGAAGTTCAGTTTATCTGGGAATCGAAGCATTGGTTAGCTCCGACCCCGCATTTCTTTTATCTCGAAGTCTAGGCTAGACAAGAGGGAGTCGAAGACAAACGAAAGAGTGAATCTCGTATAGGAAAGAGTGAATCTCGTATAGAACGAACCACTTCTTAGAGCGAGTGAGTGATTGATGCAAGTTCATAGATTCTGGAAGAGAATCGATTTCTGATGGCATGAGGCTTTCTTCCCTTGTCCGGTTTGCGTGGAGATGTGCAAGTTGATGGTTGAGATTGAAATCCCAAAGACTTATTTTTTAGCTCCCCTCTTTCATCCCCTGAGGAAGAAACCTAAACCTACGAAACCATAAATGAAGAGGTGTTTGCAAGTTGCGAGAAGATATTCCTTTTTGTCCCGCACCCTCAACCAGATGAAAGGGACATTCTTATCTTTCTATCAATCTCAGAGTTTCAGACAGCTTAGTTGGTTATGCAACTCGATAGCTAGGCATAGATTACCCCATATCCTATACATATCCTATAATGAATAGGGCTCTCTTTCAGGTATGGAACTGGGTATCCCCCGGCTAGAGAGCATTTCTTTCCTTGGGGGAGTAAGCTTTGAATCTATTGTCTGTCAGCGCTTGTACGATGTGAGCAAGTTCTTTGTAGAGATTGGGATATTCCCTATCTTCCCATGTCTGCTATTCCCTGAAGTTGGTTCGGATAGAGATCCAACCCCAACTGCTAAGCTTTTTTCCTTAGCCCACGGGAAATACAAAAGACTGGCTTTCTTCTGTTGCAGGTGATATCATCTTTCTAAACGTTATTTCTTCCAAGACCTTTGAATCGGGTTAACTATCTGGTTTAATTGGATGAGGAATGTGTAAAGGCAGAGGTGGAATCTCGATTGTTAGGCTTAACAACCTCCACAGCTTAAGCTTTTATGAAAAAAATTGCATATAGAAAGAATACAGATAGAGATAATAACCCGTAGGCATTTTACGGAGAGAAGGACGTAGAGAGAAAAAGATTAAACTCCGAACAAAGTACATTACTAATAGGGGATTTCACCCTTTTTCTCATGAAGCTAGTTTGCAAGGGAAAGACAAGCCCCTAAGTCAGCGGTTGATGTAAGATATTCTGGTTGGCTATTTGAGCTGCGGGTAACTAAGGCTCTACCCTTTCTGCCTTTCCTAATCACTTGTACATTAGCAGGATAAGGGCAGGTGGCATAATGCAGCCCTCACCGATGTGAGTGACTGTTCTTTCATGCAATGCATAACGGGCGGGCCTCCAAGTCAGCTACGGGTACTAGTTTCATGGTGATTCGTTTTTGAACCTCCTTCCCTGTACACCTCTATGGCTGACAGCTGGCACTGAAGCTAAGGTTTTAGAACTTAGTCTGTACTAAGACTAAGGGAGAGATGGAGCTATATTCTTTGTTGACCACCTTTGGGTTCGAGTCTTGAATACCTTGTCTCACGGGAACGCCCTTGCTTTCGTCAGTAGAGCTTCATAGGTAGGCCCTTCCTTCTAAGGCATCATGGAAGACGGATCAAGACAGGGACAAGAACAACGGAATACCTAACCTCATAGCTTTAGCCACTGACCGAAATGAAATAATAAGAAAATGATTCTTTTTGAGTTTAGTAAATGAGTTCAAAGTTTTGACTCAACTATATCCCTGTACGCTATTCATGCTTGTGCTTTGGGCTATCTTCACCCAGTTGGCTTTCTTTCAATCTCAGGGTTTCAGACAGGTAGAAGTAATCTTTTGCTTACGAAGCCTATCATTCTGATGGTGCTTTATTATGATTATCTTCTTCTGAGATAGATTCGGAGTACAAGTCAACAGGAAACGGAGAAGGGGAAGGAGAGAAGGTTTGAGACTAGCTAAGTCCATTGGTTTGACGAATGTGATTGTCCAGATGGATGCCAATGTGGTAAGTTAATTTCCTGAACAATGGTATCAATGATTCTCATTTAAACTCCACTTTGGTACAGGAAGCTTTGGTCTTAATTCGAGGAGGCTGGATAAAAGAGATTATTCATGTTTTTCGTGAAGGAAATCGATGTGCAGATTTTTTGGAAAACCTTGGTCAGAGTAGCCTGCAGGAATCTTCGCTGCTTAAAGACTCTTTCTGACCCTTCCCTTCTTACCCAAGGGACTAGAAAAAAAAAGGGTATCGCTCTTCTATCGTGAGGTACACAGAATATAAAGAAGTAGGCTCTGCAAGACCTGTAGCAAAGTAACTCCCCATTCCCGGTGAACTAAACACGCCATCAGACAATCCTACCACTTCGATCCGCTTAAAGGCAAGGACGGAAATAAAGGCAAAGACTGAAACCTAGCTTTCTTTCCTTCGAGCGATAGGTTCTTTTCTTCTGTCTAGTCAGTCTATCCTACGAGAGTCAGCTAGCCTTATGAGTTAAAGGTGGTAGGTCCTTCTTCTTTCACTGGTGATTCCCAAGATCGATACACAAAGAAATCATCTGCATTTCATACTCGAGCTGAACGCCCTTCTCAAACATTGTAAATGAACAGAGATGAGATAGATGGTCCAAGAAGGAGCAATCCTTACGTCGTGTAGCTACGCCCGCCCCTTAAGCGAACAGCTTTAGAATCAATTCCATAGAAGAAATAAATCCAAAGATTATATAAGAAATTTAATCACTTTCCCTTACCCGTCGCTGAGTCAATGCAATCAACAGATAAGAACCGAGAAGATTACCTACTCCTGAGGAGTTAGTCGTAGAAGCGGCACCCGATGACAGCTCAAGGGGTATTTTTAGGTGACTGGGGAATCCTATCTCCAGGTTTCAGAAAAGTTAGTTGGTTGAGCCAAGGTATGCCCTTTTCCTCACTCCCTGCCCGTACCCGAAACAACCTTTAGCGCATATGCTGGCTAGCTGTCACAGGTTTAGTTAACGGGTAATGGGTAAGAGGTTTTCCTTTTCAGACTCTCTCGTTGCTACATCAAAATTGACTTCTCCATCCCCTGTTACGGTGCCGCACAACAGGTTACTTCATGTTATTCATGAACTTCTTGTTCTTTCTTCATTTCGTTATTGATTGTTGTCCTTATGCTTGGCCTACATCCTACTCGCCCCTTGTGCTCTTTTCAGAGCGCGTTTTCTAGCTTTTCCATTTCCTCTGGGGCTGGCTTCCGTAATGGTTCACCTGAATTCGTTGCCTAGGCTTCAGAGTTGCATAAGTCTTTTTGTCTTCCTGTTCTTTCCTTTGCTAGAGGTGATCCCATAGGCGGACTGGAATAGACAAAGCGTCATTCTTTAGTCCCGAACCTGTGAATGACAAAGGTAAAGCAGCATTCTATTGTCTAGAATTTGAGTGATGCATCTATCTATACATTAAATTGAAGAGCGTAAAGCACTAATCTTTTTATTGGGCCTGTTGTTGGTCTTCATGCTGAGGTTTGAGTAGCTATCTCTTCTGTCTTCTTGCATGCAGTAGTATCTAACTCTGCAGCTATTGAAGGCTGCCTCCCAACTTGCTTTTCCGAATCTGGTTTTTCTCTCGGGCGGTACACAGAATATAAGTAGGAAGAACCAAACTCGGTAGCATCGATATCTCGGGCTAAGACCTCTTTCCGTAAATTCAAAAAGAAGGGAATAATAGTTCGACCCTAGCCCACTAGTTAGTAGCCCTAGCTACGCGCACGAAGCTCAGCCAGCACAGCCCGCCGCACACGAAAGCAGCAAAGTAAGAGGAGCGCCGTTTATTTCTAAATAGAGAGCAATATGCGAGTAGAGTTTCGCTTCTTCTGTCGAGTCAAAGGTTGTTTGTTACGTACGTAACAGAAGTAGGGTCATCCCATGACTTTCTTGGTTTCTGATGTTTTATCTAGGCGAGGCTCATTCAATGACGAGATCAAATCTAGTAAAATATAAAGCGAGAAGGGATGGTTTAGAATAGCCCGAAGAGATGCTTCTTCCTTTCTTTCTTTGATTTGAAAGATCCCAGCGGCAAATCAAGTCACGGAAAGAATCGAAATCTCATAATTGAACTCTTTTCATGTCGAAGGGTCCATGTTCGTTGCATCGCTACTAAGTAAGCTTCATCGTTTGACACGGGGAGTGGTAAATGTTGTGTAGGAATCACGAACGCTACGGGTGCTCTCCTATCTTTTGATTAGGAACCGACTCTTCGCAGACGAACAAGCGGAATAAACTGGCACTGATGGACAGCTGAGATTCTCAACCTCCTATTGGCACTTGTGCTTTCTCCAGTTTGAATCACTTCGTATTCCGATCTTTGAAAGAAGGTGCTAAATTAATGAGTGCCGTAGCTGCTACAATTGCTTTAGCGAAAATTAACTACAGATGAATATTTTCATCAGCTGTGGGACTGAAAGTAATGGGATAGATTCCATCTCTCTAATCCTTTTTGAATAGATAGAATAGACATCTCTACCTCAATAGGAACCTCACTATTCAAAGCGTATAGGTCACCGGGGAGTACTCGAAGTAAACTAGTATATATATATCATTTATTAAAAGGAAGACCGCTACGCGGCGAACGGGAAGATACAAACCGCCGTAAGTAAATATTGTGTTATCTGTTGTTGAGCCTCCAACCTCAGGAAAGTGTTGAGTAAAGAAAAAAGAAATAAAGTGCGCGATTCACAGATATCGACGAGATCCCAACAAGAGTAGCGAAGCCCTCTGATGCTGAGTTGCCTTTACACTAATAGAAATAGACATAAGTGCGTAGGAGAGATCGAGAATCCCACCTGTCCTCCTATTTGAGAAGAACTTCGTCTACGGCGGGAGAAGAGCTCAAACAAAAAGACAGCTCAAACAAAAAGACAGCTCAAACAGTGGAACTTCCTCTTCTAAGCTACAAAGGTACTCAGCTACTTATTCGCTTCGCTACGCTTCGCTTTTAACTTCGGACTATGACCCTGTGAAAAAGACGATCGCCTTCCAGTGGAAAAGCCAATTCTCTATACCTGAAGCCTTATTCTGAGATAGAAGACAAACTGAAACTTCCTTTCTGACTTCTGTCTACCACTAGTGCTGTGAACCGTGATGCAATCCATAAAGATGTGCAATTCCATCTCCAACTGAGACCACTTTTTCTGACAATGTCTTTTCGCTCGTTATAGCTCATGATGATGATGGTTTTCTTATGGGCACCTAGAAAGACTACATAGGCTTCTTCTTTTACTGGTCTCTCAAGAAGATATGGATAGACCTTTTACTATTGGTGTGAAGCCAGGCTTACCGGACCTCAATGGACTCAAAGTCTATCTCAAAAGTGAATTATATGACTTTCTATTCATTTCATCTATTTCATTCATGTTCTACGTATTCTCAAGAGAGATCATTATTCGTATCGATTAGGATTTCTTTCAGTAAATTGACTAAAGATCTCAATTGTGCACTAATCTTTGTTGCGTAGATGGCCTTTACTATCTTGAACCTGTGCGTGTTGAGGGTGCGGTAATGTCGGTTAAGGGGGATGTTGGTTCTCAGTTGTGGCATAAGCGGCTGGGTCACACATCCAATGCCAAGATTCAGCAGATTACAGACAGTTCAGGAAAAGTTGTTTATGACAAAGTTGATCATTGTGATTCTTGTTTGCGTGCCAAACAAACTAGATTGCCTTTTACCATTAGTTCAATAAAAAGAGTTTCTACTTTTTGATTTAATTCATTGTGACATATGGGGCGCTTACAAGACAGCATCCTTTTCTGTTGATCATTACTTTCTTTCAATTGTGGATGATTTTAGTAGAGGTGTGTGGATATATTTGATGAAAGATAAGTCTGATGTGGGTCATTATTTGCCAATGTTCATGTGGTGGAAAGACAATTTGGGAGAAAGGTCAAAGAGATTAGAACTGATAATGGTCCAGAATTTCAATCCAACTATATGCTTGATTATTATCATAAAGATGGTATAGTTTTGCGGACATCATGCACAGATACTCCACAGCAGAATGGGGTCTTGGAGAGGAAAGACAGGCACATTCTTAATACTTCACGTGCATTACGATTTGATGCTGGGTTTCCCATTTCATTATGGGGAGAATGTGTTCTTACAGCAGCCTACCTCATCAACAGGTTGCCTTCTAAGGTGATTCAAAATAAGACTCCACATGAAGTGTTGTTGGGAGTTAAACCCACGTACAGTGAGATGACGGTCTTTGGATGTCTTGCCTACGCTCACGACAATAGCAAAGTGAAGGATAAGTTCGAGAAAAGGGGGAGACCTTGTCTATTTGTTGGGTACCCTTATGGACAAAAGGGTTAGCGGGTGTATGATATTTAGAGAAAGAAGATTTACACGTCAAGAGATGTGACCTTCTTTGATAAAATTTGCCCTTTAAAAATAGATGTTGTGAGCCCAGCAGAGACTACTGCTGATTCTGTGTGTCCAGCAGAGGACGATGACAATCCCCATGTGGTAGTTATTGGGAAGTCAGCAGAGACCTTCCAGCAAAGGCAGTCCCCAGCCCAGCATTGGAAAGTCAATTCATTCATTTCACAGGGAAAGGGGCTCAGAGGTACGGGTAATGCCCCCCTTCTAGCAATCGATTCTAGAAAGTTGGATGAATTGAGAGAGTCCGAATATCCATCATACTGAATTTCCTTCCCTTCTCAATAAATAGGAAGGGGAGCTTTTAGGTGACTAGCTCGTAGATGAGCATTTTTCCCTTTTCTCAAGCAACTAATTAGTATGAAACCTTGAGTTATCTCGTCGGGTTGCTAGAAAGCTAAGGAGAAGTTAAACCGTTAATGCAACTCGCTCGTTAGAAAAGGCGAGCTAACTTCGATGACAGTCCTTTCCAATTAGCTGCCAGCCAAGGCAGTTTGTATTTTCCTTTCCCCTCTCCTAGGTTACTCTTTCGCCCCTAAGCTAACGTTTCGCTCCTACTACTATTTAACGAAGGGAAGACCCCGGCCCTATCCTTAGCTGTCTTTGGCTTATGCCTTTATTTTAGCTTCTACGGGATACCTAAAAGAAATCCCTTTCGTCGGCCCGGTGGAATCTCAGGTTTTGGCTGATTCTATCTCAGGTGATTACTATTGGATTGAAGAAAACCCGTCTTTTTCGTTATCGGGGCATTAAAGAAATTGAATTTAAAATCGTTAAAAATGAGGACTTTTGACCCCTTATCAGACTCAACTTTTCATATTTTACATGATCTCACCGAGCATCAATAATAGGTTCTTATCCCAGGGCTAGGTGTCCAAGGGATTGGGAAGAGCTTATTCTAAACCTTTCGTTTTCTTAGTTCATTCATAAGTGCGTCATAAACTGACTTCTACTTACGGCACATTTATTCGCGGGGTAGAAGGGAAGGCGCTTTAAGAGAGTGGGTACCCCGTAAACTCCTTTACTTTCTGACCGGCATATACCTGCTTAGGCATACAAAAAGATACTTATGTTCGTATGCTCCTTAGAGAAGGTGACCTTCGCTCTACTAGCTTAGTCAGTCACGGACTAAGAAGGTGACTCGTACTAACATTCATTCTTGTTTTTTAGTCAGTTTACCTTAGGCAGAGAAGGAATTAGCCATGTTGCCGACCCAAAGATTTCGTTGGTTATGTTAATAACGACAGACGCTCAAGAACTCTTTTTTCACCGATGTTACAAGTTTTCTTGTCAAGAGGTCGATTTGTGATCACTAGCTTTTTATCTTTTTATACTCTCTTTTGTACTAACGTGAGATTTAATTAGATAACGCTTATAGAATAAGAGAATAAAGATCGGATTGTAGGGTAGAGTCGACGGTATGCCAGTTGTGTAGAGTAGAGAAGTTCGTAGAACCTTCTTTCATGATGTAGTTGCTTGTAGTTTCATCGAGATTGGGTTGGTCTTACATCTATCATGGCTCTCTCTTAGACTTATATAATCTAAAATCACTCGATCTAATACAAGAGAGAGCGAAAGCACCGCATACTAATCCATGTCCCCTTAGGCCGAGAAAGACTCGGAAGGAATGAATCGCTTCGGGAGAGGAAGTCTACAGTCTCAGGGAAAAAGGATTAAGCTTTAGCCGATACACCATTGATTGGTACTGAATCCTCAACTTTTTCAGTTTCATTTGGGTATGAATGAAAGGAAGTTCGCTTCTAGTAAGAAGAATATGGCTCGGTGACTGTTCAGCCCTTTTGTTGACATAAAAGGCTTCGCAAGCCCACTGAGATGTTGTGGGCTTAACAGCGCCTTCTTGTTGTAATTGGGACAATTCTTTTTGAGCAAGATCATAGTGGTCTGGGTTCATTCCCCTGTGACTGGCTCGAGTAGGATTGATGTCCTCATCTTTTTTGAATGAGAGAGAGATAAAAAACTAAGGCATTATACAATAATGGATTACGGAATTATAGCAGGAATTCTGAATGGCTTTTTGCACAGTTCTGTTGGACGAGTTGTTGCTTGATGCTCCTGAGATTTTCCTATTTCAGCCTGGAATAAACTAGGAATAGAGGTCCATTCTTGCATGCGAGGAGAAAGAAAAGAGGTAATTGTAGATACTTTTTGAAATACAAAACGTTTCACTTTCTTTTATGATCAAGTTAGTGTGTTTTTTATACGCACACTAGTGAAGCGCGCTGACGTAAAACACACGAACTGAACTCGCAAGATTTAGGGTTTGGTATCTCAGACGGCGCAGACTCAAGGAAGAAGGAAGCTTCAGAGCTGGAAAGGCTTAATAAGCACATCTCCAGTAGTACACTTAACTTACACCTTCTTTAAACTTTCACATTCATTTGAAGCGAAAAAGTCTTTATTATTAGAACATAAGCATTGAACACTTTAGACTAGGTTTTGGTAGCAGTTAAGCGCTAAGCCTTGCTCGAAAGCTGGGAAAACCCATTAGGCATCGAAGCGATTTCACTTCTTAATGAGAAGGGGAAGACGCATTCCTCAAGAGCGAGTTAATCAGCAACGATTGAAGATCCATCTGAAGGGTTCAATAGTAATTGAGTTGACCCAGTTTCGGGATGTTCTAAGCTCAAGGCTAGAGAATTCATACTGTCTGTCCGTTGTCCCCGATCGTTTATTGTTTATGACTCTGGGGATGAAAGGGATGCAGATGCAGATTCAATTCGGTAAGCTTTTGAGTTAGGAGTTAGCTCATTCGTTGGCTCGAGAGAGGGGTTAAGATGAGTTTCTGTATTCACTATTCAGTAGTCTTCACTGGTTATATCAATCGGGCCTACGAGCCCTTTCACCTTTAGAGCCTTTGGCCTGAACTGGACTAATGTGCTAGAATAGTGGTTCCGACTCTTTCTGTCATTTTTGTATCCTTTCGTAGGCCGGGGCCTGGTGGTTACACTCCCTTTTTCTGTGGTAGATAGGCGCAATCGATAGTGCCTAATCGCATCGTTAGAAGAGCAGGGACTTGACTCTCATGTCATCCACATAGACTTCGTATTCTTACTTTCTTTTTGGTGCATCATGTCATGTAAGAAAGCAGTGGGCATGCGTTGGTAGGTAGCACCGGCATTGAGCAATGGTCACCACCGGCACCGCCACTACCTGATATTCCGATCCTACAAAATCCCTTGATCTCGCCCGCCTACACGAACTGAATGAGCGCCTCTAAGAGAAGAAAGAAAGATAGATTTGTACCAAAAGATCACTCTTACTAAAAGCCTTTCCCTGCACTGCACGTTGGTTACATGGCTTTCATTTTAGTCTTCTCTCTCGTTGTGAGAGGGAGCGGTTGATGACCTATAATATAAGAAAGGGTGTTGAGTGATTGGACGGATCAAAGTTCTTGCTATGATAAATCCCCGTAATAGGCTGAAGACTGACACTGGAGAAGCATGATAAATGTGCATACATCACGAACCGGTCAATCAGAAAATGAAGGATAGAAAGCATCCCCCTTGACTCAGCCAGGTCTTGGAGAGCCTAGTATCATGTTTAACCCCGGAATGAAACCGACGAGTAGTGATCCCGCTGGTGTGTGAGACCCCATATTAATATCCTAGCTATGGCTTTTTCGCCCACGATCTCAGCAAGGTCTGCGCGGGGTGGTGCTTAGGAAGCAACTTATGAAAAGGTCGGCACAAATAGCCCTCCCAATAGTAGTTCACCTAGGCCAGCTCAAAGAAAGGCTAAGAAAAAGAAAAATGAATTGAGACGGTATGCATGGGTTTCCTAAGATAGACAAAGATCATCACTACTAGTTCTTTTGATCTCCGAGGTACGTTCTCCCATCATGAAAAAACGTTGGTGTACGATCGAGTGTCATAGAGAAAATGAAGTATTCAAATCAGAGTACGAAGTAAAAGGTGACAGGTGCCGCGTAACATGAATTCGAGACTTAAACTTTTTCAAGGGAATAGCATAGATCTGCTTCTATATCAAGAAAGGAACGAACAACAAGAACCAACTATTGATCCTCATGACACTGACAATGCTACAATAACCCTAGTTTTTCTGCTAATAAGGAATGAAATCTATTAAACAACAAAAGAAGCAAGGAATAGAAACGAGTAATTCACTTACTCAACTACGAAATAGAATCAAAGAGGGGCTTGCTATCTCAAAGAACTGAATACATACGTTCTCATTCTTCGGACGGGTATTAGTTGTTGAGCGGAGGCACAGGCCGGCTAAGATAGATAGAGTTCCTCTGCTTTTCGGGTATGGGTTCAGCTGTAGCTTTCCCCCAGGCTACGTCTCGCTGAGAGGAGTCGGAGACAGTTGTTCGCTCGTAACTCGTCTGTGATGAGACCCATAACTCAGCACTGGAACATGAGGCGAATGAGAATCTCGCTTGATCCCGATGGGTGTCAAAGCTTTAGTCAACGGATCCGCTATCAAAAGATCCTATACGTAAAGGTTAAGAGATGCTAATGTTCAATGGCTAGTAGGCTTTGTGTTTCGGGTTGGTAACTTTGTCATTTTTTCCATATACACACCTGGCGAAAACGAAGTGAACAAAAGAAGAAAGAGACTTTATAAAAAGGAGAATAATGCAATAAGGCGCAATCTAGACTAAATAACAACTAAAAGAGGGGAAGGCCTCTTTCTCAAACGGTCTTGTCGGTCGATATTACGATTGGGTTGGTCCTTATTATGTTAGGGAGCTACTTTCCTTCTCGTTCCTGTCTTACCCTTTCTGTTCGTTCTATATAGTAGTATAGTACCATTCGAGTGATCTATACGAGGCGATCCCAAGAGGAAGAAAGACCAGGAAAGCTGCCCATCGAACTGTAAGGGTCAGCTGAGCCGATAGGAGAACAGAAGGATCTGAAAGAGCTGAGCCGTAAGTCGAAGGAATAGGCTGATGGGTATGGATTTCACTAGCTTCGGCATTTGAAGAATCACCCGAAGACGAGCTATTAAAGCTCCTAAGTAGCGTAGTTTCAACTATAAAGTCGGGGTTCTCAAGAGGGTTAGCCGAAGAGGCTTAGTCCACTTAAACTCGTTGAGCAAGGATTGAAAGGCTCTGCAAGAAAGACCACATTACCCGATAACTCTTCCTATGCAACTCAGCTTTTTAGCTGTTTAAAGCCTTTTGTTGTTATTGTTTATGGTTTCAGTTGAGGTTTCCGAAGATAGAGCATGATTGAAAGTCCTGGTACCGAAAGCAGATTAATAAAAGGAAAGGGAAAGAGGAAATACTATAACAAGTGAAACTCAATCTTAGCCCATTTATGAATTTATGCTTTCTAGCTTCCGGGGTTGACCATTTCCTTTAGCTTGCGAGAAAGGGCTAGCTGCAGTAGTAGTAAAATAAGATCTTTCATTTGCTTTGATGGAGTAAGCGGATGAACTTCTTTCTTTATGGCTCAGTTGTGAGGAAGTTGCTTACTAAACAAGAAAAGAAGAATATTTATCTAGCAGGTGCGGGTAATTGAAAGAAAACTTCAGAATAATTCGTACTGTGAGCTGCTAACGCAACAAAGGAAGTACGTCAGCCTCTTCCCTTACTAAGAGCGCTTTCGACCCTTGCAGCCTGCATTCGTTCGGTGGGAATGTAAAGACAACTATTTCATCTAACTTTGGAGTTAGGAGTTGCAGTGGAGTAAGAGGTTGATTCTTCCTCGTCCTATTCCAATTCCTTGTCTTAAGTGATTTAATAGAGACCAGAATTAATGATAACAATTCCGTAAGTGAATTTCATTGAAGTGAATCTGATATTCGTATAGATTCTTTGTTATCTCTTTCTCAACCTTTAGCTCTCTTGTCAGCTAGCTATCTTTGCTACATTTTAGAAAGTCAGCTCTTTCATCCCAAAAGCCTATTATTTATTGGCTCAGCTCCTTAGACCCTTTGTGCTCAGCGTCTGGAGGCGACTACTTTGTCCTGTCCCGTTCTTAGCCTTGCGTCTATTTCGTCATGCCGGGAAATCTCGTAAATAAGAAAGACCTCGTGTAAGAAGACCTATAATGATCTCCATTGGACCCCCGTTCGATATCGCTTGATACAATGTCCTCAGCCTTGATTTGGCGCATATTGATGTACTCTGAGACCCTTTTCTAGTTTTAGCATAACCGAATATGTTTCATATCCGAGAAGAGAATTCATCTTCAACATTGAGAAATAGAAGAAATAGGATTGAACTACATTTCGACCGTAAGAATTAAAGATCGGGTTTGACTCTTCCCATATACGAATATCTTGGGAATCTGGGAATCTCTACCCAAGGTTGAAAATCGCTATCCGCTTCCTATTTATTGTTTCGGGTTGTGGGTCTACTTTTATCTTAGGCGCGTAGGAAGAGCGGTATCTCACTGACTCGCCTCTACTAATATGGGAATCAGTTAATCTGTCTCCATTCCCGAACTAAAGCACCAATCTCCTTCCTAGTCTGGTAATAGGAATAGGGCTAAAAGGGGCCTGCTTTTTCCAACAGTTGTTCTACCTGGTCCTGGTAAAAGAGGAAAATGGCCTAAGGCGTATGCTTTTATATATGCCAAATCCTCGTTGAAGTCATTTCAGCAGACATACATCATCTGCAAGAGTTTGCGTGACTTTTTGTTAAGCTAAATTTGGTATGCCATGGGTATTATTACTTAACTGTTTCCGAACTCTTATCTCAAGTTGCTGCTTCGAGGCTAAGCTGCTTTCCCAACTACCAGAATCATCTTCAAATCGCCACTCCGATTTTACCCGAAGAAAGAAAAGAGGAAGTTAATCTGCTTTCGATTCAATAGGGGCTTTCTCTGTCTTACCTACGTTCTATCTTCCTATGCTCGAGAATAATCATGTAATGCATTCTTTCTCTTACGCAATTTCTCGAGAAGGATTTCATTCCTTTTTGAATGCCTTATTGATTGATGACTGCAGATCAACTCCCGCCCTGCCACTATTTAGGTAAGACTCTGAGTTGCCCCTTTCTTTCAGGTATTTTCTATCTATAGGTAAAGGTCCTTAAGCGGTTTTAGGAAAGGAGAAAGACAGTCAACAGGTATAGGCTTATCGTGGCTTTCTGATCATGTTATACGAGATTTCGAGGCCTCGACTACTTAGGAAAGAAGACGGGAGAACGAGAACTCCGGTCGACCCGGATCATCGGCGGATTGCTTTATTTACTCAAATCCCGGTGCCGAACTCTTTTGCCCTACTCTTTCTTGTTGGTATGAAAGAAATAGATCGAGGAAGATTGAGATCAAAAAGGGCTGGCCCGGAGGACCCCGAAAGTAGTAAACAAGGAGAGTGACTCCCGCACTAGTTGATTCGTCTGCTAACTGAATTGGCTTTGACTCAGGGGAAAAAGGGAACAAAGGAAGGAAGTCGAGGGGGAATGCGCTACGCGGCTTTGAGTCTGACGAGCTGAGAAAATGTAGCTAAGCGTTGAAGGTTATTAGCTGACCAAAGGAAGTGTCCTTTGGATGGAATAGGCGCACTGTCGAATAAAGGCGCTAGCCAAAAAGGCGAAACGGGGAGATGTAATACGCTAAGAAGTCAAATAAAAGATATTTAGCTGTTCTCGGTCCTTCGTCTAGGTATTATCTTACTAGATGTTCAATGTATTCTCTCTATTCGACATGGCTGGCTGGAAGAATTAAGATTTGGAGAAGGAATAAAAAGGTCAAAGGCGGGTCGAGAGGTCTTGAAAGTGACTAAACAAGCTGAGCCATAACGTAAGGCTTTAATACGAAATAGGCCAACGAAGATGCGTAGCGAAGCGAAGAAGAAGAAGGAAGTATGTAAAGTGCTTTTGCTTTTATTCCGTGATTAAGAAGTAGGAGATTAAGCCCCAGAGGCAGACAAGGAGATAGCAAAGGAAAAGGCAGAGTTAACTTTTACCCCGAGTTTCTAGTTTCTTCAGCCGTACTCCCATTCTTTCTATATTAGGAACTCGAGTTCTTTTCGTCTTCTTTCTTCCGAGTCGTACTATTTCAATTGCAACCCGAGAGCGGTTTACTGTCCGGATTCTATTGGTTAAACAGACTAATTAGTATGGCTGATTGAGTGCGCATTGATCATTCTCACTTTTCGAGGCTAGGGATTGGGATCCGATAATGTCGAAGTGCTTGCTTTTCGCTATTGAGCGGTTTACTCTATGTCCGCTTTGCTTTAGGTTTTGCTTTATGCTTCCTTTTACGGTTCCATAGAAGGGAGAGAGTTCTGGTAGCTCGATTCTGGGGTTTCGCTCTCATCTTGCTATCGGCAGTAATGATTAGTTCTCTCCTGGTTCGTTCCGTTGGGGATGCAAAATTCCAATATAAAGAATAATAGAATAGAATAGAATAGGGAATATGGGAAAGATGAAGAATCTTGTGAACTGTACGATAGGAATATAGTAGTTGCAGAGCTTTCCACAGACATCTACAAGAGTAAGATGAGGCATTCCATTTGTAAGAGCCCCAGTTAGCCAAAGGGGGGATATCCCAGCAGGTACCCTGTACTTTGCTTTTAAGAATTTAAGCCATAAACTATTTGGTTCCATGAGAAATCTACAAGCCCTTTTCAGTTGTCAAGCTCCATATCCCCTTTTAGATGCCATAACCTCTGCAAACGATCATTGAGAACGTTATACGAAATCTTTCGCCCTAACAGTTTCACAATAATACATTTTTCCTATCTACGCCTTATCTGTGTTTTGAAACGATCAGAAAGAGAAATCTTCGGCCAATTTTCCATCGAAAAAATATGGATTAGACCCTCGTCCGATTCCATGCTGCCAAACTCGTCGTGCCTGTCCAAACCAGGGGTGTTTGCACTAATCATTGCATCACGAAAAGATCGTTTTGGAGCCTGAATACTCGCCTCACCCATTCCGACATCCTTCTCTGTATCCACCGCTTTAACTTTCTTTGCGCTCCGGTTGATGAGGTCAACTTCCTCGCCAGAGAGCTCTCGCACTTCACTCATCGCTTTTGAAGTTAACTCTTAATTCTCTTCTACTCTCCTATGAAATTCCACCTTAAAGACAAAAGGTAAGCCCCTCCAATAAAGATGTCTTCAAGCTAAGGGAAGACCCCTTAAACGCTACTTAGACGGCGCTTTCTTTTAGAATGATGATCCAGCAAGTTTCCTCTTGCATGGAAATTCCGGGATGTCCCAATATGTACTTTGCCCTATACACGTACCCCATAGATGAACTAGTTTAACAGCTATGGGAAAGTTTTATAACCTGTCTTTAGAGAAGCGTGTGCCTTGAGCAAAAGGTCATACTCCTCTCGGGCCGAGAAAAAGTATGCTGGACTTATGCGAAGAAATCATAGGGTGGGAAGGAATTATCTTATTTTCAATAATAAGATCTCAAGTGGATCAGGACAGAATCCTAAACCAAATGGTTTCGTCAGGTTTAGAATAAGCATCAAGCTCAAAAGCCTTGCCCTCGGGGAACTTGGAGCTCAATTTTTCACGGTAAAAAGTAGAAATTTCCGTTGAGGAGCCCGATAGAGATGTGTACGGGGAACAAGGTTGTCAGCTTACTCAGAGTACACCCAGAAATCTAGACTTGAATATTTGACCACCCAGAGAAGCGGATCCGACACCATTAGTAGAAGGAGAAGACCCTGCCGAAGCTGTAGCTCGAGCTGAAGAAGAAAGATGGAGATTTGTCGCCGGTCTCCATCGATACAATAGGATGTCCCACCTTAGAAAACTCTTTTTTTTTAGCATGAAGGCCCTAATTAAGGAAGACTGGGGTAGCAAGTCCATTTTATGCTCCCGATAAGGATGGCCCAGAAGGAAGGTTTAGAACTTCGACTTTCTTTTGAAAATAGGGTCCTAAGTTACTCAAGTACACTTCGATCCGATGCCGCTTAACCAGACCACCGGGATCGAAAAGGTGGCAAGACAGGTGGCGGAGCATCAGAGAGACCTTCGCTTAAGGGTCGATTATTTATTTCGACTCGAGATTTGTCGCCGGACAGATAGGTTTCCGCCGTCTGACTTTTACGTCGATAATCTTGACGACCAGGTCAGGGTGGTCCGCGAGATGTATGGGGACGGGGCAAAGGATACGCTCTTAGATGAACGTAGAGCGTTGTCAACTCTCGTAACTAAGCTTGTGACTAAGGCGATGGCGAAAGCGGTTGACCAGTCGATACGAGATGTGGGTACGATAAACCCTGAAAAATGGGGTGATCCCTCAGCGTAACCCAATCGACCTTACGTTCCTGCTCGATTCCCCCATCAATCTGACTTGCACAATTCAATCTTAACTCATAATTCACTCTTAAGAGTAGATATTCGTATCGATTCTTTACTTCTATATCGATTCTTTACTTCTATCAATATGTGAATAGGAAGATCTGTTGAGTTGAGTTCATTATTCGTTGAGATTCATATCTTCTATTATTGATTTTATTGATTGACTTAATTGATTTCATTCATTTCCCTATGCAAAATAGTATGAGAGTGGTTTTCCGTGCTATCCTCGATCCTTCTTTTCATTAGGTCTCTTCGCTTAGATTGAGAAGCCTTACTAACATAACCGCGGGAAGGGGGGGATAAGGAGGACTTCCTCCCCGGCTGCGTAGGCTTCAGCTACATTCGCTACTGAACTATCTGGGACAAGGAAAGCTTCTTCTTTAGAAGCGGGGAGTAAAGCTAGGATACTCTACTACCTGGTATTGAGGTAAAGCAGTTAAAGTAGCTAAAGACTGACTTACCTTCATAGGAGAGGGGTTGAAAAAGCTACTAATCCAGGTATTCCCCCGAGGATGCTGGAAAGTAGGTTCAAAGCAACTCGACCTACCAGGAGAGGAACAAGACTAAGAACCAGAGAGCTCCGCACCTGACACAGCACCTAATGTTTAGGTACCGACACAAGGGTGAGCGATTGGAATCCAGAATTGGTGGTATACAATCCTTCCCAATCCCATTTCATTTGTGTGATTTTCCATTTGGTTCTTATGAGAGGTGCCTCGATTCTTTCAATGGAGACCAACGGACGCTGTTAAAGCCAGACATTAGACCTACTAATAACCTATTGAAGTAAACAAAGAGAAAGACATCCATCCATCTTTACTCTGTATACGAAGGAAAACCGCTATCTTTGGTTAATCAGTCTTTTAGCCTGATTTTGACTCAGATCTTTTAATAATTTCAAGGACGACGACAGGGCTCTATTTGTAGAAAAAAGAGACAGGGACGTACCCATAGAGAGAGTATCCCTGAATGAAAGCCTTCTTTCTGGCTGCTTCACTAGGCTCAACTTCACTACAGTGGATCTCATATTTCTAATTGAGAAAACAACTAGTAGAGACCGGTATAATCTCTAGCAACTCCTTGTGATGCGAATTTGTGCTTTTTTCGCTTTCAAAACTGGCCCGCGGATTTGGTCATTGTCATGTCTGTCTGCTTATCTATTCGACTTTGGCTTCGTGGCTTAGCGGCTTCACTTCTTACCGGGGCTGAACCATCCTATATAGATCAGTATGTAGGTGGGGAGGCCCTTTTACACCAGGATGTTCGTTGAAGACCTAATTGGCTAAACTTTTTTTGAGTAGACTCCCGAGGAGGTAGAAGAGGACTAACCCGTAAAAAATAACAAAGTACTCGTTAAGCAAGACACACATCAGCCTTCTCTCGCGAACAAACACAACCAACCCCTACACAGACCTATTGAATCTAATCAACTCAGGAACCACCTCTTCGTAGCATCGCGACTCCTTACTAGTGCTATCACGTTTTACTAGTGCTATCACGTTTTACTAGTGCTATCACGTTCCCATATGCCATGATGAGCCTCCTCTCCATTCCCACTTGGATAAAAGGGAATCTCTCCTCCTATCAGACCTCGTGACGAAATCAGGCGACCCATAACCTGGGATAGTGGAATACCGGAAAGCAAACAAGCACGGCAGACGGAACCGGCAGGCAGCAAACCCCACCAACTGGGCAAGACCAAGACAGTCAGCAAGGGCTGGCAACACATAATCAGACTCTAAAAATTACATTGAAATCGACATCGCCGACATGCCTTACTCAAATAACTCTTTCATATCATACTCTTACCTTGTAAGCTCACCGACTACTGAAATCGTAGCGACGAACGGCCCGGGATTAAGGTAACCTTCGTATTCGATATCGAATCTCAACTCATCATTCATCAAAGAGGAAGGCTTCGGCCTTAAAATCTTACTCACTGCCCCGCTTCTTCTTCCTGGATACGATAATGGGGAAGTCTTTACTTCGGTTACTCAACCAGATTAATAAAAGGTAGAGAACAGTCCCTAAACGAAAAGCGCTAGAAGTACTGCCCAGTGAAGAGTCGATGTCGTTTAAAGTTGTTCTTGATTCCCTATGAAATTCCCGATAAAGGTAAAGTGCGGAATGCAGCGTTAAAGCAAAAGCAGCCAGGCGAGATGCAGAAGGACTAAGCGAAAACCTCATCATCAAAGACAAGGGCCTTCCTATACGCGGTTTATGCGAGCCCTATCCCTGAGGTTCGTCGTCGACTGTGGGACTACTTTGAGCAATACCCGGAAGATGAATCAGAATAGGCTCGCGGAGAAGGAGTAAAAGAAGTTGGAGTCATAAAAGAATCCCCTGCTTTTTCAACAGCTTGAGATAACCCAAGTGCTTTTTCAACAGCTTGAGATAACCCAAGGCCGGAATAAAGCTTTTCGGACTACTTCAGTTCAGGCAAGTGGGAAGAAACCAACCCTTTCCTCTGGCCGTAGGCGTGCAAAGGACCAGTAAAAAAGGTAGGGTACTATTCTCCTCAAATGACAGAAAGCGGGGAATTGGCTTCCTCTATGAGACCGACCGTAATATCTGACACCCCTACTAAACCACTGGCCTACTCCGATCCAACCATTAGTAGGGTTCGCTATCGCTCATGCCACCAATCGTTAATGAAGGTAGGTTCGGGTGAGGGAGTGAATCATACTACTTAATGGCTCACGAGCGTGTAAAGAGGGGCACCATAGAGGTCAACCGATCGATGAAAAGGGATTCCTTCTCTAGAAATTACGTAAGTGAATGGATCCTCATCTGTTCATAGGAATCTCCATCTAGTTAAGGTTGCTTTTGATCCCAAAAACCTTTCGCCCAGTAGTGCTATCACCTTGCGCAGACCTAATGGATCTCGTGAAAGCCGGAAAAACCGAAGGGGGCAGAGTAAGAGAAAGATCACTGAAACTGATGGTGCCTAGCTCCTTTGGTCAGTAATAAAGTAAGATTCCTAATCGTAGTGAATAGAAGTTTGTTTGGAACTCGTATTGTAATCCTTTTTTGATCAAGAAACTAGCGCCCCACGTACCTATGAGTGCTATATGCCGGGTAGGGTAAACGTCTAGTGTACGGGAATTCTGGATGATTAATAAAGTTCCGAATGAATCAAATTCTCTAGCGAATGGTAAGTATAACTTAGATCAGGGAATAAAAAGAAGATATAAAGGCAGTTAACGGGGCTAGCCCTTAGTACGACATCCAATCTAATGGCAGAGATAGATCCTAAACTTTTTTAACCTACCCGACCAACCTTTACTCTTTTGCTGAGCTGTCAATCGAAGAGTACGAATTCTTCTTCCCCGAGACTAAAAGAAAAGAAGCGAAAGACTTGGGCACTAATGAGGTATTTATGGAATTTGCTAATGTGTCTGCCCTTGAGTTTATGTTTAATGATGGGCTTTCCGAAAGGGGAATGTGCTTTTCACTCACGAATGGGAATAGGTATGTCGAGCCACAACCTTCACACGAGTCCCAATCCATACATCGATTTGATGACTGGCTCCGGTTTACCTGATTCCGCTATTAAAGGAATGAAGAGGATCGGCCGAAGCCTAGCAACCAGGACCTTGGAGATGATTTTATAGGAAGTATTCAGAAGGAGTAATAGGTCTGAAGTCAAGAATGGACTCAGGATAATCCTTCTTAGGGATGGGCACCAAATGAGCCAAAAGAGCAGACTCACTAATCCTTCCCGTCGACAAAGCCTTTCACACAAACTCAAGCAAAGTTTGGTGTACCGTGGATCACTCTTTCTGGTAGAACAGTGGTTGAATCCCATCGGGCCCCGGCGCCTTTAAACCTTTCATTGAGAAGACCGCATTACGAACCTAGTCCAAACTAAGCGGTGCAACTAACATATGCTTCTCATCTCGAGAAAGCTGCGGACAGGAACCATCTATGAACACAGAAGTGACGTTGGGAACAAAAGGAAAGAGCTCCTCCTCATAGAAAGCCAGAACGTGTCTCTGCAAGACCCCCGCGTCTGTACACCAAATATCATCAATTTTCAGCCGATAAATCCGATTTCTGTTCCTACTAATTAGAGTTGTAAGATGGAAAAACTTAGTATTTCGTTCACCATCTACATTCCAATCCGAACGGTACTTATTCTCCCAAAGAATCTCTTCTTGAGCCAATATCAATTGATACTCCTTTTTACGCTCGGCCTCAAGCGTAGTCAACTGATGAGAGTACCCATAGCTATAAGAGCGCTGGATACCCCTAATCCGAGCCATCAATTTCCTATCTAAACGGACGATTATCTTTGTTATTGTTAGGCGGAGAAGACAATTGAGAGCAAAACATGATTGTTCAATGATCCGAACAAAGACGCGGAAGGTTGATAACTCTAGCCTCAGGAAACGAAGACACAAGGCTAAATGAACTTTATCCGCTATATTCTATGCAAAGGGTCTGTTAAGAGATAGGCGAAGAGGTATGCCCAGTTATTCTAGTAATTACTTTTGATAACCAAACCAACGAAGCCCCGATCGCAAATAGCATCTTTTTCAAACCACGTTTGATACAGCAGGCGGAGGATGTGATGAGTCGACATTGAGGTGCCAAACATTTCGATAAGTCTTTTTTTTCTATTTTCTTTTTTAAAGATAGACCGAAAACACCGATTGTAGTTATACTCAGTAAAGCGGATACGTTACATCTGTCTTAGATCCAGTTGCCCTCTATGCCTATAGTCCTCGCACGCCAAGCTATCTATTTCATAGTTTCGACGATCCGCCTTTTCAGTTGAGCGGTCTGGGAGAGTATAGAAGCCGAAGAATATTTCTAGGTCTTTTGGTCTCAACCAGGAGCAAGGCCAGAGTAAGGGTTACATGAGTTTGGAACCAAAGCGGAATACCTCGTCCTGATGGCGGAATCTTCTTTGGGTTTTCCTGATGAGTCAGAAGAGCTGTTCTCTCGGTCCTTATAAGGCAGCTTAGAAGAGGACGTTTACCTTCCTTTTCCACTAAGTGATTGCCTTGGTTAACTCACGAAAGTTTCGAGGAGATGGTCAGAAATTCCTGTTTTGGGAGGAGAGGTATACTGAGTATAGGTACCACTGTACTTTGTCTATGTTGGTGGCCTAATTCTCATGTGGGATCCAATTAGCATTAGGCTAAAGATTTTGGCATGCAACGACCAAGTTATCCATTCTCAAGCCAATGTACAAGGCGAAACGACCATACTTTCCTTTGTATACGTGCAACCAAATGAGACGGCTAAAGGTATGTTCTGGAATCATTTAACTAAAACACACGGACGGAGGATCAAGGAAACTTTCTTATAAAGTAGGCGAACAGTAAGTACGGAGGCGGAACATGGCTAAATAGCCTTTCTTATCTCCGGTATTCTCAGAAGTTAGTAGTCACCTCTAAATCGGTATTCATTCCGCCTAAGGAACGAAGTAGGCTCGCTCGGAAGGTTTATACACAATTCTATACCTCATAATGAACTCAAAAGGGATTCCTAAGAGCTTTTAGATGAGCCGTAAGGCTTTGAGTAGGATTACGGTGAGTCGCTATGCTTAGACCGGGGCTTGAGCTGTAAAGCGAAGAGTCTAACGAGGAAAAGAAAGAATATCGTAGTAGATAGAGTGAGATTCGTAGTCTCTATCAGAACAATCAGTGATCAAGAAAGGAATGGATGAGCTTTCGAAAAGAGAAATTATTACTTCGTCCTCTTCTAATTTCCACCTTCGTGCCTTAGGGCTTACCAGCCTTAGACTTCTAAGATGTTTCAGCTTGTTCGCTTCTCCGCAACGAAGATGCTTTTAAATGATATGTAACAGCGAATCAGAATTTCGTTTTAGCCTTGCTTCTGGGATTTGACATCAAAAAAAGGTTGTAATAACGAAAGGGACATGCACATTTAAGGCAACGGGATTCTCATTATCAGAAGAATCCTACGAACTCTTCCAAGAACGGGAAGCATTTCAGAGTCTGTCGGCTAGCAGCAATCAATAGCTTTGATCTCATCGCCATTCTTATCCATCCCTATGGCTACGCTCATTCTCCTCTCCTTATTAGCCCCAGTAGTATGTATTATATACCAGTAGTATGTATTATATAGAAGGCAAGATGAATGAAAGCTCACCGACTTCGTACCATTCGCCAATCGGCATTTCGCTGCTTACACATCATCCCAATCCCGGTTCTTCTCAATGGCCTATTCTATTTCGAGGGTACCTATCTTTATCGACCGTGTAGTTTAATCCCTTTTTTGAATAAATATCATATATGAATAGTTATGTGAGATAAATTCCAGGCATTTATTTGTGTGAGAGCTTAAAAAGTGAGAATGCTGACATGAGTAACGAGAAATCCTGTGAAAAACCGCGTATATGGTATATTATTCTGAGTTGATTCGGGTAAAGGTTAGTGGTGTATTCAGGCGCTGCCAAACGGTGATTCACCGAAGCGACGAGACCTTGCCTACCTTGAAACTATACCCTTTCGCTAACCGGCAGTCAGATAGGTTTCGATATCCGACTGAATGACTGGAAGGAAGTAGTTGCTATTGGGGCGAGTTATTTGACCTGAACTTTATGTACCCTCTTCCCTTTCTCCTCCTTTATGGTTGGGGCGAGCGGTCGATAGGCTGGATAGACCAACTGACGAGGCGTCGAAGAGAGTCAGCTGAGCGGTAAGGAAGAGTCTACCAAACTCAATGTGATAAAGTAAGAGAAGTCCATACTTTGTCCGTCAATCGTAACCCCAAACGTCTTGTTCACCTGTGTCGGTTTGGTATTGTTAAAGGTCTTAGAACACAAAGATGAACCAGCATTGGATGTATTTTGGCGAGCAAAGAGGTTTGCAAAGGAAGTGATGCTAGCTATAGGAGTTGACAAACCAAAGGCTAGTGTGCCACGATGCCGACACGGGAATATGAGGAATAATCCGCACGATGGGACGATGTAGACGGAACCACTTCAGTCTCTGGTGCCTTGATCGAATTCTGGCTTTCCAACGCTATCCCCGAAAAGTACCAGTCTCGCAATAGTACTGGCAAAAAGGATTGGTCCTTCACTTGCTGATCGCTTTATACCTACTTCTTGAAGATACGATACATCTTCTAAGTCGAAGGCATTGGCGTTAACGTTACTAATGGTCTTTAAACGATATTTAGGTTGGTGGCTTACATGTCGGGTTCTACTCGACTATGCAAGATGCGACATCTCAGAGTAGTAAGCTAATCATTCTGTAGCTGAGTACTTCTTTTATTTAAGTCAACGAAGATGCTTTATTATATATGATATTTGCAGTTTCAGGTTCACCCTAAGGCTTTGAGAAGGATCTGAAAGACCTGCCTAAAAATAAGGGCTTTACATGGAAGGTGCAGATGCTACATCCGCAGCTATTGAAGATGGTCTTCTTGGCTTCTTCTTTCCTTTTCGCGTCTCCTTGGCAACATTTCTTTCCTGCTGCTACAGAAGGGCTGGTGCTCTAATACTAATTAGTAATAGTCTTGGCTTAAGAGCTCTTGTCCGCCTTTTAGGTTGTTGGGCCTTATCCGCCTCTTAGAGGTAATTACTGGAGTAGTAATGTGATCTTTTCCTTATCTCGATCTATCTCCGCTGTCTAAGCTCGTGTAAAGCGTTAACTATCTGAAGTAAGGGTATGGATTTGATCCTAGCATCGAACTCTAAGCGCTAGTTTCACTTTCTTCGGTCTCTTTCAGCTGCGGGCTTTCTTTTTATTAGTATTGAATGAATGTCATTGTCGCGCATCATCCTTGTTAGAAAAGGAAGAACAAAACCCTCTTTATGGGAGGGGAAGGTCATATACTTTTAGGAAGAATTTACCGGATTTACTAAACTACGGATGGACTGATCTAAAGAGCGGAGACTTGATTCGATATTTAGAGTTGCTTGCTATAGGTTAGGACTTATATCGTGCTATTCTATAGATAGGTAGGCTACAAAGACAAGGGTCTCGCTATGGATAGTTGCTGCGAGAAGCTTCTTCCAAGGGCAAAAGACTCTTCCAGCGTGGGGTGAAACAAGAAATTGCATAAAAAAATAGAGATCTCATCTTCAAGAAATAGAGTTAATGGCTTCAGCTACGAGCTGGGAATGAGTAAACTATTGTCAATTTACCATTGGTAGGCTATCGGACCTGACCCAGCTAAAGTAGGCTACTACCCGGAACGAGGAAGGTCTTAAAAGAGGACTTGAAGAGGGCGACTGTCATCACCTGCCTAAGAACACTAAATCTCCGATCGGAGTTCTCTCTCTTCACCTATCGGCTTTTGTGCCGAGCCTACTACTAGATAGGAGACCCGAAACCTACTGACCAGGGACTGGATGCCATTAGTAAAGGGGAGGTAACGAGACATGGTTATGGTGCAAATGAACAAGTGCTTGTTCAACAAACAAATCTCTCTTCTGATATATCTCAATGAAAGTGCTGTCTTTCCTTGACTTCGTCTCCCGTCCCGAAATAGTTAACCGAATCTTGGCATTATTGTACAGGTTAGATGGCAGAGTGCCCGAATCAGCTTATTCTATAGGTCTTGATCATTCAACTGCCAGGGTCTTTCCGCTTCAGTCGGTCTAGCCTTTCTTTTAGTCACTTCATACCTTTCAGGTGGTTTTAAGACTATAGAATTGGAATACCTTCTTGTCGAAAAGGGATGCTGCTCTCAAGTCTCGTCAGTTTCAGCCGGTCTCATAGTTGTGGATCAAGGCTCGAGGCCTAGCGCAGATGTGGCGGGTTCATAGTGGACGTTTGCCTGGCTATGTTTCCGATCATTTAGTCGACACTCTGGCTCGCTACCTTACTTCATTTTGCAAGATTTGGTATTGTGGTTGGTCTGAGCCCTCTGTTCTTGCAGGTGAAAGCGTGCTCCCCGTGTGGTTTTCTTCGTTCTTTCTTTCTTAAGCAAGGAAAAGCTCTACTCTAGTCTGATAGGCCCGGTGAGTCCAACTTCCCTGATCGGATTAGCTCTCGTTCAAGAAGCCTAGCCTTCTTTCGTCAAGGCTGTTGAGGTTCGGCTTTCAATCGAATAGACAAGTTTGGCATGTACCGGTAGTTGCTCATCTCGCTACCTTTCCGCCCAAACAAAGAGAGACTCTCTGATAAATATGTTTAATACTTGAGATTTTGACTTGCTTTCTAGGGAAACTAAGTAGGAGGTTCTGCAAGAAAAGACCTTGAAAGTCAATTTGCCTTAGCGGCTTCATTGCGCTATATCAAGATCAAGTTTAGATTGACCTACGTTGGGAAATCGTATATCTAAATGTCAATGTCAGAAGCTAATTCGCGCGTTAGGTAACGTCTTGTACCGAGAATGCGAATTCAGAATCCGGGTCCATCCAATCCACAAAGAAGTAGAAGAAGCCCACATGCCCACTCTTCTTTCCCACTATAGCTAGTCGCTAAGGGGCCTCGCCTTAACAAGCTACATTCGATGAAGACAAAGATCACACATCATTGCTTACCTTTGCTTAAATCAACCTCATACCTTTGGCGGGCTTCTAACAGTTTCTTAAAAAGGCTGCTCTTGTGTGCGCCTCTTTCTACCTCGTGTAGTAGGTCTGTATACGTGGATAAAGAGAGGAAAACAAAACCTTCGGGTAGCTCATCAGGAAAAGAGAAGTAGAGTAGGATGAAAGAAGGAGTGGAAGCGCTAATGCTACTTTGAATGTGAAGGAACCAATGGCTAAGAGCCCTGCTATGCTAATGCTTTTCATTATGATTCAATTGCGACAAGAGCGTCTTCTTACTTTTCTGAATAATGTGCAAACCCTATTATAAGAATACTACTACAAGCTGCTTACTTATTGGCTGCTATCACAATGAAATCAGAATTAGCTACGATCAATAAAAGATATCGTAGTGTAGTGTAAGTCAACACAGTAGCTGTAACGTGAACCGTGCTGAATTAAAAAAATTGGTTGCAATGTTCACACCTAATCCACCACTCGTGTCTGACTCCCATATTATGTCTTTCTTGTTCCACGTAGAAAAGAAAAAAATAATTACATGTCAGAATTTGCACCTATTTGTATCTATTTAGTGATTAGTTCGCTAGTTTCTTTGATCCTACTCGGTCTTCTTGTCATCTGGCTCGCGGTTTTTGTCTTTATTAGAAAACGGTTTTTTGGGTTACTTTTTTTCCTTCTTTTCTTTTTAGTCTTTTATTGCATATGTCTCAAATTTGATTCTATGTTCTGCTTTTTATTCCATACTTATGAAATGCGGGATTTCGCTCGGAAGAAAGCTTGCCCTCTCCTTTACTTAAAAAAGGCATTGTTACTGCGCGGACGAGGAAGCTCTTAACGGAGCCTACCTCGGGCAAGTCGATCGGTGAAGAAATCTCGGGTCAAGAGCAGATCGGAAAAGAATCCGGTTCTCCTACGATGAGAGCTATCGAATTGGCATGGAAGATAGAGCAGCGAAGGGAGCGGCGTAGATCCGGGTGCAGAAGGACTGGAATGCTTACCCATTAGGAAATTGCTCTTTCTTACTAGAACCCGGCAACGAAGGTAAAGCCCTCTATCCATGGCAGCCAAAGTCTGTCCTATAGTCAAGCGAGGAAGGTACGATTTAGTCAAGTCAGTCAAGCAGGTCTGTAACGTTCAACAAGCGTCTGTGGCTGCAAAACGATTCTCTCTCACCAGATTCCCCTGAGACCCCAAAAGCAGATGTAAGAGTTGTAAGCTTTAATGCCTGTTTTTTTGTAT